TTTCATCCATCTCTCATTCACATTTATTTAAAATAATATAAAATATCATGAATTTCATTTGGTAAAATCAGTTTCTTACCAACTAATATATTTGTTAGTTGAATCAGCAAAGACCTATTCGACAGGAATAGATTCAATAAATATTGATAACTTTCAAACAACATATTATAAATACTCAAATCATTGAATAATAAACGATTTGATCTAATCCACCTTTGTCTATGAATTGAAAGATTAAAACGAGCATATTTTTCTTGTAAATCCTCTAATAAACAATCTTGGTGCAAATAAACAGAAGAAAATAGTTGTGGATGTTGCAAAAAAGTCCTCATCATTTGATTATTATTAAAAAATTCAAAATGTTTTTTTTCCGCAAAAGGTAATCTCTTCCACCAATTAATAACCAATTTAGTCATTAAATTTCTATCATATCCACGATGAAGAAAAAATTGTTTAATCTTTTCATTGGAATAATGTTTTTCTCGATCCCTTCTTACTCCATACGTAATATAAAGTCTTCTAACTGTTTCTTCGTTCGCAAATAAATCAAGACGTGAAAAAACAAGATTATTTTGTGGATGTATCAAACCTGCAGAATTCCAAATGAAACGTCCTCCTAAAAAAAGTATTGATTGATAGGATGAGTCATACTGCGTCTGATATTGTGTGGATGAGTTAGAAATTCCTAATTTGAAAAAATGCTCTCTCAATAATACATTCTCCAACTGACTTTCTAAAGTTTGTATCTGTTTCTGTCTCATATTCCCCAAACTTCGTTTATAACCAAAAAATTTTTCTTTTCTTTTATGGGACACACTTTGACCAGACTTAATCTTATTTAAATCAAAATTTCTTTTTGGAAGCTTATCCTGGTTCTGATAAAAAACAATAAGATTATATAAACGATTAGATTCAGAGGGTATTCTTATGGATTCATAAATATTACTGCGAAGGAAACTGATACGCCAAACCCTAGGAGACCAAGCAATACTACGTGGTATATTTCGTTCTGATCGAACCGAAGAAAGACTTTTATATCTATCTATCTTTCTTACTATCTGTTTATTAGTATTCAAAGAAAGACCTTGTTGCATCATATTCAAAAAATTTCTTGCCTTGGATTGAGGAGGAGGTACAAAAACTTCATCCAATTTCTTTTCACATATTTCCAAATACGAAAATTCCGTTAAAAGACCTTCCAAAATAGCAACGGATAAATTAAGATCATTTTCTACAACCTTATCAATGAAAATAAAATTTTCTTTCTTATTTTCCAATATGAACCAAGAATCCCGAGCTGCAAATCCAGCTAGAAACCCCAAAATATGGGGAAGTATAGTGAATTCTTTGATAGTCGATTCAGTAATCGCGGGTTCTAAATACCAATTGGATAGAAAATAGAACCTTCTCTTCAATAAGTTATTTTGAACGAATGAAAAATCTATAGACGAAGTATTTATCAAGGTATTACGTATGATAGCCTTTCCTATCTTATAAAAAAGGATTTCATATTTCAGACTAAATCGAGATTCATTATCTGTATAAGTAACAGCTGAAATTTGTTTATGTAGAGATAAACGGATCGTGTCACTACAAACAAACGATGTATTTAGAGTAATACCGATTAATAATGCTTCATTAGCAAGTACTGATAAATCTCGTTTACTATAACCCATGGTTTTATAGCCAAGCTTTTTAAGAAAAGCTGAATCAGCTTTCGAATCGAAACCTTTGACACCTAAAAGAACTGGAAATTCTTTTTGACGTTGACAATTCGTAAGAATTCGAAGATTTATCAATTGGTCCAATCGATTCGGAGAAATTATAGCTGGATCTACTTTTGTAGGCATGTGGGTTGAAGCAATAACAATATTATTCTTGGTATAAGAATTGAAACTACTATTACTTATATTTTTTAATACCGAACAAAGTAACAATTTTGGATCAGCTTCTGATCTATGTCCAAATCGATTAATATTTAATTCATGAATATCTTGAATCCATATTATACAAGGAGACATCTTTTCTGCTGATTCGAAAAGCAGATTCAATCGAAGCAAACTCTGTTTTGAAAGAATAGTTGCAGGTGTATTTTTAAAATCAAGTTTGTTGTATAGGAGCTTATTAACAGGTATCCTTATTGAAGGTAGATAAGAGTCTGCTGCTAAATTCTTGATCAGGTATGATCGTCCAGTCTCCATAGGACCTATTAATAGAATTCCCTTAGAAGGAAATGATCCTAATTGGAGTGAAGCAGGTGTCTGATAAGAAGGAATATTGAGACTATTTTCTTGCCATATCTTTTGTGGAAAAAGAATTTTTTGTTGAAGAGCAGACAAAACCCATTTTTCTGCGGATTCAAAATTACAAATTTGATATTTTATAAGATCTTTTTGACAAGTTTCAACCAAAAATCGTAAATAATTCAACCCTGGTTCTTTTATCAAGAAGTTAGAACCATAATTTAAATTTAAACCATAATGGGAGATTATCTTGTTTGTTGTTAAATGTTGTGTCAATTTCCTCTTATGAGGTCGAAAAGTATCTAAACCATTCCTATGATATAACCATATATCGAGTTCGCCTTTTATGAAAAAGTAGAAAGGCATATGGTTTATGGACTTCAAGATTCTTTTGACCCTATATATTAATAGATCTCTTGTCTGCATGAACTTCGTTGAAGGAGAATGCATTAATTTCTTCAAATAAAATCCTTGTAATGGATCCATTAAATATCTAATAATTTCAATGCGTTTCCATAAAGAGATGGAATTAAACCCTAATAATGTAGGTAAATAGTGTCGTGAAATTCCATAAATAAAGATTAATAATAATACAATAGCTGAGAATTCGACGTTATGACCATTGACAAACCTTAAAAGTGACCATTTAAAAAATGGCTTATTCTTCTGATTCGAAATCTCCTTCACCAAAAAAGAATCTGATTTAGATATTAAATAATCGACATTCTCATTTTTCGATCTGAATTTCAACTCTAACCATAGACTAGTCAATAAATTATTAATATATCTGATAATGTAAGATCTGTTCGAATCTAACAAATCGTTGGTATTAAGTAATACTTCTGGAAACGTTTCTGAGACTAGATTATTGAGATAATTCCACCATTCGAGAGTAAAAAACCATGGTGTATAATTTCTAAATAAACTCCATTTATTTGAAATATTTTCTTGTTGCAAGGTTTTATATATACTTATTCTATCCAGTACTTCATTGATGTTTATTGGATAAAATGAACGAATAATGTATTCTTCCTTAAGAAGGATAGTTTCAAGTTCTTTCTTTTTTTCTTTTAAGAACTTATTATCAATCATTTCTTGAAAAGATTTCGGTGTTAAATATCTATATAATAGAAATCTTCTCAACCAATGAAGCATCTTATGATTTTCCAAATTGCTAAGGAATTCGGGGAATAATTCATCCGCCGGATAAGGTTGGTATTCAGTAGATTCATCCTGTAGCTTTGAACTGGTCCTAAAAGATTGATACTGATTAGATCGATCCGCCTCAAAAAAAGATTTCCCTATATCAAAATTGACTATTTGTAAGCGATTTTTCAAATCCTTTCCAAAAGAATAAGAATTTTTATTTCCGTGAGAAAATGAATTAGATCGCGTCAATGCTATTAAGAGTTTATAAAGATTATCAATATAACCAAGAGTTTGCCTATTAAATCTTTGTGATCTAACTAATAATTTCTTAAAAACTTGTGATTGAACAAAAGAAATAGTATCTTTTTCTCCATAGAAAGGTCTTATTGGAGTAGATAAAAACAACTGATGGTTGTAACGGATAGGTACATTATTCAAAATATCCTTGTATGTACTATCGTACCCTTTGGTAATAAATTCTCCCTCAAAAGGACGTAATCTCTCATTATAATTTAATCGAGGATTATATAAATAATCCAAAAGCTTTAATGTATTTGATTCATCTGAACAACTTTTTGGTGAAATTTTTTTAGTTACAGCGACGTCATTCAACCAATAATTTGATTCCGCAAAAATTGACTCATCATTCAAACCTTCCATACAAATATCTTCATTACAAAGGAAATTGGAAAGATTTTTATCTCTCAAAATTTGAAGACGAGTTAACGATACAAAATTTTTATCATCCAAAAAACATTTAGATTCTTTTGAAAAAATATTTTCATCTCCAAAAAATTCTTTAATAGAAGCAATATAACTTGGAATCTTTAGTAATTTTGGGAAACGATAAAAAAAGAATTGATCTATATCTTGTAATTTATAAAGAAAAGGTTCAATCATATATGGAAATGAGTAATCGAGGAATCTATTGATAAACGTTTTAGTCAAAAACAAAGATTTGGAAAAATGATTTCTGCTAATCTTTTCATTCCTCAAAAGCAGTAGACTTTTCAATAAATTTTTTGACTCAACAGATATTATTGGATATTTATTAGAAACAATATAGGAGAAAAAAGATTTCCATTGTCTGTTTCCATCACGCCATTTATAAACATTTAGATACAGATAAACACCTCTATATTGATCGATTTGAACAATACATTGATTAAACCATTTCTCTAAATTAATCTTCCAATTAACTAAATCTGGACTAATTATATTCTTTGTCAAATCATTTGAAGTATCATTATTAATCCAAAATTCAAAGTTGTTTTTGACTCTGAGAAAATAATCACTATGAAGTATACGAATATACTGATATGAATAAACTGTATATATTGATGAAAGAGAGATTAATCGATTCTGTTTATAAATAGTAGTCAATAAAGATATTAAAGATATATTAGTCTTTTCTTTTAACTCATCCCAAAATGGACGAATTTTTTGTTGAGAAAGTGTCCATAGAGAGACCATTTGCTCCTTGGTTTTTCCAAGATTTATTCCCCCAATCTTAAAATATTCTCTGATAAGATCTTTCAGAACTTTCTGACTGAAATATTCAATATTTTTTACTTTCAAATACTTGTAAAGTATTTGATTGATTGATGAATCAGATTTCGATATGAGAAAATTTTTGTATCGGTTACTATTCCCACTAAAACCTTCAGTAAGAAGAAGACCCGGATTAGTAATTCTTAATATTAATTGATCTATCTTTGTTACGAAAGTTTTTTTAAATCGTGAATAATCAGATGAGACATAATCTTTATTAATATAAAAATTAACCACCGAATAAATTAGAGAAGAACTATCTAAAAATAAAGATTTATTAAAGAATAAAAAAGAATATTTGTTATTTAAATATCTTTCTGATTTCGATAAACAATCTTTTGGTGATAGCGAAGACTCGAAGAAAGAATACTCGAAATTTTTTATCTTCCATAAATCAACTATTCGATTAACTTCGGACGATCCAGAATCGTCAAACAAATATTCTTGGGTTTTTAATGATCGATTCTTCTCAAAAATTTGTTTATTATCAATAAAACTTCCATTTAGCTCATGTATTGACAGTATATCCAAAAGACCATATTTTATTTCCTTCGGAATAGTATTATCAAATAGTCGTCTCTCGGTCGGGAATAGGTCCACTATAGCAGAATTTTTAGACTCTGAAAATATTTTGTTCTCCAAATATTCCTTCTCATTTTTAATAAGAAATGAGATATCTGAAAAATGAGATTCTCCATTTAACTCTTTAATATATTCAATATTAGTTGGTAAAGAATTTGAAATTAGAAATTGTTTCCAATTCCATTTCCGGAATAATGAAATATTGTAGAAACCAAATCTTAGAAAAAAATTTGTAGTAATAGAATTTTTTTCTGAAGAAGTTGATCCTTTTTCTTTGTCTAAAAAATTATTTTCAATATGATGCCTTTTATTGGTTTCAATAATCTTTTGATTATCGAAGATATCCTTTAAAGGTTGAGTGATCAAACTCGAATCATCTCTAATTCTTTTCTTTAATGTTTCTAATTGGTTGAATTTATCTATTCTCGATAATATATATTCCGAAAAATTATATATAATATCTGATAAGAAATATTGTACCTTAGTTATGGATTGATCTTCCTCTAAATCATTGGGGTCAACGAATCTTTCTTCTAATATATGCCTTGTACGATCTAATAAGTGTCGATCTCCCTTCCAAGGAGAATTTTTATTAGAATATGACTGCCATATATAAAATTCCGCAAAATCTTGGAAAAAAATCCAACCTTTGGGTTGAATAAGATCTATCCAATTTTTTATTTCTCTACGAGACAATGAGATATAGGTATGGAATAAATATTTTCTACTAAAATTAAGATTTATATCTAATTGATGTCCTTGCCGATTCAATGGACCTTCTACCTCAAACAAGATCTTATCACAAAAAGCAACTATTGCCGAAGGAAATAAAGTATCGTCCAGACGATTTACTTGTTTCCAATCAATTTCTTCATCTTGATTTCTATTTTGATTCCTATTCATTACGAAATAGAGATCGAAATCATATTTCCAATCATAAGGCTTACAAAGTATGATGTCTATATAGAATTCAAAAAAATTTTTCAAATTTTCTATGCTCTTTTCACTCAATAACATCTGAACTTCATTAACTTTGCTTTGAGATATATTCCAACTAGGTAGTATATCTTTAATAATCCACGATTTCCACCAATCCGGATCTGAAAAATCAATCGTATTAGATACAGGTATTATTCCGTATGATTGTGCTTTCGTCGGACTATCAGAATAGTATTCCTGTAAACCTGTAGCAGACGTAATTGCCTCCCTATTGGAAGAATTAAAAATATTTGGAGAAATAGAAGAATAAGACGATTCAAAATGTTCTTTCAATCTCTCTCTCACTTTATTACTATTTCCATATCCATTAACTATTTTTGCTAGATCTAAGTATCTCCTTTCAATCAGACTCTTGGTATTTAAACGATATAAAGAAATTGGTATTACAAGTAATAATAAAAGTTTTAGCAGAAGTTTATTTCTTTGATTATTCGAACTGCGTAGATCACGCAGAATTAGCGAATTCAAAATACGGAAATCAAATAATTTAACAATATATTCGAGATTGGAAAATATTCCAAATAAAAACCTTACTAGATTTAACCTTGTCAATAATATCAAAATATTTTGAATATTATTTATTTCTTTCAGATGATCTGGGATCTTAGACAAAGAAGATGTGTTTTTGACTAATTTTTGTTCCATTTCTTTCTCTTTCTTTTTCACTACTGATACAGTAATATTATATCAATTATCTATTTTATTTCAATAGATAATATCTATGATAACACAAGATATAGTTTATATCAATATATTTGATATCATAATATCTTTCCCTATGTATTAAATTTTGCCATTAATTCCTGCCTATTCGTCTCTATCGAATAAAAATAAGCTTATTATGCTATTTCCTTTCATGGGCGAACGACGGGGATTGAACCCGCGCGTGGTGGATCCACAATCCACTGCCTTAATCCACTTGGCTACGTCCGCCTTCTTTTTTCCAGCCATATAGAGATACAAAGAAGAATCCTTCAATTCTTTCAATTCTTTTTTCAATCGGTAGAAATTTCTTTTTCAAGTGAATACATAAATAAATTTTTAGTTCTATCAAGAGATAAAAAATCGAATAAAAGTTTAATAATTAGTAAATATGAACTAAATTTTTTTTTATTCAATAATGTTGAGGTTTGTTCTTTAAATATTTCAGAACCTAGTTGAAAGGCTCGAAAACCTTTCAACTAGGTTCTGAAATATTTGCGTGGTCAGAAATCATTGCGAATAGCATTGATTTCTTGACTAAAGGTTTTAATGAAAAGGGTTTCTACAAGTAACACGTGTTATAACCCAGGTAATTATGACCCAGGTATGAGAGATCAAAAACCATAGCGTTGGTTTTGACCATATCTCATTAGTTAATAAATAACACCATGTTAGCTAGTTTTTGGTTTTTTTTATCCTATGCTTTTACGGAAGGAGCTTCAACAGAAGCTAAATCTAGAGGGAAGTTGTGAGCGTTACGTTCATGCATAACTTCCATACCTAGGTTAGCACGGTTAATAATATCAGCCCAGGTGTTGATTACACGACCTTGACTGTCAACTACAGATTGGTTGAAGTTGAATCCATTTAAGTTAAATGCCATAGTGCTGATACCTAAAGCGGTGAACCAAATACCTACTACAGGCCAAGCAGCTAAGAAGAAGTGTAGAGAACGAGAGTTGTTAAAACTAGCATATTGGAAGATTAATCGTCCAAAGTAACCGTGAGCAGCTACAATGTTGTAAGTCTCTTCTTCTTGACCAAATTTGTAACCTGCGTTAGCAGACTCATTCTCAGTAGTTTCTCGGATCAAACTAGAAGTTACCAAAGAACCATGCATAGCACTGAATAGAGAGCCGCCGAATACGCCAGCTACACCTAACATGTGAAAAGGATGCATAAGGATGTTGTGCTCAGCTTGGAAAACGATCATGAAGTTGAAGGTACCAGAGATCCCTAGAGGCATACCGTCAGAGAAACTTCCTTGACCAATAGGATAGATCAAGAAAACTGCGGCAGCAGCTGCAACAGGAGCTGAATATGCAACAGCAATCCAAGGACGCATACCTAAACGGAAGCTAAGTTCCCACTCACGACCCATGTAGCAAGCTACACCAAGTAAGAAGTGAAGAACAATTAGTTCGTAAGGACCACCATTGTATAACCATTCATCAACAGAAGCTGCTTCCCAGATTGGGTAGAAGTGTAAACCAATAGCTGCAGAAGTGGGGATGATAGCACCAGAAATAATGTTGTTTCCGTAAAGAAGAGAACCGGAAACAGGCTCACGAATACCATCAATATCTACAGGAGGAGCTGCGATGAAAGCAATGATGAATACAGAGGTTGCGGTTAATAGGGTAGGAATCATTAAAACACCAAACCATCCGATGTAAAGGCGGTTTTCGGTGCTGGTGATCCAGTCGCAGAAGCGACCCCATAAGCTTGCGCTTTCGCGTCTTTCTAAACTTGCGGTCATGGTAATATTTGGTTTTTAAGACAATTGATAATTCCCCAAGCAAATAAGCTAGTTGCTAAATGAGCTTGTTACTTCATAGTATAACACAACTTATCTATTGATGTCAACTTATTTTGATAAAATTAACTTATTTCGATCAAATTAACTCGAAAAAAAAAAAAAGTATTTTGATGAATATAATTTCGATGAATATATTAGTTTCTCCCCTCTCTTTCCTTTCTCAATCTCTCATTATTTGAGAGATTGAGAAAACATAAAAATATAGGATCGAACGCGATTGGGTTGCCCGGGGCTCGAACCCGGAACTAGTCGGATGAAAGTAGATTATTTCTTGTTTTATTAGAAACGAAAAAACCTCTTCCCAAACCGTGCTTGCAATTTTCAAAGCACACGGCTTTCTCTGTGTATTTCTCTCATAATGATTTTTAGTACTTTAGAAAAAGATTGATGGGTTATCAATTCCTTGAATTGCTTTATGAATTTTTTCTTAGAGAATTCAGGCTAGAGAAATATTAATTATATCTCTCTCGTAATGAAATAGTTAATGGATTGATCTGAATAATGTCTAGGTACCAAAATCTTCTCTTATGCAAATAATATTTTGAAACAGACGAATTAACTAACTCAGGTTTTTTCAAAAAAGATCTGAGAAATGAATTTAGACTAAATCTTTTCCAAACTATACGTGTTGTGCTCTTATGTTTACAAGCCAACGTTTTGGCACAGGAAAATCTAAAAATATATCTTAATCTGAATAATCCATGGTTATTGATTGATCCACTGTAATAGTAATATACGCTCCTCCAAATTTGATCAAATTTCTTCAATATATCATCATCTGTTAAAGTAGTCCAGGATAATTTGCTAACAGGACGTCCTAAATTGGTGCAAAACCCCCCCCTTGCTAAGGAGTTAACTAATAATAAAAATGGTATGATGGGACATAATTCTTTGGTAATAAGGCAGGTAATAGGTAATTCATCTTCCATCTTGGCTTGAACCTTGTTAATTCTCGTTCGAATCCCTAGAATATAGCCTAGAAAGGAGAAACTATTCCTAGAGAACCTTTTGAGAAAAATTCGATGGGGTTGAACCCAACAATGAAAATGATATTGCCAAAAATTTAAGAGATAGTTTCTCCATTTTTTTGCCAAATAATTAGTTCCTTGAAAAGCTAAAACGGAATGATTTTTATATCTCACGTAATGAATACAGGGATTCTTCGTGAAAGAAGAGATCTTTGAAGAAATTATCCAATAAGGTCTTATAACATGTTTTATCTTTCGATCAAAATGAGTTCGATCAATTCGATCCAGGGAAAATATCGATTGTAACCGGGAAAATCGTTTCCATGAAGAAACTACTAGATACTCAAACTCGTATACATAGTAATTCCAGAGAAGAATCAATAAACTATTTTGTTCTCTAGAAAAAGGAGATATAGACGTATCTGAGGTAATAGGATCCTGATACTCATGAAGAATCGATCTCGATAAATGCAAAAAGGGAGTATCTTGAATTCGTCGACGAAAGATTCGAATAAGAATCTCTGGATGAAGAGATTGGGGTATCTTTATATCTAAAATAAAGTTAGAATGTAAGAATTTGTTCTCCATGAAAAGGAAAAGCGAATGAATAGATTGAAGACTTTTCCATTCATTTCTTCCTAATTGGATTTGTATTGGAGAGAAGACTTCTAGTATCAATATTAGTCCCTCTAATAATAACTTATTATATGGATGATTTTTAGGATTATCCAATTGATTCCGATAACAATCTCGAAAAAATATTTTGAGAAAATTTTGTTGACGTAATTGAGTAATCAACCGTTTTATCGTTATTACACTATATTTTTTGTATAAGACTGAATTCTCTAGCAAGTTCAAATTTGATTTCTTCGAAGAACGAGTATAAGCAATTGCATAAATATCCTCTTGAAAGGGAATAGTATATAAGAAACGTTGTTGACATAGAATGTCTCTTTTTTCTCGTAATTTATCAATCTTGACTAAGATTCTATCTCTGTTTTTCATAGAAATAATCCGAGATATTACATAGTGCAATCTATTCAACTAATTAATAAAATTCATGATTTTTTTATCTCTATCGTATAGAATCTGAATAAATTCTAGATACAACACTTTATTATCATAATGAATTGAATTAATTATTCTGAGATTGATTGCTCTCCCAACTTCTAAGAGAAGACTCTTATTTAGTTAGCACACTGGTTATTTTACACATTTTGTCGAGTATTTAGGATCCATCTGCGGTAGCATCGTCCCAAGAATCTAGGGACGAACAAACCTCTCTCCTATTAGTTACTGATTCAGTTCTAACTACTAATCAGTAGAGAGAGAGCTCGAGACAGTGAATCTCTGAGCAGAAGCTCGTTCTTCCGGTTTTACCTCTGATTCAAGCCATCAGCTTTATCCATTAACTCTTTCGACTTACACAGAATCTTCATTCTATAAAGATGTTTTTACTCTATTTACTAGAGTCGTTTCATCTCAATATTATTTCTTCGTCGAGTACATCTTGATGCATTATCAATTAATCAACCTCGATATCAAAAAGATTCTATAACAATTAGAACGACATGCTGTATTCTCTCTCAAATTTTTTATTTTTTTTAGAGATTAGTCGTAGTCTCGAAAATATCACCAACGGTATTAATGAAATATCAATTCATTGGAATGTGTAAAATCCCGTAGTCGCACTTAAAAGCCGAGTACTCTACCATTGAGTTAGCAACCCATTTGAACAATGACCGAGGTATAAAAAAGTATTAAGTAAATTTATTTCACTCTCGTAAATTATATCGATGATTTTTCTCGATGAAAAAGAAAATACATCTCGAAGTGATATTATCACCAACTAATCCGCTCTGATGTATAGAAAAAAATATATTCTTATATTATTTTAAGGGAATAAAACGGTATTGTCAATCTCAAATACTAATAAAAAAATTCAATCTTTTCAATCAAAATTTTTATATATATCAAATCCATTAGGAAAGAATAATTAAGAAGAAATAATCTTTGTACCTAGTCGATAAAAATTTAATAAGCTCTCCAAATCAATCAATAATTTGGAGAGCTTACTCCCTCAGTTACAATCTACTTTTTTTTTTATCAATTACTATTGACTCAATTTTTCAGTAACGTTCATCTAATGAAGGAGCGACTATCTATTCTTCTTATGAAAGAGAAAAGGGATAGTAATTGTTTATTATTAGAGATAATATTTTTTATAGGGACAAGGAATACTCCATAGATATAGAGTAAGAAAAAAAAGAACGGATAGTAAAGACACATTTGCAAAACAACATAAGCTGAATTCATTAAATTCTCCTAAGAATTAATCCTAATTTGTTCAAATACTCTTGCTTCTTTCAAGATATTATAAACAGTTGCGGTAGTTTGAGCTCCTTTTTGGAGAAAAGAAACAATAACAGAAACATTTAATTGAGTTTGATCTGTCCGTGGATTGTAAAAACCAACTTCCTTAATAGCTCTCCCTTCTCTTCGGGACTGAACATCAATTGCAATTATTCGATAGGTAGCTTAGTAGGATAGGTAAACGGAAGTATCCCCCCTATAAAACCGTATATGAAGTTTTTTCTTCATACGGCTTAAGTTCTAATCCCCACTGAATGGAAACGGTACCAATCAAAAAAAAAATCTTTATCTCTTTTTGTTTGCATTTATTTCTTTTTCTTCGCATTGGTATCGTTAATATAGAGAATGTACTCATAACTCATGTATGTCTTAAGAAATTAGTTTATTTCCATTTACTTCATGAGTCGTCTTTTACCTCCAAAAAGGTCTTATTCATTTCATTCCAACCTTTTTTTCAGGATTCTTTTGTTCGAAAGAAATAATTATTTTTAATATCATTAGGTTTAAGCTTTACTCTGTGGGGTTTAATCCGAAGAAATGGGAGCAACAAAAATCATTTCGAATCACCCAGTAGCCAATATAAAAATCATCTTTGTCTTATATTTTCATCTCTGTCTTATATTCTTGGAATACCAGACTAATGAATCTACTATATCGAAATATGATATTAGATTATTGAATCTTCTTATCCCACAACGATCTCATTTTATTATTAATAAACTATTGAAAGTTTCATAAGATTTTATATCAAATTCTAGAAGATGTAGACTAACAAAGTTGAACTAGCTTTTTTGCTTTGAACTAACCATAGATCTTACTTCCAAATCGGAAAGATATATCTCTCTATCAATCCGACATTTTTATTCAAGTTTCATTGGCTAAAAAATCTGAACAAAAGTTGAAACAGGAACATTTTCATCCGGATATGAAAAGGTGGATACTACACTCCACAAAAACAATCATAATTTCAAGTCACACGTTGCTTTCTACCATAGCGTTTTAAACGAAGTTTTACCATAATATCTAAATATTGAAATGATTCATTTATTGGTTATGTCCATTACTAAAATTATTTTGATAGAAAATTTTTTCATCGACTCTTACCACATCAAGAGATTCTATATTGCAAATCTAATAGTATAAGATCTACATATTTTGGATTCTATTAAGTACTCAAAGCCTCTTTGGCTGCATACATTACATCAACCGTAATGGTTGTAATACCTTCTTGTCTTGCAAACTTTTCAGTATTTCTCTTAATTTTTCCCCTAACAAAACCAGGAATCTTATTTAATTCCCTCTGACTCTCGGGATTCCAAGTAAGATCCGTTTCCGTGGATAATGACTTAGTAATAACTTCTTTAGTATCATGACCACCAAAGATATCTAGAAGATGATCTTCCATACCTAAAGTGAACGAGTTATAAACCGAATCAGCTATTTGATTAGTTCCTTCATAACCTAAAAACGGTCGATATCCCAAAGGAAAATTCTGAATATGAACTGGTGAAGAGATTACTCCACAGGGAATCTCAAGACGTTTACCAATATGACGTTCCATTTGCGTCCCAAAAATAGCAGACGGTTCTATACGAGCTATCGTATCAGCAACTTCAGTATGATCCTCCGTAATCAATGCTTCATCACAAAAACCTTGAACTTGTTCATTAAACCATTCTGCATCATGTTTACAGTACGTACCTGCACAACCGACATGAATACCCATTTCTCGAACAAGTATTTTAGTAATTGAAGCTGCATGGGTTGCATCACCAAAGACTACAACCTTTTTTCCCGTCAAATTTTGACAATCGATAGATCTTGAGAACCAAGCAGCTTGAGAAACAAATTGAGTTTGATAATTAATATATGACTCATAATTGACTTTTTCCTTTGATAGGAAGGAATTAACATATTTCTCCATCTGTCTAATAAATTCAGCCGTATCTACAATCCCCATAGGAGTTGTAGATAGATAAGGCATTCCAAACTCTCTTTCTAAATATTTGGCTGTCATTAAACCTACTTCGCGATACGGAACTATATTAAACCAAGCTTTTGGTAAATCTTGAAGATGTTCAACAGATCCTCCTTCAGGAATTACTTGGTTAACCTTAATTCCTAAATCTTGTAATAAACGTTTTAATTCACGACAATCGTGTTGATTATGAAATCCCAATGTGAAAATACCAATTATATTTGCAGAAGGTGTATCTGTTAGGGATCGAGTCAATACTCCTTGTCTACGAGCTTTGTTCAAGAAATATCGGACTATTTGTTCCAAAGTTCTATCTGCTGCTTGAAGTTCATTGACTCGATAATGATTAACATCCGCAAGAATTACATCAGAATCGGAAGAGATGGATGCTCGAGCTACAAAATTTTGTAGATCTTCCTGCAATATACTGGAAGTACATGTAGGTGTCAATACAATCAAATCAGGACGTTGTTCTTTATCTTTTCGAGTAATATTGTCAATAACTTTTTCTTGCGAGCCACGTGCTAATACATGACGATCTACTATACTAGCGGTTACTGGAGTAAAATCTCGTTCTCTTTCTAACATAGAACGCATTACATTGAAATAATCATCTCCCAGAGGAGCGTGCATTATAGCATGGACATTTTTGAACGAACTAGCTACGCGTAAAGTACCAATATGAGCAGGACCAGCATACATCCAATAAGCTAATTTCATGGATTATTTTTGATAGTAATATGTTTCCTTTCTATTTCAATCACGAAAATATATCTCTTACCATATTTGGCTTAGTATCATACTATAGATTCTAGTATCTATCCACAGAGAATGAAAAGAGAGATATTTTTTTTTTACCCCATTCTCAATTCCAATTAGAAAAAAGAGGAGAGTGAGTCAGAAAGATTTCTATCTAGAAAAATGATCTGGGACGGAAGGATTCGAACCTCCGAGTAACAGGACCAAAACCCGCTGCCTTACCGCTTGGCCACGCCCCAAAAACAATTGACACTAGTAATATCTTCTATATCAATATATATGTCAACTAGTATCTATTTCTAGAATGCTTGACTTATAGAAATAGATACTAGTTATTTGGAGTATCATAAACAATGATAATTTTCAAAATGAAAAAAAGAGTAAACAAATACATTTATTAGCTATTTATCCATCGAATTCAGTAAAATAGTGTAAGAATCTATTATCTCGTTCGAAATAAAATAACTATGATTATATGTATCGGAAAGAGTAATTAATAGATCCATAATTGTCATATTGAAAGAGAATCTTTCGTTATTGGAGAATAAAAATGCTAGTTCTGTTTAACATCTATCTAGAGAATAATTCTCAGTTAACTGATACTTTTCTTGCCAAATTACCTGAAGCTTATGCTATTTTCGACCCAATCGTGGATGTAATGCCAGTTATACCTTTGTTCTTTTTTCTCTTAGCTTTCGTATGGCAAGCAGCTGTAAGTTTTAGATAATAATTTCTCTTATCTTCTCATAAATTTTTCCCTTCCGTTATTCTTGCAACTTGTTATTTTTGCAAATAGATGGGATAATATACGATTATTAAGACTATCCATCATAAATCACTGGTAACTAGAGTATTTTTGTATCAAATATTTTGTTTTATTTATTATTTCATGTTATAGGGCGGATTCTATTTCCACGTCCGCCCTGGGAATCTGAAAAATTGAAAAGATTGTATATCTTAATTTGAACTAATTTCTATGCATGAGTAAAGACACTAGCCCAAGCTGGAGCAAGTATTATTAATTCAATGAAACAGAAAAAAAAAATTACTAGAATAGTGTTTTCTTGCTTTTTCTTCCATAAAGCGTGTCTTTTCTTTCCATGGTATCAAAAAATATGTTCTTTCTAGGATCCTTAGGAGAAATGGCAGAGTGGTCTATTGTGACGATCTCGAAAATCGTTTTAGCTCCGGTTAACGAGGGTTCGAATCCCTCTTTCTCCATTCGACTCCATTTGAAAAGAATATTTCCTGGAAGTGGAAAAATTTAATCCTTTCTAAGATTTATTGAAAGATATAGGTTTATTGAAAGATATAGGTCGAATTTCATTTTATATTCCATTATGATTTCATTATAATTCTTCCCCTTTTTACTTTCGAAGTAAAAAGAATATATGGTATAAATATTTAGAATCTATTCTATTCTACTTCTAGTAATGATCCTGGAGATTAGATCATGCTTACTCTTAAGCTGTTTGTTTATACAGTGGTTATTTTCTTCGTTTCTCTTTTCGTGTTCGGATTTCTATCAAACGACCCTGGACGTAATCCCGGACGTAAGGAATAACTTGTTTCAATAAAAATTCAAGTTGAATTCAATAAGAAATTACTAATATATTAAAAGGAGAGAGAGGGATTCGAACCCTCGGTACATATAAATTGTACGACGGATTAGCAATCCGACGCTTTAATCCTCTCGGCCATCTCTCCAAAAAGAGATAAGAATCATTTGATGAGGACTTTATCATAAAACTGGAGTAAAAGTCCATACTGTACGGAATTGATACTATCAATTACGGAAATTTATGTAATAAATAGATTATCTCGGGAAAGAAAAAAATACACCAACATATTGAAAAGACTTATTCCTTATTCTTTGTCATTATTCCCATTTTTTTTTAATATTTCTATCTCAGCCTAGCCACGGACTGGCCAGGCTGTCTCTTGATGGATAAATCATCAAGCAAATTATCTATACAATTCGGAACCCAACCTTACAGCTAATATACTTGTTATGAAAGCACTTATAAGGGCTAAGATAATTTGACTGTCTGAAATTGATGTCATCCTTTTATTCTCTCCCCAATTCTATTTATATAGATCACTAATTAGTCCAATCTGATTGAAGAATTAAGCCATTTCTAGAAAGATTATCATTCCAATAAATGGATAAGCTCTCTTCTATTGTACCGATCTCAGATTATTATGGCTATAGATATTATTGATGTAATACAGATTTTTCAAACTATCCAAAAAATTTTTATTTTTACTCCATAAATAAAAAGAGAGGGAACTTTTGATTCTACGACATTTCATTCAATATTCGCGTAGAATAACTTGAAGATAATAAAGAGGTGATTTTCTAATGAATCTAGAAATTGTTGCACAACTTACTGTTTTAGCTTTAATAGTCGTATCAGGACCATTAGTCATTGCTTTGTTGGCAGTTCGAAAAGGAAATTTGTGATCTTACTAAACCATCTCCGGACGTAAAATAATACTTTGCTAGCCATTTGATCTCCGGGGATGGGGATCTAATCCTCTTCCTCATAAATTTTTTCCTATTTTCTATTTTTCGTACAATGGACAAACACATATAGTATGTGATATGCTATTAACATAGCGGGTATAGTTTAGTGGTAAAAGTGTGATTCGTTCCATTCTCAACTGAAATAGTTGAGGGATCTTTCAAATTGAATTTCTTTTCAATTGAAAACTTTATTTCTATAAAGGTTTGAATACTTTCCCCTAAATACTATAGGGAATAGCATCATTCCTGTTATTATTACCTGAAACAATTTAATTGTTTGGGTACTTCAAATGACAAAGCGGAATGCTCTTAAAATAAAGAATATCTTTAAATTGATTAGTCGATATTAATCCAAGGATAGCCATCTAAAATATTTATTTCATCGTAACTAAATCTTCAATCTTTTAATAGATTGGAGCTAAATAGCTATAGGAAAAATAATCTTAGTTTACTAAGATTATTAGTATTTCATGATTCGCATTATTAGTATTTCATGATTCGCTCGGTGAACAATATTCTCCTAACGATTTGAGTCGATAGAAATGAAGAACGAAGTAACTAGAAAGAGTCTTTTCTGATCAAGTCTGGAAGAAAAAATGGATTGTGAAACCGGACTATTTCCTCTTTCTACAGGGATCATCTAGAAAGTGTATATCTCAAAATTTAAGATATGGAACGACTGACATAGATGTTACGGATACAAATTTTTCAAGAAAAAATCAAATAGAGAAAGAAATTTTTTTCTCCGTAAAGGAGCCGAATGAAAAGAGACTTTCATGTTCGGTTCTGAATTAGAGATGATGTAACTATTATCGACTATAACCCTTAGCCTTCCAAGCTAGTGATGCGGGTTCGATTCCCGCTACCCGCTGATAATATCCAATCAATCGACGTAACGTTCTCTCAATCCTTTGTAGTAAAAAATAAAGAAAAAGACAAAAGAATTTGTCGACTCAAGATACCATTCTATCGGCTTCTTATTTTCTCTGATTCTCTAGATATATCGTAAACAAATAATAGTGTTTGTTTACGATATACCCTTCATATTCTACTGAATATTCTACTGAACAGCTTCATATTCTACTGAACAGATAGAAGCGTCCATCGTCTAATGGATAGGACATAGGTCTTCTAAACCTTTAGTATAGGTTCAAATCCTATTGGACGTAAGAATCTTAATCAGAGGTTGAAATATTGTTATTAACAATGTATTTCAATCTATTATTGATTATTTTTATTCAATAATGAGCGAGCTATTTTTTTATTTCTCCTGAAGTAAAAAGAGTTCAATATGTTCTTCAATAGCCTCTTTAAGAATATTTTCTGCTTGTTCCGTAAACATTTTAGTAGAACGTATAATCTCGCCAAATTGAGGTTTATTCGTTGTTATATATTCACGTAACTGAACCAAGAATCTTTTTACTTGCTCAACCTTTAATTTATCCGAAAATCCATTTACTCCGGTATAGATAGTAGCTACTTGTTCTTCTACAGCCAATGGAGCTGATTGAGATTGTTTAAGCAACTCGCGTAAACGCTGACCTCTTGCCAATTGATTCTGAGTGGCTTTATCAAGGTCGGAAGCAAATTGTGCAAAAGCTTCTAATTCTGCAAATTGGGCTAATTCTAATTTCAATTTACCAGCTACTTGTTTCATCGCTTTAATCTGAGCGGCCGAACCTACCCTAGATACAGAAATCCCAACGTTAATTGCAGGTCGAATTCCAGCATTGAATGAATCAGCTGATAGAAATATTTGTCCATCAGTAATAGAAATTACATTGGTAGGAATATACGCTGAAACATCTCCAGCTTGAGTTTCAACAATAGGTGAAGCAGTCATACTTCCTTCTCCCAATTGGGAACTTAATTTAGCTGCTCTTTCCAAAAGACGGGAATGCAAATAGAAGACATCTCCTGGATAAGCTTCTCGCCCGGGTGGCCTTCGTAATAGAAGAGACATTTGTCGATAAGCTTGTGCTTGTTTGGAAAGATCATCATAAATGATCAGAGTATGCTGTTTACGATACATGAAGTACTCAGCTAAAGCTGCCCCGGTATAGGGAGCAAGATATTGCAAGGTAGCGGGAGAATTTGCAGCTTCTGCTACCACAATTGTATATTCCATTGCACCGCGCTCTTCAAAGGTATTTACTACTTGAGCGACGGAAGAGGCTTTTTGACCGATGGCTACATAGACGCATATAACATTTTGACCTTTCTGATTCAAAATAGTATCCGTAGCTACTGCTGTTTTACCTGTTTGTCTGTCTCCAATAATTAACTCGCGTTGACCACGTCCTATCGGTATCATAGAATCAATAGCAATAAGTCCTGTTTGCATGGGTTCATATACGGAACGTCTCGAAATAATACCTGGAGCAGGAGATTCAATGAGTCTAGACTCAGAAGCTGGAATTTGACCTTTACCATCAATAGGTTGGGCTAGAGCATTTACGACACGACCTAAATAGGCATCACTGACTGGTATTTGAGCAATCTTACCTGTTGCTTTGACAGAACTCCCTTCCTGTATGGTTAAACCATCCCCCATTAAAACAGCTCCCACATTATCTGACTCTGAATTTAGAGCAATGCCTACTGTACCATCTTCAAATTCTACCAATTCACCTGCCATTACTTTATCAAGACCATAGATACGGGCAATACCATCTCCTACTTGAAGAACAGTACCAACATTAACCACTTTTACTTCTTGAGTATATCCTTCGATTTCTTTACGGATACTACTGCTAATCTCGTCAGGTCGAATATTTGTGTTTACCATTAGTATCTATCAATTATCTTTTGAAAAATAAGACCTATAAGAACTGATCAGTTGTGCTTTCCATGGCCCTAAGTAGGCCGATATGATAATCAATCATGCGTGAGTGCAATTCATTATTCAAACGAGTATTTAGACTCTCTAGAGCTCTCTCTAGAGCAAGTCGAGAGACCTGTTGTCGAACCTGTTCGATTGCTCGTTGTTCCTCAAAACGAATAGTAGAATTTTTAGAATCTTCTAATCTTCTTGAATCTTCATCCGCAGCATTTATCAAATCCTGTTTCTCTCTTTCCATTTGTGTAAGTCCATTTACACGAATTTCATCTGCTTTCACTTTTGCTTGTTGCAAACGAGTTCGAGCTTGGTTAAGCTTCTCAGTAGCTTCTTCATATCGTTCTTCCGCATCATGAATGGTACTTAAGATTGTTTGCTTACGATTTTCTAATAAATCGTTTAATGAAAGTAGATTATAGATCGCTGATTTTCACGGATTAATAATCCCTTCCCAAACCGAACATGAATTTTTCAATTCATTCGGCTTTCCTGTTCGTGCTTTCCAATGAGACAGAAAGATTTCTTGTTTCCACGAACTTGCCCTCTTTATTCATATCCTCTATTTCGATTTGAATTGTAATGGAATTAATAGAACCTGAAGATTCTCGAGGGTTCTTCTGACAAGATTATTTCTTCATTGTCAGCAAAGTTGTTCTTTCCGAATAATCTTTATTTCATATAGGTTGTCAATTCAGCATCGTAAACCGCTCCCGGTTAGTTTGAGGAGAGAATAATTATTTCGGAAATAATTAAAACATCTTTGATATGAGTGTTATATATCAAAGAATTCTCCGACCATGTATTCATACCTTTACACAGTGGGGGAAAGAAAACCCCATCTATTGCTTAGACTTCAAGCGGTTTAGCTTTAACCATATTAATAATATTCCCATTCGAGTTGGGGGAGAAAAAGTTTTCTCTCGATGTTACGAAATGCTCTAGTTCTTATATATTTCTCTCAAATAAGTCATTCGTTGGGAATTTGCACCTCATTCTATATGAGATGCAACTGGAAAGATCCAGTTATATCATTCGAATATACAACCCGCACACACTCCCTTTCCGAGATAGATTAATACACCTAACACCACAGCTAAGTTTATTATATTGATTTCCAAGATATTGGTATTTAAACCGAAACCTCCAGCAGGGGGCCAATAAAGTATATTCAAATGAATCATATTTTTAACATCCTATATACCAAAAATATCCCATAAAAGGCTATCTAAGTCTTGAATGGTCTTTCTCTCCTAAAACCTATTTGAAATCATAGATTTAGACAAAGAGACCCTCTTAATCCCAAATATGAATCCTTTCAAAATAGGATTAGACAAATGATTTGCTTGCTACACTACCTTCTACAGGAATCAATAATATTTTTTTTTTTAACTAGATAGAAGGAGGGAACCCAAAACTCTCCCATTATTTTTAGTTCCCTCCCCTAAAGAATTGACTAATCCGATGGAATTATTAGAGGAGGGTTTTTTAAGTATATGAAATTTAGAATATGCTTCGGATTAAACAAAAGGATTTGCAAATGAAAGTGCTAAAGCTACAACTAATCCATAAATAGTTAAAGCTTCCATAAAAGCTAAGCTTAACAATAATGTGCCTCGGATTTTACCTTCTGCTTCTGGTTGTCTCGCAATACCTTCTACGGCTTGACCTGCTGCAGTACCTTGACCGACACCTGGTCCAATGGAAGCAAGACCTACAGCTAATCCAGCGGCAATAACAGAAGCCGCAGAAATCAAAGGGTTCATAGTAATCTCCTTCTACTAAATAAATAAATATTTTTTATCACAAGAATCTTCTATATCTTACTTACTAAGATATCGGGATAATTTGGTTAAAGCAATTAGTTAGTCAAATATCTCTTATTAAAGTGATAATATCATTTGATGAATGAATATTTTTTGATGAATGAATATTTTTTTTTCCATAACCTTGGTTTTAATCAGATTATATCAATTGGGTTAAAAAGATATGGATTAAATCAAGCTGGGATGTTGAATTAAAAAACATCGATTCCATTTGACTCTTCAAAAGATTATTCTGAGATACATTTTTTAATAGATATTATTTCTATCTCTGGAAGAGAGATGAAAAAATAGGAATTATTCCATTCCAGAACATCTTGCGAATCAATTATAATCGATTAACTTCCAATTGAAAACTTGTTTATTCGTCTTATATATATATTTTTTCTCTGACATGAATACTAAGAGTCTACATCTCTTCTTCTTGGGAGATAAAAGAGATAAACATATATATTCTTAATATTCATCCAGATTTTTTATCTAAAGAATAAAGAGTATCATTCTATTATACATTAAAAAGAGTTCTCATTACTTTAATAAATCGCTTTATCTAAGAGATATTAGATCCTAAGTAAGTACAATGATTTTGAATAATGGTCTATCCAAGGAATAGATTTGGTTAATGATGACCTTCCATAGATTCTCCTATATAAGCTGCAGCTAAAGTTGCAAAAATCAGAGCTTGAATAGCACTTGTGAATAATCCCAGGAACATCATCGGTATAGGAACCACTAAAGGTACTAAAGAAATTAGAACAGCTACTACCAATTCATCAGCTAATATATTTCCGAAAAGTCGAAAACTAAGTGATAAGGGTTTGGTAAAATCTTCCAAAATATTGATTGGTAAAAGTACCGGAGTTGGTTGGATATACTTACCGAAGTAGCTTAAACCCCTCTTATGCAGACCCGCATAAAAATATGCTACTGATGTAAGCAAAGCTAGTGCAACGGTGGTATTAATATCATTCGTAGGTGCAGCTAATTCTCCGTGAGGTAATTGAATGATTCGCCAGGGAAAAAGAGCACCTGACCAATTGGAAACGAAAATGAACAAAAACATTGTTCCGATAAAAGGAACCCACGGACGATATTCCTCTTCCCCTATTTGAGTCCGGGTTAAGTCTCGAATAAATTCAAGAACATATTCAATAAAATTTTGACTACCCGTTGGGATGGTTTGTAAATCTCGAGTAGCTACGATGGAAAGACCTAATAATATAGCAATTACGACCCAGGACGTTATAAGAACTTGTGCATGAACTTGAAAATTGCCTATTTGCAAATAGAAGTGTTGACCTACCTCAACACCTGATATTTGATATAAACTGTTTATTACATTAATAGAAGGTTGTTCAATATCCATATTACCTCCCTCTTAGAGATTGACTTGGAAAAAAACAATTCTGAACGAATAATATATTATTTCAATATATAAATAATGAATATTCTGGAGACATAGCGAATCGTTTTTGCAATAAGATTATATACTATATCTCAAAAAATATAAAATTTTTTGTTATTTCAATAGATTTCTAGGTTTAGGAATAATAAATAATTTAGGAATCTTTTGAAAGCATATAGTTAGATTGACCTTCATGAATTGCAAACGTTAATTTGTTCAAGATCCATCTTATTGAAGATCGTGCATCATCATTAGCTGGAATCGGAATATCAGTAAGATCTGGATCACAATCCGTATCAACAACACAGATTGTGGGAATACCTAAATTGATACATTCTTTGATAGCTGTAGATTCTTTGTGTTGATCAGCTATTATTACAATATCAGGTGGATCTATCATATATTTAATCCCGCCAAGATATTTCTGCAATTGAGATAACTGTCTCTTCAATATTGCTGCCTCTCTCTTTGGAAGTCGATTAAATCCTCCTGTATTTGCTTTATTCTCCAAATCTTGAAATCTTTGGAGACGTGTTTCCATGGTAGACCAATTTGTTAACATACCACCAAGCCATTTTTGGTTTACATAATGACATCGAGCTTTTATTGCGGCTGATGCTATTAAATCAGATACTTGGTATTTTGTACCTACTATTAGAAATTGTTTTCCCTCATTTGCTGCATGAAATACTAAATCACAAGCTTCAGATAAAAAACGAGCAGTTTGAGTCAGATTTAGAATATGAACACCTTTTCTTTCCGTAAAGATATAAGGCGACATTTTGGGATTCCACTTCTGAGTCCGATGACCAAAATGAATTCCTGCTTCCATCATCTCTTCCAAATTAATATTCCAATTCTTTTGTTGCATTGTTTTTCTCGGAACTATCAGAAAATTATAAAGAATATTATTCTAATAAGATCTCTTAAAGCTTTGAGATCTTTTGATCATGAATGAAATTCAATTTATTGATTCACTTGACCATACAATTAGAGATATACTAAATATTTATCTCCTTTAATACTGGTTTTTTTAGTCTCATATGAATATATTTGGGATTTTTAGAAATAGAGACTTTTTCGTGATAGAAGAAAATATCTCTTATTTTGCGAATAAAAATTTTATTATTTTTTGTTTTTAACAAACCAAGCTCTTTTCGTTTTTCTATATCTATTTGACAAATAACTTCTCGACTTCCAGTTCCTGTAGGAACTACACTGCCGAGAACAACATTTTCTTTCAAGCCTTTTAACCAATCAATTCGACCCTGCAAAGCAGCTCTAGCTAATACTCGGGTAGTTTCTTGAAAACTTGCTTCTGATATAAAACTGGTAGTATTAAGAGATGCTTTTGTCATTCCTAATACGATAGGTTTATGAGAAATCGATTCCTTTAACGCACGATTCATTCTTTGTGCTCGTGATAATTCAATAAGTTCTCCCGGTGAAAATACATTAGCCATTCCATCTTCTAAAGTTATTACTTTAGATGTCATTTGTCGTACAATAATCTCGATATGTTTATCAGAAATTTGGACCCCTTGAGATCGATAAACTTTTTGAACCTTATTAACCAAAAACAATTGACATTGCTCTATACTCGTTTTAACACCGAGAAAATGACTCCAAAAGTTTCCAACCAACCTTATCATAGTATTATTCCAGAATAGAAAATTCTTTTCTAAATCTAATGAGACTGAATTGATTGAACGAGCTTCTAGTAATTGCTCAACTTTGGGAAGACCTTGGATAATGTCTCCAGATCTTAATCTCTCATATATTAAGGTTATTAGCGTATCCCCTTCTTTCAGAATATCTCCGTAATTACTATGAACAGTTGCTCCTTTAGTAGCTAAATAAGGTTTGGACAATCTAATCATTACAGATTCTTGATAAATAGCTATAATTTGACCGGATTGATAAGATGTTTCATGTTCATATAAAGATACACCCTCGCAAATGAATTGTCCGAGATTAACAAATGGGATTATTACGTCACAAGGGACGGATAAATAATGAGGCCGATTTGACAAATCCTCTTGAGTAGAATCTATTAGATCGAATCCACATATAACTCTATTTTCATCTAGAATATACCAATTGGAATTTTGAGAGATCGCTCTTGAATTATCAATATCCAAATCCTTGGATAGAAAAAAATTTTTATTAATTATTCGATGGGAATATAACGAATAATGAGCAATACTATGTACGGTTCCCAGAAGACCTAATCTTTCCGTCGTTTGCATCATACAATGATGATCAAATGATGAAAAAGAATTTGTTAATTTCTCTTTCAATTTCAAAAATTTCTTCCTGTTGAAAGATAAAAAAAGAGTATTTGATCGCTCAGAGATTTCTTTTTCACAGAAAGAAATTTTATATCTCGATTCAACAATTTGCTTCCTTCTATTTCGACCATCATGGCATGGGGAATAAAAACTTTGATATGAATCAGATGGCAATAAAACCACGAAAGATCTATCTGTCCCTTGATCACTCAATCTACGAACAACACCAGGATGATTAATTGGGAATTGACTCAACAAATGATTATTCGCATTATTTGAATAGAAAGGTTGATTACTAAAAAGACGTTTCAATGAAGCTCTACTATTTCCTTTTTCAACATACGCATTGGAGAATTCAATTAAACTAATTTGGAGAAAAGTCTTTAGAATATTATTAAATCTTATCTCAATAGGAGAAACATAAGCTACTCTAACAATAGATGGTTCTTTCCAATTTACTACTAAACAAGTTTGAACTAATTGAATACTACTTGTATTGTTTCTTATTCGAACCTCTTCACCATCTTCGTAGAAGATATATTCAGCAGCTTGAACTTGTATTATGTCTCTGTATCTCGAATAAGTAAAAGTGGAAGAAATTTCTATGAACGAATGGTTAGATATAATGTATTCTAGAACAGGTCTAACTAGAAGAAACGTTTTCTTTCTATAGGGTGTAATCCATTGAAGATAAATCCAATTATCAGATTTGAATTCGTCAAAGATTTTTTGACCTGGTGGGATTAAAATATCAGTTTGTTTAGATATTTTATGTAATCGCTTCGGATAATAGATATTTCCAGGCAATATTCGTATTTCAAAAATCTTTCGTACCTTCTTAATCTGGACCAACCCACCCCCTCGACTAGTGATATTAAAAGTGATTTGTGTACCTGGTTCGATAATACTATTATTGGATACGAAGATATGCGAAGAAGGTTGATAAATGGTATATACTTCTTCGGGAATAAGAAAGAAGTTACCTCCTTTAAGAATCTTATATCTCGATCTAAAAGTGGTTGTTTTTTCATTATCCCCGATATATTCTCTTTTTCCAACCGAATCAACTTTTATAGTACCATATTTTATAATTCCTGATATCTCAGTTTGATATTGAGGACTCTCAGAGATTGCTAAAATATCACCTTGATTCAAGATCCCATTGTTAGGTATGTCAAGAACAAAACTACTATAAGATTTTTTTCTGTATCGGCTTTTTACTCGTCCTAATAAGAGAATAACCCTGTTTTTTCTTCTGTTTCTTTTCAACTCGATATTGGAAAGAATATTAGTCGAATCGGAAGGATTTGGAGTGATTTTGGAGAAACTAAACCCGAAGTTAGAAGTTTGACTTTCTTTTTTGGCGATATTGGAATCAATAAAATCAAGATCTCTTTTAGTATCCTTTTCTGAAGAATTAGGAAGCGATTTATAGTTCGTAATAGAAGGAGATTGAACATGAATTTTATCCTGATTCTGATAAAAGAATAAAGATGTTTTACTCAAGTTATGGAGCTTTCCCGATAATATCCATATATGACCTGATTTAACTACACGATGAATATTATTATGGATATGTTCAGATAAATGGCGTACAGTTGTATCCCAATGTAATTCCCCGTCTAAATTGGAATAAATAGGTTTCTTAACTCTCTCTTTCAAAGGAGATTTCGTAGTCCGTATCTGTCCAATAACCTGTTTTGATCCAACATATTGATTATTTTGAACCAAAAGCAGACTTTGTGCTGGAACGATAAAATTATGTATCTTTTCCTTACTCTCAATAGAAACCGGTAGATTGTCTTGACATAGCCAAGCAGGATGCCCATGTCGTGTACGTGTGGCATAGACTAAATCTTCATCGAATTTAATTATTCCATTGAATGGAGTTCGTATATGTTCCGCGATATCACCTGTAAAAACTCCACCAGTATGAAAAGTCCTTAGAGTTAATTGGGTTCCCGGCTCGCCTATTGATTGGCCTGCGATAATACCTACAGCCTCTCCTAACTCCACCAAATGGTTATACGTAAGGTTCCAACCATAACACAATTGACAAATGCAGAACATACTTTTGCAAGTCAAAGGGGATCGTATATAGATTTGTCGGACTTGACTTATTACTAATCTCCTAGCAAGTTCATTACTAATATCTTGATTACGCGTAGCAATACATCTCATATTCACATATAAATTATCTGCTAGAACACGGCCAATTAATCGTTGTTGAGAAAATGGTTGTATAGATCTCCTCCCATCTCGATTAGAATTCAAAAGAATACCTCGCAAAGTCCCACAATCTTTTTTTCGCACAACAATGTGTTGCACTACTTCGACAAGTCTACGTGTGAGGTATCCAGCATCTGAGGTTCGTACTGCGGTATCAACAACCCCTTTGCGAGCGCCATAACAAGAGATAATATATTCTGTTAGAGATAATCCTTCACGAAAATTATTTTGAATAGGTAAATCAATAATCTGTCCTTGAGGATCTGACATTAATCCTCTCATACCCACTAATTGATGAACTTGAGATATACTTCCGCGAGCTCCTGAAAAAGACATCATATGTACTGGATTTAAGGGATCAGTCATCCTAAAATTAGGATTCATTTCCTGTTTCAAATACTCACTTGTAGCATACCATGTCTCGATCAATTGACGTAATTTTTCTACAGAATGTACACTTCCATAACGATGATGTTGCTCCGAGCTATAACCTTGTTTTTCTGCATCTTGAATGAGCCATGACTTTAATGGTGCTGTCAAAAGATCATCAATACCTAATGAAATAGATGCATTCGTAGCTTGATGAAAACCTAAAGTTTTAATTTGATCTAAGATGTTTGCCGTAAATGTGATTCCAAAATGAGATATTAATCTGCGAATAAGGTGTTTTATGGCAGTTCTATCCATCATCTTATTGTAGAAAAGTAACTTAGCTTGATCTGCCATGATATAAACCTCGAACTCTTTGTAAGCAAAGTTGACCCATAAATTTAAGCCATTCTTGACCTATCTCAAAAATTTCTTCAATCTTTCTTATTTCATCCCTTCCATTTTATAGAAATAGAATGACTTGAAAAGATTCTTTATATTGTTATAGCTAGTAATTGTTGATTCCGATGCTGAGAAGCTTCCAAAGTACTTTGTATCGCTTCTTCTATTTGTTGATTGAATAAGATCCGACCGGCGGTTGTAAGAATATATAGACTCAATATATCTTCTGATTGACCTTTCCTAATCTGATAATTTTCATATATTTGAAAACTAATTCCAGAAGATTCGTATTGAATCTCAATAGGTAATTCGCGAGTTAGCGAAGTGATTATACGTAAATCCTTTTGCCATCGAAGCCATAAAGGACTGTGTAGGTCAACCCGTTCCTGTTCTTTAGCTCGAAGAATATCATCATAATTACTGAAGTACGGTATTCTAGAAAAAGAGGATATAGGATCTTTTGTACGTTCATTCGGGTAATATCTATTTCCGTAAATTCCTTGGGAATTCTCAATTGTTAATACATAAAGTCCAAGAAGCATATCTTGACTCGGTACAGCAATGGGATCTCCAGTAGCGGGAGACAATAAGTTTGTATGCGAGAACATCAGAACACGAGCTTCTGTTTGAGCTTCGATAGATAAAGGTACATGCACAGCCATTTGATCCCCATCAAAGTCTGCATTAAATCCTCCACAAACTAATGGATGTAAACGAATAGCACGTCCTTCAATTAAAACAGGTTGAAATGCTTGTATCCCCAAACGATGTAATGTAGGCGCTCGGTTCAATAGCACAGGATGTCCTTGCATAACCTCCTGAAGTATTTTCCATATAAAAATCTCTTTATTTCGGATTATATTCTTGGCATCTCGTAAGTTACGAGCAAGATGTCGTCCAATTAAACCACGAATTACAAAAGATTGAAAAAGCTCTATTGCCATTTCTCTAGGTAACCCACATTGATGTAATTGAAGAGATGGACCTACCACAATGACGGAACGACCTGAATAATCAACCCGTTTTCCGAGTAAATTCTCGCGGAATCGCCCTTCTTTCCCCTCGATCACCTCGGAAAAAGATTTATAAGGCCTATTATTACTATCTCTAAGTGGTTGTCCACGGATACCATTATCGATGAGTGCATCTACGGCTTCTTGGATTAGTTTTTTCTGACAAATAATTAATCCTTCAGGTGTAAATGCACTTTTCAGTAAAAGATCGAGAAGGATATTGTTCCGATAAATAATCTTTCGATAAAGTTCATTAAAATCCGAAGTAATTACATCACCTTCAGAAAGTTCAATCATTGGTCTTAGTTCGGGAGGAAGAACAGGTAACACATCTAAAACCATCCACTCTGGTTTTATATTCGTATGAAGAAAATGTTTAGACAATTTCATTCGTCTGATTAAAAAATCTTTTCTTCTCTGAATTGTTTGATCTTCCCATTCATCTTCAGTAGATTCTACCTCTGACAGTTCTTTCCATTCCAAATATGCACTATTAAACACAGATTTGAGATCTAAACTAGCTAATTGTTTTTTAATAGCATGCCCTCCCGTAGCTATCTCTCTTCCTTGAAATATTTCGAATCCCCGAGTAGAGAAAAAGCGGGAAAGAATCTTAATCCATGACTGATTGTCATAATTGCATAAACCTCTTAATCGCAATAAATTGGGTTTTTTAGCTACAGGCCTAGCAAGAAAGAGATTGGGATAGGTTATCCTAAGATTCCCCCCCTAAGAATCGGACATGAAAGTTTTCTTTCATCCGGCTCAAATAGCTATACCAAAATATGAACATCTTAATACTGATTTAAGTTCACCTTTTGTTGAAGATGGAATAGCTACTTATTACTCAAGTTATAAGTAAGGTAATTTTTTATTCTTACATCACAATTTGTTTTCATAACTTCTAGATCATTCATTAGATTCTTGAGTAATCTTATTCCCTGTATATGATATATTTCCTTACAGAAATACCTTCAATATAAGTAGAAATACAAAGGGATTTTCTTGTCTATAGTTTGATTTTTCTATAATCCTTTAGGTTTTCACTCCACTTCGATGGTTATTTCGTCAGATGAAACATATACGCGATGGATAAGCTTCTATAACCATATTTTCTGAAGGATCATTCAGAAAGAAAGAATCTTCTTCGATCGAAACAGACTCTTTTGAATCTGTTCCATCCTATGGAAGGAAAATGAAAGAATAAGATTTTTTTCTCACAAAGCCTAATTAGTGAATTGAGATATGTATTTTAACCCTGGACTAAAACCTCTTTCGCAATCTTATTAAGATTGTTTTTGATTTTGAGCTTCACGTTACTCCTTCTGAGAAACATGTCAAAATGAGAGGCATCCGTTCGATCTGAATGGAATGACAGTTCTTATATTAATCTATAATTATCAAAACGTACGATCAAGTCACACATCGCCATATACTAGGTTTTCTAATTCCTTAAGAGGTTTAGCCAAAATATTTGCGATATAACTAGGAAGTCGTTTCAAATACCACACATGAGTTACCGGACATGCTAATTTGATGTATCCCATTCTATATCTTCGAACTCGAGAATCTGTGAATTCAACTCCACATTGTTTACAAAAATTTGAATACTCTTTTTTTTCGTCAACCGATTTAGAGTTTCCGCAGGAACAAATTCCACTCCTTATTGGTCCAAAAATTTTTTCACAGAATAAACCATCTCTCTCTGGTTTGTGTGTTTTATAATGGAAAGTAGAAGCTTGAGTGACTTGTCCAACTACTTCTCCGTTGGGTAATCTTCTTTCAGCCCACGCACGGATTTGTTCAGGAGACGCTAATTCAATTCGAAGTTGTGGATAGTTATTGTGATGAATCATAAGATGAAAGTTTTCAATTAAATTTTATTAAACATCTTTCACTTTTTTCCTTAAATCTTTTTCAAATATCAGATTATGATCTGAATTCACGGCTAAGGAGCGTAATTCTCGAACTAACAATCGAAAAGATTCTGGAACAGTATTAGGTTTAGGTATTGATTTTCCAGTTACAATAGAACCAAGTAGTTTAGAACGAGCTGGAATATGATCGGATTTGATCGTAAGCATCTCTTGTAAGATGTAAGAAACACCAAATCCTTCTAAAGCCCAAACTTCCATTTCACCTACTCGTTGTCCTCCTCCTCTAGACCTTCCGCGAAGAGGTTGTTGTGTGACAAGTGCATAGGGCCCACTGGAACGTGCATGGATCTTATCATCAACTTGATGAATCAGTTTCATCATATAAGCTTTTCCTATCGTAACAGGTTGTTCGAAGATATCACCTGTTCGTCCATCAATTAATCGACTTTTTCCAGGATGATCGGGTTCAAATAACCATGGGATAGCTGCTTTTTGACTCGCTTCATGAAGTTCAGAAAATACTAATTTTCTAGAAGCTTCTCGTTCGTATCTCTCATCGAAAGGAGTTATTCGATAATGTTTTTTTAAAATATCTCCAGCTAAACCGAGCAGACATTCAAAGATTTGTCCTACATTCATTCGTGAAGGTACTCCCAAAGGGCTTAATATCATATCTACCGGAGTGCCATCTTGTAAATAAGGCATATCCTGTCTAGGTAAAATCTTTGAAACAATACCCTTATTACCGTGTCTTCCAGCTACTTTATCGCCTACTTGTATCTTACGTTTTTGCAAAATATATACATGAACCATATTTGCAATATTCGGCAAAGTATCTTCATCATAAATCCATCTCACATCAATAACTCGACCTCTTCCACCTATAGGTACTTTGAGACAACTCTCTCTCGTATTAGCTAATTGAATACCAGAAATAGCTTGCAATAATTTTCCTTCGGGAACACGTAAAGAATTCTCAGCTTCTTGAGGTGTTAATTTACCTACTAAAACATCTCCCGTCTCGACCCAAGAGCCTGGTACTACAAGTCCATTATTGTCTAAGTGACGAAGTACATAACTATCAAGATGAGGTATCTCTTTAGTTATTTTCTCAGGACCTTGACTTGTTGTATAAATATTAATCTCATATCTTTCGATATGAAAAGAGGTGTAAATATCTTCGTATATTAAGCGTTCACTAATAAGTACTGCATCTTCAAAATTATAACCTTCCCAGGGCATATAAGCTACTAATATATTCCTTCCTAAAGCTAGTTCTCCTCCAACTGTGGCTGTGCCATCTGCTAACAGTTGGCCTTTTCTCAAACGTTCTCCCTGAGAAACTACCGGTCTTTGATGTATACATGTATTATTATTTGAACGTTCATATATTATTGATTCAATATCTACAGTCTTCTCATTTTGTAATAATATACTAATTGTTTCACCATCGAGATACGCAATCTGTCCATCTTGATTGGATACAACTACACTTCCTGAATCCAGGGCTATTTGACTTTCCAAACCAGTTCCTACAATACATTTCTCAGGTTGAGAAAGCGGAACTGCTTGACGTTGCATATTAGAACCCATTAAAGCACGGTTTGCATCATTGTGTTCGAGAAAAGGAATAAGAGAGGTTCCGATAGAAAAATATTGAAAGGGAAAAATACTCCGAAAATGGATTTGTTTCCATGCAATGGTCAAGAATTCTTGTCGATATCGAGCAGGAGTAGCTCGTTCCTCCCGAATTTCCCGATCTAATGATAAAGTATTTCCAGTAGCTATTCTATAATATTCATCTTCTTCCGATGATAGATAAACTATATGTTCTTCCCCCAATGTCTTGGATATTTTATAGAAAGGGCTTAGTAAAGAACCACGATCGTTCACTTTTGCATGAATAGCCAGTGATGCAATAAGTCCAGCATTCATACCTTCGGATGTCTCGATAGGACAAATCCGACCATAGTGACTGGGATTAATATCTCGTACTTGAAAACTAGCAGTTCGTCGTGTCAATCCCCCAGGTCCTAAAGAACTTAATCTTCGTTTATGAGTTAGCTCCGCCAATGGGTTGGTTTGATCCAGGAATTGGGATAAAGAATGTGAACCGAAAAAATCTTGAAAAATTGTTGTCAATGGGGCTGAAGTAATTAATCCCTTAGGAGTTACTAAACGTTTACGTCTAGCTACTGTGTGTATGGTTTGTCGAATCAAAATTTCTAAACGATCTAGAGCCAATCCTAATTGTTCTCGTAATAAATCTGCTACAGATCGAACACGTCGGTTCTTCAAATCATCTATATCATCGAGTGTACCTATTCCATAATTTACTCCAATTAAATAATCTACAGCAGCTAATAAGTCTTGGGGTAATAAAAGATGTTCGTTTCCAGGCACATCAAGATTCAGTTTCTTATTCAGATTCCGCCGACCAAATTGTCCTAACTCAAATTTTTGTTGAAAAAATTTCGTTTGTAACTCTTTACATATAGAATCTGAAAATACTAAATTTCCACCTGCAGAGTATAAATTTTTGTAAAGTTCTACTATGGCATCTTCATATGATTGAATATTTTCAGCCTGTCTTTGGAATAGTCTCAAGAAAATATTGGGATAACGAACATTCTTCAAGATGTCGTTCATATTTAAACCCATAGCTAATAATAAGATTATTATAGAAACTTTCCGATTCTTACTTAGACGAACCCATATTCTTTTCTTTCCATCAATCTCTGATTTGAATCTTCCTCCCCAATCCGAAATTATCGTGCCGGTATAGATTGAATTTCCATTATGGTCGAGTTCGGAATCATAATAAATACCAGGACTTCGTAAAATTTGATTGATTACGACTCTAGCAATTCCATTTATTACAAAAGTTCCTTGAGAGTTCATTAAAGGAATACTTCCAAAGTGTACAGTTTGTCTTTGTATCCTTCCATTTCTTCTTCGCATTAATTGAGCCGGTACATATAAATCGGATGAATATGTAAAACTTTGATATACAGCATCTCTCTCTTTAATGCAAGGTTCTGTTAATCTATATCGTTCACCAAATAATCGAAATTCAACTTCTTGATCTATATCTTCAATCTTGGGAAAATTAGTTAGTTCCTCGACTAAATCCTGATGAATGAAACGTTGGAATCCTTCAAATTGAATTCTTCCAAATTCTGGAAGTACAAACATCTTCTTATTCTCCTTCAATATCATGGTAAGAATTTATTTCCGATATGAAAATAAGTTCCTAAAGAAAGAATAGTCCGTATTCAATATTATTTATTGATTTTTAAAAATCAAAAAGAATCGATCGAAAATTTTTCCCCAATTTCTCCTTCAAGTTCGGTTCGGCAAGAATAAAGAAGAAGAAATAACATACTGAAGTATTATTTGTGAGATTTTCCATTGGACTCAGAAAAATCAATAATTACTTGATAATAGCCACCTTAAATGTTATACTCTATATATCTTTTATTGATAATCCTTCTAATCTCTATGGAGATAGAGAGAGAAAGGCGACATAGTCAAGTGGTAAGACAGAGGACTGCAAATCCTTTATTCCCCAGTTCGAATCTGGGTGTCGCCTAATAAATAGGAAAAAATCTTCGGGGTTGGCTATTACCTCAACTCCAGATACAGAAAGAGATGCTCTATATGACGTTATAGCCTGTCACGTTAAATGTATTTGGATCTGTCACGAATAGACAACCCTAATAGTATTATATCGATTTCCGAAACAATGAAATGGATTTATGACCTTTTTCGAGGGCTAAGTTTTGGTTCCATTAGAAAAAACACATTGTATAGATAAAAATTATCCCTTTCTATTCTAATATTGCTTTTTTTTTTTCCAAAAAGTATTAACTACTCGGATTTAACATATACCACAGATAGGATTTGAATTATAATAAAATAGTATATTGAAAAAACTAGGATTCATTGTTATGGATATAGTTAGTATTGCCTGGGCTGCTTTAATGGTAGTTTTTACATTCTCTCTCTCACTCGTAGTATGGGGAAGGAGCGGATTATAAGAAAGGATGGGATTATTTAACAATGATTTTTGGATCTTTGATCAAGATTATTGTTAAATAATCTTCTATTTCTCATCCAAGATTAACTCCAAAGAAAAAAAAATGAATGGTTGAGATTACTCTCAACCATTCATTTTTTTCTTTTCTGGATATTGAAAGAATCTTTTGTTCTATCTCCATAAGAAAGAGAGATCGTATAATCAATTTTTTTCCATCCCCTTGGAGATGTTTTTTCTTTGTCCAATACCATCTCTTTGTAAATCAAATCTTTTCTTAAAAAATTCAATAATCTATTATTATCTAATAAAGTCTTATTCTCTCTTTTTGATAATAAGTCCATTTTATCAACTTTTTTTTCACGCAAAATTATATTTTCTGCGATAAAAAATATTGTAGTTCCACTTAACAGTATTTGAGATAATAAGAGAATAGGATCTAAACGCCAACCTTGAAAAATGAGAATCCCTCCACACAACAATCCGATGGAGGAAAAAAAAAAGTCGTAATATTGGGATAGGTTAAGACTATTTCATGCTATATCCCCCCCTAAAAACCATACGTGATACGTTAATATCTTTATGGCTTGAGCAAAGGGTAATACCAGTAATAATTACTCCTTCACTCTAAGTCCAAGTTGGTTTTCCTATAACTTCTTGGACTGTCTCTTACCTCATTAATATCATGATGATTTATCAATTATTAATAAATTAGGCTTAGTTTTTACATACTTGTCATATATATAAAGATTTCTTTCTCCTATGAAATATTTATCCTTAGACCCAAAATTAACTCCGTTGGTTATGGATTCTATTTCTATTCCCCAGAGAAAACAAGACAAAACCAAAAAGATGGTAAAGATTCAAATCCCTTACAAAGGGATGAAATAATAATTTAATCATCCCTCGTGTATCAGTTTCCGAAGTAACCTAAAAAAATGTTAAATTATCTTAGCCATAGATTGATTTTTCTTCGTTTCTTCCTCCTCCGAAAAATCATTTTATTCCCTTTCAAGTTCCATCTTTATTTCATAAAGATGTTGAAAAGAGATGATATTGGACAAGTATATTTGAAATCACACCTCTAGATACATTTGGTTCCCTTTTTCTAAGGACATACAAGAGTATACCTATCATTATTAGTCCTATTCCTACTATAGTACTAGGACCCAATTCCATATGAATCATAGGAAAAAAATATTTTTATGAAATATAATGGTAATAGGACTAAAAAAAGGCTATCTCGAATAGACTTTTCTAGTCTTTTCTCTCAAAAGATTTGTATTGGATACAAAAATTATTTTTTTTTTCCGAAAAACCTGAAAAATTTTATTCTCTGTTTTTTCTTGGCTGGAAAGAAGTGTATAACAACTTGAGAATTGATTTAATTGTTTTGAGCTGCTGTTTGAACATAGAGAATAAGTAAGAAAGCAGTAGGGATTAGAATGAACAATGCAGTGGCAATAAATGCAAGGATATTTACTTCCATATTCTTATTTTTTTGAATTATTAAAGATTAACTTGGAGAAGATATCGTTGACAAGGACTCTTACTCTTCTGCAAGATCTAATTGACTCAACCATTTTTGAATACTCAATTAATGCTTTAAGACGAATAAGACAATTAACTCGGTCGAATCAATTCTTTGATATCAATTAGATAGTATAACATAAGATGAAATCCTTGAAATACTTGATTTGATATATTATCTCATCGAAATAATATTTTAATCTGAAAATATTTTTTATCATCTCTTCGATCAGTGAAAAGGCTTAATAGCATAGCATTGATTGAGATTGAAAAAGTCCTTTCCTAATATTTGAATTGTAAAGATGAACCCACTACAGAATCTGATTCGATAATCTAATGAAATAAAAGCTATCAATAATAATCTATTTGATAGATCAAAAATCTCTATAACTAATAATAGTTGAATTTTTTAATATCAGATCGTTGATTCAACTAGAGATTGATTAAATTGAATACACGAAAAAAATCTTTGATAGATAATTCTTTTATTCATTAATGATTACTTAAATAAGTATATTCATTCAAAAATGAAGATATCATTAGTAATTAGTTCTCATATTTATTAGGTATTACAATATCATATTGACATATAAAGGTCTAGTAAATAGACTCTATTTACTGGGATTGTAGTTCAATCGGTTAGAGCACCGCCCTGTCAAGGCGGAAGTTGCGGGTTCGAGACCCGTCAATCCCGATTGATCTATTTGATCCATATATATATATATATAGACTATATAATTATTTGTATTGGGTCGAGCTGGATTCGAACCAGCGTAGGCTTTGCCAGCGGATTTACAGTCCGTCCCCATTAACCACTCGAGCATCGACCCATGTAGAAAGAGGAACAGAAAAAAGACTCCAGTTTTGAGTCTGTTTCTATTTCTCCAATATCGAATCGGATTAATACAATGATTGAGAAGAAAAAAAAGTAACTATTTTGTAAATATTTTATTGAATAAGTACCCCCAGGGGAACTCGAATCCCCGTTACCTCCGTGAAAGGGAGGTGTCCTGGGCCACTAGACGATGGGGGCCTAACCTAAGTATTCTCGTTATGATAATAACGGACGCAAACTGAAAGGTCAATGGTACTAATCCAGTAAAAAAAAGCTCAAGTTTTTTGTAAATAGAATTTCCTCTTAATAAGTTGAGATTGAACTAATAATTTTTCTTTACAAATAAAGAATATTTTACTAGATTTTCAAGGTTATTAATCATAGTCTATTATATCTTTTCCTTCGAGAGTGCGGATAGCAGGAATCGAACCCGCGTTTTCTCCATGGCAAGGAGACATTTTACCATTAAACCATACCCGCAGAATAATCGGTACTAATATCTATTAAAGATTATATATTCTCTCAATAGTAAGATACTCCATTTAGTCGATATCTAAAAAAAAGAATGATTGGAACATATTTTTTTTCATCAAAAATTATTATTTCCTTCTAAGAGACTGAAGACGTTCCCCTCCCTTGAACGGAACTAATTAACTTTAGTTCCCAAAATGTGCATTAGATAGATTTCTTCCATACCGAAAAGAGTGAACCTGAGATGGGAAAAGTAAACTTAGGGAGGGGAAACTAAAGATCTTAGTATGTTAAATTATGGAGATCTAAGCTCTAAGATATGAAAGAATTAAGTATACCTACCAAAAAGACTAATCCAATCCATAAAGAAGCACCCGAAAATACAATATTCTTGCTACTTGACCAACCATCGGGAGAGGCAAGCACAACGGGCACACCAATTACTGATAGAAATGAGATAGCAATTAATGCAAACAAAGCCAATTGAAAGGCAATAGTCATAGTTGTGACTCTCTATGCATTTGAAATCAAAAGATTATACCATCTGATCCCCATCTAGCAAGATGTTAACTAGATCAAAAATGATGAAGAATATTCAAATTCTCCCTATCGCTCTATATTATTCAATAATTCAATTTTGAATATACTTCATAAGATCATGATGAAGTATTTTTTTCTCCTAGATGATCATCTATTTCCAGATCCAGTTTATTCCAAAAGGAATAATAGGAATGAATTCAAATTTCTTCCACTATATAGAAAGATATTGCTATAATATAAATACTGTAACAGCAATGGTGAAAAAATAATCCCTTACCAGGGATAGGGATTTATACTCACTTTTCAACTAGACTTCTTTAACTAGAGAATAATCTATAGGAGAGATGGCCGAGTGGTTTATGGCTCCAGTCTTGAAAACTGGCATGGTGTTTCAATACCATCGAGGGTTCGAATCCCTCTCTCTCCTCCCATTCATTAATAAGCTATTCCTATCAAAACTAATTATTGGCTCGGCTTAGTAAGCCGAGCTCTTCAAAAAACTTTGGAAAAAAGTTTGTTAGAAATAAGTTTTTCCCCTATTCCGTCACGTCTTCCTATAATTCTTCCGCCTAATTAAGAGGTGTCATGGAAAGAACGGGTTCAGTATCACGATCGATTCCTTTCTCAAATCCAGCTGCGGCTGCACGAGCTCTCCCCGCATGCCATAAGTGACCTACGAAGAAAAAGAATCCTAGAACGAAATGAGAAGTAGATAACCAACTTCTGGGAGAGACATAGTTTACAGCATTGATTTCGGTAGCTACTCCACCTACAGAGTTTAGAGAACCCAAAGGAGCATGAGTCATATACTCCGCCGAGCGTCGTTCTTGCCAAGGTTGTATATCCTTCTTCAACTTACTCAGATCTAAGCCATTAGGACCCCTTAGTGGTTCCAACCACGGAGCACGAAGATCCCAAAAACGCATTGTTTCTCCTCCGAAGATTATTTCTCCTGTAGGAGAACGCATAAGATATTTACCTAAACCAGTAGGTCCTTGAGCAGAGCCGATGTTAGCTCCAAGACGTTGATCTCTCACTAAGAAGGTAAATGCTTGAGCTTGAGAAGCTTCTGGACCAGTAGGTCCATAAAACTCACTGGGGTATGCTGTGTTATTGAACCAGACGAAACAACAAGCGGTAAAACCAAAAATAGAAAGAGCTCCTTGACTATATGACAAGTAAGCTTCTCCAGACCATATAAAAGCACGACGAGCCCATGCAAAAGGTTTGGTTAGGATGTGCCAAATCCCACCGAAAATACAAATAGATCCCAACCACACATGGCCACCAATTATATCTTCTAAATTGTCTACACCCACAATCCATCCTTCTCCACCAAATGGAGATCTGAGTAAATAACCGAATATAACACTTGGACTAAGAGTAAGGTTCGTAATCTTTCTTACATCCCCACCTCCAGGCGCCCATGTATCATATACACCTCCAAAATATAGAGCTTTGAACACTAATAAAAAAGCACCAGCACCTAACAGAATTAAGTGAATACCTAAAATAGTGGTCATTTTGTTCTTATCTTTCCACACATAACCAAAGAATGGAAAAGATTCTTCTAAAGTTTCAGGGCCAATAAGTGCATGATAAATACCTCCAAAACCTAAAACAGCAGAAGATATTAAATGAAGTACTCCAGATACAAAGTATGGAAAAGTATCTATAACTTCTCCACCAGGACCTACTCCCCATCCTAAAGTTGCTAAATGGGGAAGTAAAATCAATCCTTGTTCATACATAGGCTTTTCCGGGACAAAGTGAGCTACCTCGAATAAGTTCATTGCCCCGGCCCAGAATACAATCAATCCAGCATGAGCTACATGAGCACCAAGTAACTTACCAGACAAATTAATAAGACGGGCATTACCAGCCCACCAAGCGAAACCTGTGGTTTCTTGGTCACGACCACCTAAAGATAAAGTTCCATTAAAGAGCGTTTCCACGGGGTAGAACCTCCTCAGGGAATACAAGGTTTTCATGAGGCTGATCCTGAGCTGCCATCCAAGCACGAATACCTTCATTCAAAAGAATATTCTTTGTGTAGAAAGTCTCAAATTCAGGATCTTCTGCTGCACGAATCTCTTGCGAAACGAAATCATATGCACGCAAGTTTAACGCTAGACCAACTACTCCAATGGCACTCATCCATAAACCAGTAACTGGTACAAATAACATAAAGAAATGCAACCAACGTTTGTTGGAAAAAGCAACACCAAAAATTTGAGACCAAAAACGATTAGCAGTAACCATTGAATAAGTCTCTTCAGACTGGGTTGGGTTGAAAGCACGGAATGTATTTGCACCATCACCATCTTCAAATAAAGTATTTTCTACCGTAGCACCATGGATAGCACATAAAAGTGCAGCACCTAATACTCCAGCAACGCCCATCATATGGAATGGGTTCAAAGTCCAGTTATGAAAACCTTGGAAGAATAGGATGAATCGAAATATAGCTGCTACACCAAAACTAGGCGCAAAGAACCAACCGGCTTGACCTAGGGGATAAATCAAGGATACAGACACAAACACAGAAATTGGGCCAGAAAAAGCAATTGCGTTATAAGGACGCAATTGTACGGATCTAGCAAGTTCAAATTGGCGTAACATGAAGCCTATTAAACCGAAAGCGCCGTGAAGAGCAACAAAGGTCCATAAACCACCTAATTGGCACCAACGAGTAAAATCTCCTTGTGCTTCAGGACCCCATAATAGTAAGAGAGAGTGTGCTAAACTATTAGCGGGAGTCGAAACTGCAGCAGTTAAGAAATTACAACCCTCTAAATACGAACTAGCTAATCCGTGAGTATACCATGAAGTTACGAAGGTTGTACCAGTGAACCAACCACCTAAAGCAAAATAAGCACACGGGAAAAGCAATAGACCGGACCAACCTACGAAGACGAAACGGTCTCTCCTTAGCCAGTCATCCATACTATCGAATAAATCTTTTGGTTCTTTGGAAGACTTCCCAATGGCTATAGTCATAATTATTCTCCTATTCAATTGCTTCAACCATTTCTAAGCACCTTGTTAGAGAACGAATATGATAATTTATTGTTTGAAGAATCATATTCTTATCCCTTCTAAAGAATCTTTTATTGGGGCTAATATTTTATTTCCAACACTAATTAGGAATATAAAGATTCTTTAATAAGACCATAAAAGATATGAAAAACTATAAGGAGTTATTATTTAATCATCCAATATCACGTTATATCTAGTCTTGGAATGAACTTCTTAATCCATTAATTCTTAGAGGGTAGGTTAGCTTTTCTTTTCTGCCCAGCAGATTTTTACCGATCTCAGTAATCTATCTCGGAAATCCAAATTAATCCGGAATTCTTGGATCTACCTCTCTCTCATTAAATAATCAATAGGGTGATTTATTTCTTCAACATCAAAGTATGTTTTCGTTAGTTTTCCATTTTTCAAATGAGACTAATGATAGATAAGAAGCAAAATATAGTTTTTGTTCTTTCCAGTTCATCATCTAATTGGTTGGTTGATAAATCGGATAAAGCTTGGGACTAGTTAGCTTTTTCACATCCTTATGAGATTATTCTACCAATTTTAAAGATATATTGAAAGTTCTCTTACGTTTAGAAGTTTTCCTCTTCCTCGGATCGATCTAATAGCAATGAACAAATAACATTCTTTTGATACTGTATGGAACAACATTATATCCTATGAGAAGCGAAGAACAGAAAAAACAATATATATATATATATTTGTTTCTTCCCCATTCTTCAAATTGTTTTGAAATAATCTCTGTAATAATTTCGGGACAATATTCATTAAGGAATCACAACCAATTGTCTCGTATATAACAAATTGATAGTATGATTCTTGTCAAAGAATATAATAAATAGTAAGGTGATAGTCTTTAATAAATTCTGATATTAGAGTAGCTAATTCATAAATAACACTAGAGATTATATTTATTTATATATCTATCTCTCTTTCTTTCTTGATGATTTTTTTTTTGATTCTTGACATCCGAGAAAAAATTGAGACTTAAAGAACTTTCTTTTAATATCGTATTCTTATCTCAAATTTTAGTAGTATATTACTAATCATGTTATTGTCACATAATATTTCTATTTCTCATTCTCATCAAGTTTTGTGTTAGATACATAAAATGCATGGAACAGAAAGAAATAGAGTTAAGAACTTTATAACGATTTTTATTTTGTCCCTATTCCGCATTTTACTAATAAATTGGACTCATAAAATTTCCAATGTTATGTGCTTTGTGGAACATTCAAATCGTTCTAACAATCAGTCAATGTTCTAAATCTGATTCTTAATCCATAATCTATTATGTGATTAGCCCTTTATCGGATTTGAACCGATGACTTACGCCTTACCATGGCGGTACTCTACCACTGAGTTAAAAGGGCTTAATTTTTGACAGATTACGCTACAAATATATTGTACAGGCAATAGATAACGTATATTGTCTATTCTAGAAATAGATCGATACTGGAGAAAACAATTATTTCATTCGGTATAAAAATAATTTTGTTAATTCCGGAATAAGTCTAATTTTAGTATCTTATAGGAGAAGTATTGTAAACCTACTGAAAATTAATTAAGTGATACTAAAAATTAAATCTCTATTTAATAACTAATAAATATTATCTATATATATTTTTACATATATAGTGGAACATGTAGTGAATGGAATAAATAAGATTTTGGGGGGAGAAAAAAAGAAAGTAATGTTTTGTAAGAATGGAATTATGCAGAAATTAGTATGGGAGTGGATTCGGAACAAATTAATTTTTCAATATTCTAAATTGTTGGTGATAAGATGAGTCGGTTAACTTCAAACATTTCTGTTTTTTAACCCACATCACAAACAACGAAGATCAAACAAATATGGGTTGTTTCTACTCGTATATTTGTATTTCATTTGCGGAGACAGGATTTGAACCCGTGACCTCAAGGTTATGAGCCTTGCGAGCTACCAAGCTGCTCTACCCCGCGCGCAATATATCCATTGCAATTATTATAATTAATATAATAATTACGTTGAATATATGATGTAATTATGGGATAGATTTTTCCCTTTGGAATGCTGCTTAAAATTACTATTCAATTACCAACTAGATTTTGTTACTCCAGGCAACAAACATGTGTGTGCCATTTCACGGAGTACATGTCTGGATAAACCAAAATCTCGATAATTAGATCTAGGTCTTCCGGTCAAAAAACAACGACGATGGAGACGTGTCGGTGCACTGTTACGTGGTAAAGATTGTAATTCTTTATGAATTGCCAATATTTCTTCCAAAGATGAAGCATCTTTTATTTCGTTCTTCAAAGATTGACGAATAAACTTATATTTCTGTACCAATATTTTCCTCTTCTTCTCCCGTTCAATAAGACTTTTTTTTGCCATATTCCTGCCATAAGATTTTGTTAAGAATAACTAAAGTAATTTTTTTTTTTTTTTTTTTTTGAATCATTTTTGATATGGAATCAAAGAACTCTCATTCATTATTTCTTCCCTGCTAGCAGCAGACGGAAGAAATAAAGATTAAGCCTACCATTGGCTTGTATATTAATGGTAGGCTTAATCTAATAACTTTTGCTATGAGAGAGAAATATTATCCGAATTTCCCTGATGTGGAAGCGATTAAAAACGCTGCATACGTAAAAATATAACCTACGGAGAAATGAGCTAATCCTACTAATCGTGCTTGGACGATAGAAAGAGCTACTGGTTTATCCTTCCAACGTACTAAATTAGCTAAAGGTGTACGTTCATGCGCCCATGCTAGGGTCTCAATAAGCTCTTGCCAATAGCCACGCCAGGATATAAGAAACATAAATCCAATGGCCCAGACAAGATGACCAAATAAGAACATCCATGCCCAGACAGACAAACTGTTCATACCAAAAGGATTATACCCATTAATAAGCTGTGAAGAGTTTAACCATAAGTAATCTCTCAACCATCCCATTAAATAAGTAGAAGACTCATCAAATTGCGCCACGTTTCCTTGCCATAGAGTTATATGCTTCCAATGCCAATAGAAAGTGACCCAACCTATCGTGTTTAACATCCAAAAGACAGATAAATAAAAGGCATCCCATGCTGAGATATCGCAAGTACCACCTCTCCCCGGACCATCGCAAGGAAAACTATAACCAAATTCTTTTTTATCTGGCATTAATTTAGAACCACGTGCATCTAAAGCACCTTTAACTAGAATTGATGTAGTAGTATGTAAACCTAAAGCAATAGCATGATGAACTAAAAAGTCTCCGGGTCCAATTGTTAGGAATAATGAATTGCTATTATTGTTTATAGCATCCAGCCACCCGGGTAACCATAAGCTCTGACCAGCAGTGAATGCTGGACTATCGGCTGAGGATAAAAGTACGTCGAAACCATATAAAGCCTTACCGTGAGTAGATTGTATCCATTGAGCGAATACAGGCTCAATCAATATTTGTTTCTCCGGGGTACCAAAAGCTAACATAACATCGTTATGAACATAAAGTCCTAATGTATGAAAACCTAGAAATAGACTAGCCCAGCTTAAATGAGATATTATTGCTTCTTTATGTTCTAACATTCTTGCCAATACATTATCTCTATTTTGTTCCGGGTTATAATCTCTAATAAAGAATATGGCGCCATGGGCAAAAGCACCTGTCATAATAAACCCAGCAATGTATTGATGATGAGTATACAATGCAGCTTGGGTAGTGAAATCTTGTGCTATAAACGCATAAGCAGGTAGAGAGTACATATGTTGAGCTACCAGGGAGGTAATTACTCCTAAAGCAGCTAGCGCAAGACCTAATTGGAAGTGAAGAGAGTTATTAATTGTATCATAAAGTCCTTTATGTCCACGTCCCAACCTACCTCCTGGAGGAGTATGAGCTTCCAAAATTTCTTTTATGCTATGTCCAATACCAAAATTAGTTCGATACATGTGACCAGCGATAATGAACACAACTGCAATAGCTAAATGATGATGAGCAATATCAGTTAGCCACAAACTCTGAGTTTGTGGATGAAATCCTCCTAGAAAGGTTAGGATACCAGTACCCGCTCCTTGAGAAGTACCAAATAAGTGATTAGTTGAATCAGGATTTTGTGCATAAACACTCCATTGACCCGAAAGAAACGGTCCTAACCCTTGGGGATGTGGTAATGCAGTTAAAAGATTATCCCATCTTACATGCTCTCCTCTCGATTCGGGAATAGCAACATGAACCAAATGTCCGGTCCAAGCTAAAGAACTTACTCCAAAAAGTCCCGACAAATGATGATTAAGACGAGATTCAGCATTTTTGAACCAAGAAAGACCTGGTTTCCATTTAGGTTGTAAATGTAACCAACCTGCTATCAAAAACAAAGCAGAAAGAGCTAATAAGAATAAAGCTCCAGTATAAAGATCTTGATTCGTACGTAGACCGATGGTATACCACCATTGATACACACCGGAATAAGCAATATTAACGGGACCTGAAGCTCCTCCTCGAGTATAAGCTTCTACAGCTGGTTGACCAAAATGAGGATCCCAGATTGCATGAGCAATAGGCCTCACATGTAAAGGATCTTGTCCCCATGCTTCGAAATTACCTTGCCAAGCCACATGAAATAAATTCCCAGAAGTCCAAAGGAATATAACGGCTAATTGACCGAAGTGCGAAGCAAAAATCTTCTGATAAAGACGTTCTTCAGTCATATCATCATGACTCTCGAAGTCATGTGCGGTAGCAATACCAAACCAAATACGACGAGTAGTTGGGTCTTGAGATAGGCCCTGGCTGAACTTTGGAAATCTTGATGCCATAATGCTTTTCAAATCCTCCTAGCCATTATCCTACTGAAATAATTCTTGCTAGGAAGAACGCCCATGTTGTGGCGATCCCACCCAGAAGGTAATGAGCTACTCCTACAGCACGTCCTTGTACAATACTCAAGGCTCTAGGCTGGATAGCAGGAGCAACTTTCAATTTGTTATGAGCCCAAACGATAGATTCGATGAGTTCTTGCCAATATCCACGACCACTGAATAGAAACATTAAACTGAAAGCCCAAACGAAGTGAGCACCTAAGAATAAAAGACCATATGCAGATAATGAAGAACCATAAGATTGAATAACTTGAGAAGCCTGTGCCCATAAAAAATCACGAAGCCATCCATTAATAGTTGTTGCACTCTGTGCAAAGTTTCCTCCAGTAATGTGACTTACCACACCTTGATCGCTTATACTCCCCCAAACATCAGACTGCATTTTCCAACTGAAGTGAAATATAACTATTGAAATGGAGTTGTACATCCAAAACAACCCTAAGAAAACATGATCCCACGCAGAAACTTGACAAGTTCCTCCCCTACCAGGTCCGTCGCAAGGAAAACGAAAACCAAGATTAGCTTTATCTGGTATTAAACGGGAACTACGTGCAAATAAAACACCTTTTAATAATATTAATACAGTGACATGGATAGTGAAAGCATGGATATGGTGTACTAAGAAATCTGCGGTTCCTAAAGGAATCGGTAATAAAGCTACTTTACCACCTACTGCTATTAAATCACCACCTCCCCAAGTTAGACTAGTACTTGCTGTTGCATTAGGAGCTGTCAAGCTAGGAGCGAAAGCATGAGTATTTTGTATCCATTGGGCAAATATAGGTTGCAATTGAATCGCCGTATCTGAGAACATATCTTGAGGACGTCCTAAAGCACTCATAGTATCGTTATGGATGTATAAGCCAAAGCTATGGAAACCTAAGAAAATACATACCCAGTTAAGGTGTGAAATAATTGCATCGCGATGTCGAAGAACACGATCTAATAAATTATTGTATTGAGTAGTTGGATCATAATCTCTTACCATAAAGATCGCTGCGTGTGCAGCGGCTCCAACGACGAGAAAACCCCCAATCCACATGTGATGTGTAAACAAAGAAAGTTGTGTGCCATAATCGGTAGCTAAATATGGATAAGGAGGCATCGAATACATATGATGAGCTACTATAATGGTTAAAGATCCTAACATAGCTAAGTTAAGAGCTAATTGAGCATGCCATGAAGTAGTTAAGATCTCGTAAAGACCTTTGTGACCTTCACCCGTAAATGGACCTTTATGAGCTTCCAAGATCTCTTTTATGCTGTGTCCAATACCCCAATTAGTTCTATACATATGACCGGCTACCAAAAAAAGAACCCCAATAGCTAAATGGTGATGTGCAGTATCAGTCAACCATAAACCTCCTGTTACTGGGTTTAATCCTCCACGAAAAGTTAAAAAATCTGCATATTCTGACCAATTCGAGGTAAAGAATGGGGTTAATCCTTTAGCAAAACTGGGATACAATTGAGCCAAAAGATCGCGATTCAAAATAAATTCGTGAGGAAGAGGTATCTCTTTGGGATCGACTCCAGCATCTAAAAGTTGGTTAATAGGCAAAGAGACATGTACTTGATGCCCTGCCCAGCCTAAAGAACCTAGACCTAACAAACCTGCTAGATGGTGGTTCAACATGGATTCAACATCTTGAAACCGAGCTAATTTAGGAGCAGCTTTGTGATAATGGAACCAACCAGCAAAAAGCATTAGCCCTGCAAAAATTAATGCACCAATTGCAGTGCAATAAAGTTGTAATTCATTAGTGATTCCGGATGCTCGCCAAAGCTGGAAGAACCCAGAGGTTATTTGTATCCCCTGAAAACCTCCACCTACATCTCCATTCAGAATCTCTTGTCCAACTATTGGCCAGACTACCTGAGCACTAGGTTTAATATGAGTAGGATCACTTAGCCATGCTTCGTAATTGGAGAAACGAGCTCCATGAAAGTACATACCACTTAACCAAATCAATATAATCGCTAGTTGGCCGAAGTGAGCACTAAATACTTTCCGAGAAATATCTTCTAAATCATTTGTATGGCTATCAAAATCGTGAGCATCAGCATGTAGGTTCCAAATCCAAGTGGTAGTGTTAGGACCTTTAGCCAAAGTTCTTGAGAAATGTCCAGGTTGAGCCCATTTCTCGAAAGAAGTCTTTATAGGATCCCTTTCCACCACAATCTTGACTTCTGGTTCCGGTGAACGAATAGTCATCGAGATTCTCCTCTCTTCGGACGAGGGATAGCAACAACCTGCCAACAATCAATGGGCAACTTCTAAAAGATATTTTTTCAAATATTCTTTTTTTCTCGATCGGTTTAAGACTGGAACGACTATAATAAAGAAGTTATCTAGGGCAGGCATTCAATTTTATTATTACACAATCAAAAAGTGCTTAATGGACCTATCATAGATTCTTAAAAAGCACCTCAAAAAACTTTTTATTATTTTTCTTATTAAGAGTAACTTCATAACTAGTATCGAAGATATATTCTCTTTAATACCTCACTCTTTCAAATATCTTGTTGTTAAAATCCTATACCCATTCTTTGAGACGTCCTGTAATCTTTAACCAATTCTGTGCTTCGATATAATTGCTTGGAGCAAGCGCTATTGCTTGTTTCCAATATTCAGCAGCTTGATCAAACCAAGCTTCTGAAGTCTCTGGATCTCCCTGTTGAATGGCTTGTTCTCCTCGGTCGGAATAGGTTTATCCTAAAAGATTTCCTTCCCTTAGAACCGTACTTGAGAGTTTCCTACCTCATACGGCTCAAATAAACTATTATTTAGTTTTCCCTCAACTCAAATATTGAAAAATTGGGAAGAAGTTTTTCCTCCGCTATCAAGTTGATTGAAATAGTAGAAATAGTTAATGATATAAGTTTATTATTTCACCATTGATATATGAAATGGTGTCTATTCTCCCACCGATCAAAGAATTATCGAAATTTTATTTTTTTTTATCTTTGAAAAGTAACTATCTCACCTTTTTATAGAGATTTTTTTGAGCACATTCTCTCTTTGGGATTTGATACTACACCGTCGCTTACTACTTTCTCGTTTCTAGTCAATTTCATTACATAAATTGATTATATATGAGTAAGCAAATATTATCGTATCAACCCAAACTTTCAATAATGGATCTTTACGGTGCTTTAATTATCAATTTAATCAAATTATCCATGGAAGAGACAGGCTTTAATTTCGTCTTCATGTTCGGGTTCCAATGAAGAATCCTATTTTCTACAGCTGGTAAAAACTGTTTCTATCTAACAGTGCATATGTAGAAAGCCTTCTTTCTGAGTAGTTATGAACTAATAAATCTTGTGGTAGAGATAGCCGCACGTAATGACAGATCACAGCCATATTATTGAAAGCTTGTGGTAAAGAAGGGTTTCGTTCTAATGCTTGGGAATAATATTCTAAAGCCTTAGCATGCTCTCCATTACTAGTGTGAATAAGACCTATATTATAGAGTATGTAACTTCGATCGTAAGGATCAATTTCGAGACGCATGGCTTTGTAGTAATTCTGTAAAGCTTCCGCATATTCTCCTTCAGATTGAGCTGACATTCGTTACGGTCGTTCATCCTTGAAAATGAACTCCGTTTCAAAACCGTACATGAAATTCTCACCTCATACGGCTCCTCCTGTATAATTTATAGAAAGAGAAATATTTTCTAGAATTTCATACTCTAACATTATAAATTAACAGGGGCTAGTGTTCTTGGAATTAATCTCTAGCCATCCTTCTTGTAAATATTTTGTTGTCAACACCATATATGGATATGGTTCTAGAAATCAAATATTTAACAATTTCTTTGTTCTTAGCGCTTTGTTTTCACAGGGATTAGCTACTTCGACAATCTCCGATGATTCTATGGGTATCCGAATACAAACGAGATGGATGTTTGTTGTCCCAATCATTCCTATTAGTCGTCAGAGAAATAAAAATCGGTTGGATGAAATTATAACGAAGCTTTTGTGTTGTCGATTCCTACACGTAGTGCCTTTCCCACATGCTTACCCATAGAATAAGATTCTTTAAAACCTATTCTATAGGTTTAACCTTTTGCTCAATACCAAAATCTTGAAAAGATTGAAGCATCTAAGGCTGCGTCAATCGGGGATACACGACAGAAGGAATTATTTCATCTTCAAAATGCACCTTCACTTAGCGTAAGTCTTATGAATCCTAATCTGATGAAGATTAAGTTGATTAGTTTTTTTCCCAAATCGCACCATCTCTGTAATAAGTAAAAGCTTCTTTTTCTCTCTGAGTTGTGGGTATTACTCGTAATAATATATCTGCTACTATTGTAAAAGTCTTATCAATAAAATTGTCATTTCTTTGGGATCTAGGCATAGTTAATTAGATTCCTGCTTTTATTTAATCTCTTCACTCATCACTCAATCAAATTAAGATCTAGTTATATTTAAGATCTAGTTATATGTAATGGAAAGAATACCCCATCTTTTTTCTATTTTCTTAGATGAAGACATATGTAAAAAATAGTGAAATTAATATCTTTGTCGTTTCGAAGGAATAAAAATCTCTCCAGATAGTGATATAAATTTTATTATATTCCTACCGATACTTATTTCATCAACATCTTTTTTCTATTTTCAGAATTATCGAGTCTGGGGATGAAGAGGAATAAGAAAAGGATTAAACTTAATTTCGTGATAGTTACTATTAAGAAAGACTTGTTGTCTCGTCTTCTATTCTCTAAAATAGAGAAATGATAAAACATCTAAGGAAAGATGGCCGAGTGGTTTAAGGTGTAGCACTGGAAATGCTATGTAGGCTTTTGTTTACCGAGGGTTCGAATCCCTCTCTTTCCGAATTCCATCCTGAACTGAAATTTTGTTATTACACCGTCATAACAAATCTATAATCTATCGATTAGATAGAATCGATACCTAAAGGACTTAATTTCTAATAAAGTGGAAATAGTAATGAGAAAAAAAAGGTCTATATAGATATCATGATTTTGCTTTGTAATATCTACTTGCTCGTTGGTCCGAATAGAAAAAAAATTGATTTCATCCAAGGAATGAACGAAAGATCTAAAACATCCTTACAATATGAAGTATAACATAGAAACAATATTCTTTGTATCTTCAACCATCCATGTCGATTTCAAGCTTTGCGAGAATAATATTCCACAACTAACAATTCATTTATATCCAAACCAATCGAGTCACGAGTAACTATTCTGTTAACAAATCCTTGAGGTTTATTATCTTCCAATGAAGAAAGAGTTAGATGTTCCGGTATTTGATCTTTATTCAAAGATTCCAAATTTTTTTTCACCAAAATCTGAGAATTAGTTTGATCTCGTACACTAATAATATCTTTGGGTTTGCAACGATAACTTGGTATATCTACTAGACGATTATTGACTAAAATATGTCTATGGTTAACTAATTGTCTAGCTGCGGGAATGGTAGGAGACATACCTAGTCGAAAGAGAATGTTATCCAAACGCATCTCTAGTAATTGCAATAATACCTGGCCTGTTGAACCCTTAGCTTTTCCAGCAATACGAACATATTTAAGTAATTGTCGCTCCGTCAATCCATGGTTAAACCGCAATCTTTGTTTAGCTTCCAAACGAATACAATATTGAGATATCTTTTTCGAGGCAGATTGATCAATTGCAATCTGTGCTTTTTTCGATTTCAATGTTTTATTAGTAAGTCCTGGTAAATCTTTTAGACGACGAATTAGTCTTAAACGAGGCCCTCGATAACGGGACATAAAAACTCCTTTTCTGTAAGAAAATCGATAATTAATAATAGATTATTTAATTCTAATACGAAATGGATCAATAATTGATCGATTTCTCATAAAATTGTTCTTAACAAATAGAACATATAGTTATATAAACATCATAGAATATTGAAAATAGTGAAATTTGTGAATTTCGGAAAAAGAGAGAAATAGTTGCAAACTGAGGAGCGAAATGGAAAGAAAAGTGAAGAGCCAGCTATCGGAGTCGAACCGATGACCATCGCATTACAAGTGCGGCGCTCTAACCTCTGAGCTAAGCGGGCTTCTTTCGATCGAACAAACTGTCATTCCCATTTTCTTTTAGAAGTGAATCGAACATAATTTTTATCGCTTTTTTAATTATAAAATGATTCATTAGAAAGATGCAATTGAATATTGCAATTAAACATTGATTGAATCAATATATTTTTCTATAATATTTGTAATAGATATAGATAATTTATTCAATTACTCTAATATAGTATATATAGTATATTTTTTTCGTCGAATCGATTGGATAAAGAATTAGATAACAATCGAGAGTATTTAAAAAGTCTCTGATGTATAAAAGAGTCCAAAGGGGGTATGGCGGAATGGTAGACGCTGCGGACTTGACTAATTTGAGCTTTAGTATGGAAACTTACTAATTGATAGCTTTCAGATTCAGGGAAACCTAGGACTGTGAAATAGGCAATCCTGAGCCAAATCTTGCCTCGAGCGAGGATGGGATAGGTGCAGAGACTCGATGGAAGCTATTCTAACGAATTGATAAAACATGATCTCATCAAAAAAAATCTATTGATTAACCCTCGATAGAAAAAAAGAATTCTAAATATTTTAGAAATGAAAAAGATTCAATATATCTATGATAATAGAATCAGAAATATATTGGGACGACTTAAAGATTCAATAATGAAGTTGTCTTTCAGTATTGGACCTGTTAACTGTTAATCGTTAAAGAGATATTTTGAAGAGATAAGATTTTGTAATAGATAATTGTCGAGGATAAAGATAGAGTCCAGTTTTACACTGTTGATAGAAACAGCAATGCAAATTGTAGTAAAAAGAAAATCCGTTGGTCTTTGAAGACCGTGAGGGTTCAAGTCCCTCTACCCCCAGGGAATGAATCAGTCAGACCTTTGATTAGAAGTCTCATGAAATTGGCTTCATCAATCTTTTCAATACCAATTTAATAAATGGTACAAAAAATGAAATGGAATCATCTTTATGCCAGATACAAGATTCAGATGAATATCTTTCTACCCATTTTTTCTTTTCTATCTGAATGTATTTGTTGTTCCCTCTAGTTGACAGAGAATCAAAACTTTCCTAAAATACATTAGGAAGAAACAGCCGGGATAGCTCAGTTGGTAGAGCAGAGGACTGAAAATCCTCGTGTCACCAGTTCAAATCTGGTTCCTGGCATTTCAATTGAGATATTAATTGATTACTATATCAATAGTAATATAAGAAAGAGGATTTCTCTATTACGAAACCAAACAATATAATTATAAGGAATAAATAAAGAAAAGAAAAATGTTTCGAATTCTTTCTATTTTTAGTGTGTTTTTTATTATTTCAATTCAATCCCCTGGATCTAAAAATTGGAATTGGCTCAAAGGATTCAAAGAAAAAGCAAGTAATACTAAGAGATGGGATTCTTTTTTAATTGGGATTAGTATAAGCCAGATATTTCTATTCCTTATTGTGTATAGTCAGTGGTACTTGATTCAACGAATATAAAACGATTATTTGTTGCCTCTTTCTACTCTTTCTATTCTCTTTCTACTCTTTCTATTAGAGGGCTCTTGTAAGTAGCTGAGACGACATTATACTACCAACAAGAGCCTCTAATTAAGAGGTTCTTATTTTTTAAGTATTCCAATTAATAGAAACATTGAAATTCTTCTCTATTAATAAGCATCTTGTAATTCATAGAAATTGGGGACGATATAATCTTTACGTAGGGGCCATCCAATCCAACTCTCAGGCATCAATATACGCTTAAGGCGTGGATGACTCTCATAAATAATTCCGAACATGTCATAAGATTCGCGTTCTTGAAAATCAGAACTCTTCCAAATCCAAAACACAGACGGGATTCTAGGATCTTCTCTCGAAACAAAGATTTTGATACATACTTCTTCAGGTTGATCTGCATCATCTTGGACTTTTGTAAGATGATATACACTAGCCAAACCTCCTCCTGGCGTTACATCATAAGCACATTGAGAACGGAGGTAGTTGAAACCGTAAACATATAAAGCAACAGCTATAGAAGGCCAATCCTGGGGTCTAATTTGTAAAATCTCAATTCCTTGGTAGTCAAAACCCAAAGGCCTATGAGCTAATTGATGCTTGGCCAGCCAAGCAGATAATCGACCCTGCATATTAATATTGGAATTATTACCGATAATAGTATCTGTATAATCAGCTGTCATTTCTCGATTTATTTCAAAATATTTTTACTTCCTTCCTTTTGGTAGTAATTCCTCCTCATTCATGAAGAATTTATTATCAAATCGCATCTCACTGATAGTTCTTTCTAAAGGAAGATCTAGGAGAGGTATGGACGATTGATCCGATATATATTGTCCAGTATGAATACTAGGTACAAATTTGAATTGATGATTCGAAGTAAAAAATCTATTTTCTCTTTTATTTTTAGTTCGATCTCTATATGTCTCTTGAGCAACTTTTTTACGAAGTTTAATTATAGCATCTATAATGGCTTCAGGTTTGGGTGGACAACCCGGCAAATAGACATCTACAGGAATCAACTTATCTATTCCTCGAACGGTACTATAAGAATCTGTACTGAACATACCGCCTGTAATAGTACATGCTCCCATAGCAATAACATATTTTGGTTCAGGCATTTGTTCATACAGTCTCACCAAAGAAGGAGCCATCTTCATGGTTACAGTACCAGCTGTTATTATAAGATCAGCTTGTCTAGGACTTGATCGTGGTACTAGACCGTATCGATCAAAGTCGAATCGTGAACCAATTAGTGAAGCGAATTCGATGAAACAACAACTAGTTCCATAGAGAAGGGGCCATAAACTAGAAAGTCGGGCCCAATTGGAAAAATCATTTAAATTAGTTGAAATAATTGAATTTGACATGTTTTTATCAAGTGAATAGGATTCCATAGAATTAATCAATGGAATATCACTCTTGATCTCAATATTTGAATGATTAGAAGCTAAGACCATTCTAGTGCTCCTTTTCGCCATGCATAGATTAAACCAATGATTAGAATAAGCACAAATATTAAAGCTTCAATAAAAGCGGAAATACCCAATTCTTTGAAACTCATAGCCCAGGGATAAAGGAAAACTGTTTCGACATCGAAAATAACAAATACTAAGGCAAACATATAATAACGAATTTGGAATTGAATCCAAGCATCTCCCATGGGTTCTATACCTGATTCGTAACTAGTTAGTTTTTCCGGTCCTTGACTAACAGGTGCTAAAATTTTGGAGATTGAAAATGCTGAAACAGGAATAAGACTAGCTATTAGTAGGAATAACCAAAAAGAATCATATTTGGGAAGCAGAAACATGAGAATACTCCTATATTTTCGTCAAATCTTCCATTATCTTAATAATAATTGAAAAAAAAAAATTCTTACTAAAATTTACATAGAAAGATCGAAATCAATAGATGTTTTTTAGCAAACTCTTTCTTGAAAAAGTTTGCCTATGGATGTATACTAATATGACCCAAGTTATACAAAGACATTATTATTTCATGGATATTCTGAATGATAACAAATATTATTAAGATATAGTGAAATTACTTATTATTTAATGTTTAGATAATCCTCCCTGGTCGCATTTGCCATACAAACCTCTCTCAAAAAGATTTTTGATTCTTGGCATCAATTATAGAGAAAGAAATACGAAGGATAAATTTTTATATTCAACAATATCTTCCTTCGATCAAGAAAGTTTATTTAAGCCCTTGATAGGAGAGGAAGAAAATGTTTAAATCCAATGAAATAATCAGTTCGAATCAATAATTTCTATCAAACATATTGGTAATTCTTTCTGAACTAGAAGAATTTAAGATTTGGCAATAGATAATTTCTAGTGAAGTAATTTAGGGCTATACGGATTCGAACCGTAGACATTCTCGGTAAAACAGATCAAAGTATAATGTTTGAACTGTTTAATGAACCCAACATGCATCTTCTCTTTGCATTGGGCTCTCTCGTTAACTAAAAATTCCATTAGTTAAATTTCCATCCTTTTCTTTTCAACGAGATAATAAGATGGTTCCGTGTGCTCAAAGAATTATTTCAAAGCAATCCCAAAGTTTTTCGAGAGAGTCTTCGATGTTGACGTAGGTTTGCCTTATTCAGGAATGGATCAACTCAAATAGAGTTTCTATCACTTCCAATGAGATTATGATACTTTATACACCTTAAAGTTCATAAAGCGAGATAGAGAATATCTGGAGGTCCTCGTATTTTCCCCATCATCCCTAGCATTCAATCAACTTCGGATTTACCATATCAACGATATAATCTATTCAAGACTTATCAAGACTTAAGCTTTTTGTCATGCTATTGTTCCCTCCTATCCGGATAGGGAGTAAGACAAAAGATTTCACATAACATTTTTTTTATGAATCGGAAGAAGATCGATAAACTATTCTCGAAAAGCATTGGCGCACGTGTAAACGAGGTGCTCTACCGCTGAGCTATAGCCCTTAATATAACGACTCTGTTGTATAGTAGTTATATCCAGTATGTTTTGTCAAGTTAGATATTAAATTACAAAGATTTTTTCTAATTAATCAATTAATTCAAATTTTAGAAAGACTGTGATATTTATAACTTTTCCAGTTATTATTATAACTAACAACCTACTTAACTCAGTGGTTAGAGTATCGCTTTCATACGGCGAGAGTCATTGGTTCAAATCCAATAGTAGGTAAAACTTATTAGATACCGTAATTTTGAATTAATATCTAATAAGTTTTACTAATTTCGAAAGAAGATTCAGTATTTTTGAAACTCTCAAGTTGGTTTATTAACTTGTCATAATAGAGTCTTATTATAGGAATAAAAAATCAGTTGGTTACGAAACAGATTGAGTAGCATTTATTGCCTCTAATCTCGCTTTAGCTCTCTTGAATGCGAGATTAGCTTCAATAGTCCTCTTTTTGCTTTCAGCCTGAGCTAAGTTAGTTCGAGCTTTTTGAAAATTCTCTTGAGCTTCTTCAAAATCAATTTCAGTAGCTGTTTCTGCTTCGTTCACTAGTATTGTCATTTGATTATTCTCTATCGTGGCAAAACCACCCATCAAAGCCATAGTGGACCATTGTCCATCACGACGTATTCTTATGACTCCTATATCTAAAGCTGTAAGAAGTGGAGCATGATTAGGTAATATACCAATTTGACCACTATTAGTCGATAATATGATTTCTTGAACTTCAGAATTCCAAACAATTCGATTAGGAGCCATTACACGAAGATTTAGTATCATCTTTTTCTTAACTCTCCACTTGCAAAGTTGCAGCCTTTGCGGTCGCTTCATCAATATTGCCTACCAAATAAAAAGCTTGTTCAGGAAGGCTATCTAATTCTCCGGAAAGAATCATTTGAAATCCCTTAATTGTTTCTATCAGACTAACATATTTCCCTGGAGAACCAGTAAATACTTCTGCTACGAAAAATGGTTGTGACAAGAAGCGTTCAATTTTTCGTGCTCTAGCCACTGTTAAACGGTCCTCTTCTGATAATTCATCCAGTCCAAGAATCGCTATAATATCTTGAAGTTCTTTATAACGTTGTAAAGTTTGTTTCACCCCTTGTGCGGTCTCATAATGTTCTTCACCCACAATCCAGGGTTGTAGCATAGTTGAAGTTGAATCTAAAGGATCTACAGCCGGGTAGATGCCTTTGGCTGCTAATCCTCTGGATAGTACAGTAGTCGCATCTGAATGTGCAAATGTTGTAGCAGGAGCCGGATCAGTCAAATCGTCTGCCGGTACATAAACTGCTTGAATGGAAGTTATAGAACCTTCTTTTGTGGAAGTAATCCTTTCTTGTAAGGAACCCATTTCTGTAGCAAGGGTTGGTTGATAACCCACAGCAGAAGGCATTCTACCTGATGAAGCGGAAACCTCTGAACCTGCTTGAACAAAGCGAAATATATTGTCAATGAATAATAGTACATCTTGTTTATTAACATCTCGAAAATATTCAGCCATTGTCAGAGCTGTTAAACCGACTCTCATACGAGCTCCTGGTGGTTCATTCATCTGACCATATACCAAAGCTACTTTCGATTCTGAAATGTTTTCTTGATTAATCACCTTTGATTCTTTCATTTCCATGTAAAGATCATTACCTTCACGGGTCCGTTCTCCTACGCCACCAAAAACTGATACACCTCCATGAGCTTTGGCAATGTTATTAATCAATTCCATAATAAGAACTGTTTTTCCCACTCCGGCCCCTCCGAATAATCCAATTTTTCCTCCACGACGATAAGGAGCTGAAAGATCTACTACTTTAATTCCCGTTTCAAATATAGATAGTTTCGTATCTAATTGTGTGAAAGCAGGAGCAGATTTGTGAATAGGTGATGTTGTGCCAGCATCGACAGGTCCTAAATTATCAACTGGTTCTCCAAGAACATTAAAAATTCGTCCGAGAGTAACTTCACCGACAGGAACACTCAGAGGAGCTCCTGTATCAATGACTTTCATTCCTCTCATTAAACCATCGGTGGCACTCATAGCTACGGCTCTGACCCTATCATTTCCCAATAATTGCTGTACTTCACAAGTGACGTTAATCTCTTGACCTGCTGGATTCTGTCCCTTAACGATCAAAGAATTGTAGATATTAGGCAACTTACCTGGGGAAAAAGCAACATCGAGTACTGGACCAATAATCTGAGTAATATATCCCGCATTTTTTTCCACTGCTGTCGAAACTACAAAAACAAGAGGATTGGTTTTCATGAATAATCTACTTCATTAATTTCGTTCGAAATTTGTAATAATAAAGCTCTTTGGTATCAAGTCGATCGGTTAATAACAAAAGAGTTAACAATCTCATTTACTTCTTTAATAATAGCATATATTATATATAATTGAGATTCAAAGGATTTATTGGAACAAATTGCTCTCTATATTGGAAGAAACGGGATTGAAAAAAAAAAAAAAAGACTTTACTTTAGATGAAAAAGTAGATTATATTATATATAGAAAGTATATTCTCGTTCTTAATTCTTTATTTCTTTCTATCTCCTCGAATGAAGTAAAGACTTTTTAGAATTGCTTTTTTCCTCTCATTGGCTTTTCATTGGCCAGTTCAACAATGAAAATATTCTCAAGTCAATGCATAATAATATTTGAGAATTTGGTGGTTTTAGCAAATATTTCTGGTGGAATAGCGAAAGCTGGGTTGCATTATACAGAAAATAATTTATAGAATACTAGTGTCTCATCCTTGAGATAATGTTTTGTATAAATACAATACAAACAAATCCATTCGGATACGTTTAATGTTTCTTCCACAAAAATTTCTTTTTATGTCGAGCAGACCTCACCCTTGCAAGAATTATTGATTGAGTTGTAGGGAGGGACCTATGTCACCACAAACGGAGACTAAAACAGGCTTTGGATTCAAAGCTGGTGTTAAAGATTATCGATTGAATTATTACACTCCTGAGTATGATACTAAGGATACTGATATCCTGGCAGCATTCCGAATGACTCCTCAACCTGGAGTACCGCCTGAAGAAGCGGGAGCTGCAGTAGCTGCCGAATCTTCTACCGGTACTTGGACTACTGTATGGACAGATGGGCTTACTAGCCTTGATCGTTACAAAGGTCGATGCTATGATATCGAACCTGTTGCTGGCGAAGAAAATCAATATATTGCTTATGTAGCTTATCCTTTGGATCTATTCGAAGAAGGTTCTGTCACCAATATGTTTACCTCTATCGTAGGTAACGTATTCGGATTCAAAGCTTTACGAGCTTTGCGATTAGAGGACTTAAGAGTTCCTCCTGCTTATTCGAAAACTTTCCAAGGTCCGCCTCACGGTATCCAAGCTGAAAGAGATAAATTGAACAAGTATGGTCGTCCACTACTAGGATGTACTATCAAACCAAAATTAGGTTTATCTGCTAAAAACTATGGTAGAGCTGTTTATGAATGTCTTCGTGGTGGACTTGATTTTACGAAAGATGATGAGAACGTCAATTCTCAACCATTTATGCGTTGGAGAGATCGTTTCTTATTCGTAGCAGAAGCTCTTTTTAAGTCTCAAGCTGAGACAGGCGAAGTAAAAGGGCACTACTTAAATGCTACTGCAGGTACGTGTGAAGAAATGATGAAAAGAGCAATCTTTGCTAGAGAATTGGGCGCACCCATTGTCATGCACGACTATCTGACAGGAGGATTTACTGCAAATACTTCATTGGCTCATTATTGTAGAGATAATGGTCTTCTTCTTCATATTCACCGTGCAATGCATGCTGTTATTGACAGACAACGAAATCACGGTATGCATTTCCGTGTATTAGCTAAAGCTTTGCGTATGTCCGGTGGAGATCATGTTCACGCCGGTACGGTAGTGGGTAAACTTGAGGGAGAACGTGAAGTAACTTTAGGCTTCGTTGATTTACTTCGTGATGACTATATCGAAAAAGATCGAAGTCGTGGTATCTATTTCACTCAGGATTGGGTATCTATGCCGGGTGTATTCCCCGTAGCTTCAGGTGGTATTCATGTCTGGCATATGCCTGCTCTAACTGAGATTTTCGGAGATGATTCTGTATTACAATTTGGTGGAGGAACTCTAGGACACCCTTGGGGGAATGCACCTGGTGCAGTAGCTAATCGAGTTGCTTCAGAGGCTTGTGTACAGGCTCGTAATGAAGGACGTGATCTTGCTCGTGAAGGTAATGAAATTATTCGTGAAGCTAGTAAGTGGAGTCCTGAATTGGCTGCTGCTTGTGAAGTATGGAAAGAAATTAAATTCGAATTTGAGACAATTGATACACTTTAATCTCTGTGTCTTATTCAAATTTTTCTTCCATTCAATAAATCTATCAATAGATTGAATCAAAGAATAGTAAGAAAGAGAGTTTTTTACTCTCTTTCTTACTATTCTTTTGGATATATATATATATTAGGGTTGGTAACTCAGTGGATCAGAGTATATGGTTCCGAACCATGAAGTCAAGGGTTCAAATCCCTTCTAGCCCAAATAGAACAAATTTATGGTATGGAAGAAAAAATAGAAGATCTTTTTGTTCTTAACCCCATACGAACTTTTCTTTCGATTCCAAATCTCATTGGATAATTCAAGAAGAGATTCTAATATACCATTAGTTATGAGTTATGTGAAAAATCAACAGATAATTGGCAATTATTTCTAATATAAAGTTCATTTCAATATTTTCAATAATTGCTAATTAATCTCAACTAAGTTTTTTATTCATAGGAATAGGATAAAGTACCTCTTCCATCTCTAGCTCGAATCTCTCGAAAAACAACTTACTAAATAGTAATAATTTTTTTTCCTCTATAGATTAGGAGATCTCTATGTCTTTAATAAATTGGTTCGAAGAGAAACGCAAATTCGGTGGATTGATTGGAGCGTTTATTGAAAAAGCTACGAAAGGATATGTCTTGAGTGAAAGAGAGAAGGATAGATATATAAATGTTGATACTAATAAAGGATTATGGACTCGATGCGACAATTGTGAAAATATGCTCTATATCAAATTTTTAAAACAAAATAAAGGTGTTTGTGAGGAATGTGGTTATCATCTCCAAATAAATAGTACAGAAAGAATTGAACTTTTAATCGATCGTGACACTTGGATTCCTATGGATGAAGACATGGTCGCACAAGATGTTCTGAAATTCTCTGATGAAGATTCTTATAGAAATCGTATTAGTCTTTCCCAAAAACGAACAGGTTTAACCGATGCTGTTCAGACAGGTATAGGAAATTTGAATGGAACTCCTGTCGCACTTGGTGTTATGGATTTTCAATCTATGGGAGGTAGCATGGGTTCTGTCGTCGGTGAAAAGATCACTCGTCTTATTGAATACGCGACTCAAGAATCTCTACCATTAATCATTGTTTGTGCTTCTGGAGGAGCACGTATGCAAGAAGGAACATTGAGTTCGATGCAAATGGCTAAAATATCTTCTGTTTCGCAAATTCATCAGGTACAGAAAAAATTATTATATATAGCCGTTCTTACCTATCCAACGACCGGTGGTGTTACAGCTAGTTTTGGTATGTTAGGTGATATTATTATTGCCGAACCAAAAGCATATATTGCATTTGCGGGGAAAAGAGTGATTGAACAAACATTACGTCAAAAGATCCCTGATGGATTCCAAGTAGCTGAATCTTTATTTGATCATGGATTACTTGATTCAATTGTTCCGCGTAATCTTTTAAAAGGTGTTTTAAGTGAGATATTCGAACTTTATGATTTAGCTCCTTGGAAAGAAAAAAATAATCAAGTTTAGATCATTTTTCAAATTCTCTTAAAAATACAAAGAGCCAATTACTATTAATCTATTAAATCGCTTTTCGAGCTCAACATTATCATATTTTTCATCCTAGCAATTAGTTATGTATCATTTCATCCCAGTACTTTATCGATATTCTAATGATATAATGTATTTGTATCTAAATGACAGACCTTTAAAGTGCTAGCCAGGTTATGCCAAAGATATTATTCCTCGCTCAAATTTTGAGAGATATTAAATCTTTTAATACTTCAAAATTGATGTGATTGTTCAAGCCGAAACAACAGCATCTTTCATATGTTCTTTATGAACAAGGTGTAATCAATAAACATAAAGTATAATAATTTCATTACTGTTTTTATAGTAACTATTTATTCAGAATAAACAATATTATTAAGGTAATATCTTTATGACAGCTTCTTACTTACCTTCCATTTTTGTACCTTTAGTAGGTTTAGTGTTTCCAGCAATTACAATGGCTTCTTTGTCTATATATATTGAACAAGATGAAATAGTATAAAATCTTAATCCCAATTTTTTTTTCTAGAATCAGCTATTTCATAAAGACCCTTTTTTGTGCATTATTTATTAAATGAGAGAATTCGAATTTTTAGCTATTTAGCCTCATTCAGATGTTACTACTAATATTTAGTAACATTCGTGCTCTTATACCATGTTTCATTCCTCTCTCATGATCTGAAGGAAAGAAACATGGTATATTCTACTTCTTATTCAAAAATAGAATATAGTGTTCATAAAATGAACTTGACAGTTGAACACGTCAAAACTGTATCAAAATAGTCAGGAGTGACGAGAATGAAATAAATTATATCATAAAGAAAGATCCAGGAGATATCGTTATGAATTACCAATCAGAATGGCTTCGAATAGATCCTATAAAAGGATCTCGTAGATTTAGTAATCTTTGTTGGGCTTTTATTCTGGTTCTTGGTGCAATAGGTTTCTCTCTAGTCGGATTTTCCAGTTATCTGGGTAGAGATTTAATACCAATCCTTTCATCACAACAGATTATTTTTCTTCCACAAGGAATTGTAATGTGTTTTTACGGCATCGCAGGTATTTTTCTCGGGTTTTATTTATGGTGTACCATATTATGGAATGTAGGTAGCGGATATAACCAATTCAATAAACGAGAAGGTATTGTTTATCTCTTTCGTTGGGGTTTTCCCGGAGAAAACCGTCGTATTTGTATTCGATTCATGATCAAGGATATTCAAGCAATACGGATGGAAATTCAAGAAGGTTTTTCTCCTCGTCGTGTTCTCTATCTAAGAATAAAGGGTCAGCAAGATGTTCCTCTGACTCGTCTTGATGAAGAGTTAACATTGAGAGAGATGGAAGAGAAAGCTGCCGAATTAGCTCGTTTTCTGCGTGTCTCGATTGAAGGTTTCTGAATATTAAATTCAAGTCGAAGAGTCTATTTCTAGTTCTCGAGGAGGACTGACAGGAAAAAAAAAATAATAGAGTAATGTTAGATATTGAAAATGAATAAAATTTTCATATAGAAAAAATTAAACAATGTGTTGTTTATAAATATCTACCTACTGATAGAGAAATAGTACTTATGAGATCATACTGGTGGAAACTTCTTCAGCGATTTTCCAATACTCCATATCGCTCTCTAGAGAGAGCTTATAGAGCTAGCAAACGGATACAGCATATAAGAAAAGAGTCTTTGTATCAAAGAGATAAGATATCCTCCTCACAATATTATTGGCAAGCTATATTTTTTTATACAAATATGGAATTTAATAATTCTGTATCTACAATATATTGGAGTCTTTTAGAACGTAAATTTAGCATCTATGTACTAACTTTTTTGAATAGATTGAAATGTATTTTATCCAATCCTTTTTCTATCTCTTTTTCCAATAATAAATATCCATCTTTTTTTAATGCAAATAAAACTTTTTTAAAGAGAGATTCTTGTAATCTTTTTCCGAACCAATCAAATATTATGTTTTTTCTTGTTGTTCTTTCAAAAAGGCTTTGTCCGAACTATTTTAATAATACCGGAGAGAAAAAAAATAGAGGGGATAATATTAACGATTCGTCTGGAAATAGATTTATTGATGAGTCTTATGTTTCTGCAAGAAAATCCATGTCGAGAGAATCGAATAAGATAAAACAAATGAATCGAAAATTAGCTTGGATTGAAGCAACCTTGAATGATTTAGATATATGGAGACATTCTTATTCCGTCTTTTCCTCATCGACGAAAATGGAGAATAACCTTGAACAACAGTTCTCTGTTTTAGAATCGAAAGATACTCCTATTACCATGATGGCTTATGAATCTATAAGTCTTGTACCTCGGTCTATAACTCGTACTTTATCCAGATTTAAAACGGAATTGATGGGTGATTCAAACTCATTAATACTTAATGAATTTCGATTAGCTAAATATCAAGCATTAGCTTCTATACAATATATCGGATGCTTGTTATTTATTCTCTCCATAATTTCAATGCTTTCAAAAACCATGTTTTTGAAATCTTGGATTACAAATTGGTGGAATACGTCTCAATCTCATATTTTTCTTAATCTTTTTCAAGAAGAAAGGGCATTGAAAGAACTTCAAGAAATGGAAGAATTACTTTGGCTAGACAGAGTAATGGCAGATTATGTTAAAGATCAATCACAAGATCTTGATATAGAGATATATGAAGAAACAATTCAATTAGTAACAATATATAATGAAGATAGTATTCAGATTATTTCACATTTATTAACAGATATAATTAGTATTGTCACCCTAATAGTTTTATTTATTATAGGGCGAAAAAGACTTGCTGTTTTAAATTCTTGGATTCAAGAACTATTTTATAGTCTGAGTGACACAATGAAAGCTTTTTCTATTCTTTTATTAACCGATTTATGCATTGGATTTCATTCGCCCCATGGTTGGGAAATAGTAATAGGTTCCTTTTTAGAACATTTAGGATTTTCGCATAACAAACATATAATATCTTGTTTCGTTTCAACCTTCCCAGTCATCTTAGATACAGTTTTTAAATATTGGATTTTTCGTCATTTAAATCGTATATCTCCTTCGATTGTAGCAACTTATCATACAATGAATGAATAATAGATTTTTCATTGATTAAATATATTGCTTATTACCATTATCAGCTATTTGGAATACTCGAATCCTAAGAAGAAATAGAAATTTATTGATTCTTTCTCTTTGTGATTGTTGAAACGGCAGAATTTTATAGGGTAAAAAAGATGCGTGAAATCAACTTATTCATAAAAATTTTTGACACTATCAATAGAGCTATGCAAAACAAAAATAATTATAACTGGCTAAAAGAATGGGTAATTCGTTCATTTTTGCTCTTGACCCTTCTGACTTGGCCATCCGTCTCAAACGCATATCCAATCTTTGCACAGCAGGGTTATGAGAATCCTAGGGAAGCAACTGGACGTATTGTATGTGCTAATTGTCATTTAGCTAAGAAACCTGTAGATATTGAAGTCCCACAATCTGTACTTCCGGATACTGTATTTGAGGCAATTGTTAAAATCCCTTATGATATGCAAGTAAACCAAGTCCTTGCTAATGGTAAGAAAGGAGGACTAAATGTTGGAGCTGTTCCGATTTTGCCCCAGGGATTTGAATTAGCTCCCTCCGATCGTATTCCGACCGAGATAAAAGAAAAAATAGGTAATCTTTCGTTCCAAAACTATAGCCCTGATAAAAAAAATATTATTATAGTAGGCCCGGTTCCTGGTAAAAAGTATAGTGAGATTGTTTTTCCTATTCTTTCACCAGATCCTGCTAGTAATAAGGAATCAAATTTCCTGAAATATCCTATCTATGTAGGGGGAAATAGGGGAAGGGGACAGATTTATCCCGATGGAAGTAGAAGCAATAATACAGTTTACAATGCTTCAGCGACGGGAAAAGTAATTAAGATATTTCGTAAAGAGAAAAAAGGTGGATATGAGATAACGATTGAAAAGACATCAGATGGTCGTCAAGTGGTGGATATTGTACCTCCAGGACCAGAACTAATAATCTCAGAAGGTGAATTTCTTAAAGTTGATCAACCTTTAACTAATAATCCTAATGTGGGTGGATTTGGTCAAGGAGATGCTGAAATAGTACTTCAAGATCCATTACGTATTCAAGGTCTTTTATTATTCTTTGCATCAGTTGTTTTGGCACAAATATTCTTAGTACTTAAAAAGAAACAGTTTGAGAAAGTTCAATTAGCTGAGATGAAATTTTAATAGATATTCGTCCAATCTTAAGTTAGTCAAAGCGTTTAATTGATAGAATTTCCATCTTTTAGTGATGGTTAATGCAATGAGATCTAATTTAGGTTCTCAAAATTTGTACGACATGATCAAGATCTCCTTAGAGATTGAATGCTTCGAATATTATTATCTTCTTCCCCTATTGAAAGAAACTTCAAAATCTTGGGGATATGCATCAATAACGAATCTATTTCTTCTCAGAATGATGGCCCAGCAAACATTGAGAAATATTTATCAACTTAATGAATGGTCCTCAAAGCTTCCTACCGATTGTGAAATTTCTTCACCCTCTTGTACTGTTCAGCAAGAAAAGATAGATCAAGAATTAGATATATATTCTGAATCAGGATATTCTTTCTGTGTCGACGAACAAGATGTTATAAGACTTTTTTCTTCACTCAATCATTCATGGTTTTGGAATAAAAATTTTTTCAAGGAGGATTTGAAAATTTATCAGAAAGATATTAAAAAATCATCAGATATATCTTTCTTCTCCTGGATCTTGCATTTCGATCGAACAGAATTAGATTCTCTCGGTATTGAGATACGATATACCAATAATCTTTCTAATCTTGTCCATCAACTACCAAGAGAATATATTTTGTACGTTCTTCTTAGATTTGTCCTAGTTCATAAAGAATGGAAAGCTGAGAAATGGTATTTAAATATGGCTTATACTGCTTATTGTGACAATAAGGATATTTCAAGTAAGTTCCTTAAAATGGTTCGTTTCGAGAGACAAATATTGTTTCTTTCAACTCGAGTAATAAAATTTCAAAGTCTTTTTTAGAGAATTGGAATAATTAATAATTACGAATCAATAATTGAGTGAATATTTTTTATGAATTGTGGCGATATATTCGCTTCTTGTTGATTCTTCCAATAAAATAATTTGAAATAGTATCTTCAGAGAGACTTTACCTTTTTGATACCTAAAAAGGTAAAGTCTTTCTATCTCGAATGAATAATTATCCATCTACATGTATGTAGGATATTATACATGTTCAGTTTATTGCTTCTTATAGGGATGACCCCAATCCAGAGTATGCTCCATAAAAGAATATTCCCAATAAACCGATCACGAGTATACCAGTTACAGTACCTATTAGCCAGAGAGGAATTCTTCCAGTGGTATTGGCCATTTATCTTACTCCCTTTTCCATTTCATCGGGTGGTCATGACTTGAGACATAAACAGTCACAAATAATTAGGATCTTAAATCTGTTTGAATGACTTGAAAAGATTCTTGTTGATTCTTTTTAATTGAAGAAATAGTTAGAAAATAAAACAGCAAGTACAAAGATCAGTAACAATCCCCAGTAGAGACTTGTACGGTTTAATTCTACAGTTTGTTTATTTGGGTTTGGTTGTGTCATAACTTTACAGTTCAGAAAACGATTATTACATTTTGAAAAAAATTATCTCTGAATAAATTGCATTGCGGATATAGATCCTAGGAAAAACACTGTAGGTACGGCCAATCCATGAACAGCTAGCCACCTAACTGTGAAGATTGGATAAGTTCTATCTAGAGTCATTAATACCTCCTAAAGGGATCTAGTGAATTCATCGACCTGTTCCAATGAATTAAAACGGCCAGTTATTAATGGAACTTCTTGTCGGCTCTCTGTGAAATATTCATTAGGTCGAGGACTTCCAAACACATCATAGGCTAAACCTGTACTGACAAATAACCAACCTGCAATGAACAAAGAAGGTATAGTAATGCTATGGATAACCCAGTATCGAATACTAGTAATAATGTCAGCAAAAGGACGCTCTCCCGTATTACCAGACATTTTTAGCTCCGTATATTCTTATAGGGGCAAGGGGGATTTCTTCCCAAAAAGATAGAGACTAGAAGATATAAGATCTACTGATATATCCTATCATTCCTTGTTAAGTTGTCAATATTATACCAAGGGTATCTTTAAAATATACTAGAACAGTATAGCTAGCCTTCTTTTGACGCAGCAAGATAACTTCCATAAACTGCGGAACTTAATAAGTCTCAAATAATCTTCTTTCAACATAAATCTTTTTATACGTTGGAAGAATGCTTATTAATCAATTACTCTGTTATAATTATTTTGGAGAAGTTTATACTAGATTCATTGGTGTAAATTAGTATTTCAATCTATGCTTACTTTATTAAGTTACTTCGGATTTCTTTTTGCTATATTAACGTTGACTTCGGTTCTATTTATTGGTTTGAACAAGATACAGCTTATTTAATATATTGAGGAGAACTTAGTTCCAAGTTCTAGAAATTTCATTGTATTTCCCAATGCTTTAGATCTCTCTGTATTCACAGCAACTTCGGGAAGTATCTGAATTAGAGATTTTCTTCATTTACTAAATTTGAAATGGTTGAAGCCCTGCTATCTGGAATTGTGTTAGGTTTAATCCCAATAACTTTAGCGGGATTATTTGTAACTGCTTATTTACAATATCGACGTGGTGATCAATTAGATCTTTGATAGAGGATATAAACGACTTCTTTTTCTTACTGACCTCTCTGAAAAGAAAGAGAGGTCACATTGTATGAAGAGTATTACGATGATCCAATCCGAGAAGGAACGAAATACAAATCAATTTTAACAAGGCTTTGGAGAAACCATCACGCCCTGTAGGATTTGAACCTACGACATCAGGTTTTGGAGACCTGCGTTCTACCGAACTGAACTAAGAGCGCTCTCTCTCACTATTTCATAAGTCTATTGATGAAATCGAGATATATTTCATCAATACCTAGATTATCTTCGGATTAAATATTTTATACTAAATGAATGGAGATATACTTCTTATCTATTAAGAGATTGTTTCGAATCTTATTACTACTCTATATAGAAGTAGGGATGACAGGATTTGAACCTGCGACATTTTGTACCCAAAACAAACGCGCTACCAAACTGCGCTACATCCCTATCAACTATTTTTTTCTCCATCAAGATGATTATAGCTAATCCTACCAATTTCTAGCTATCTTTGTAGATCCTTACAATTGCAATTACTTCTGTTCCTACCCCCCCCCAATAAATTTTTTATTCATTAATGATTTTTGAAGAGAGATGAATCAAGACTCTTTCATGGTCTAAAAGTTATTTATTCGGACAGAATTCATTTACATATTTTTTATTCCCACTGGCTCCGACCCAAATCGTAGTTTTTTGTGATTATTCATGCAGTCAGCCATGATATATATATATACTATGAAATAGATAGTGTTGCTATTCAATACCAGATAAAAGGAGGATTTGAAATGCAAGATGTAAAAACATATCTTTCTACAGCTCCTGTACTAGCTACGTTATGGTTTGGATTCTTAGCCGGTTTATTGATAGAAATTAATCGTTTTTTTCCAGATGCTTTAATTTTTCCTTTCTTTTAGTTCTAGAAAAAAAAATATTCAATTTTTGATAAATAATTGATTCAATTATGAGAGATCTTTTCGAGAGCTAATCGATAGATTGAACCTGAACCATTCAATTTTTTCTATCTATCTCATTGGGAAAGATATTATAACCTCTTTTTTTGAACGTTCAAAATATTTAAGATTCAATATTCGAAAAAAATTTATGGCTAAGAGTAAAGATGTAAGAGTAACTATTACTTTAGAATGTATTAGTTGTGATCGAAACAATTCGGATAAAAGGTTTCCCGGTGTTTCTAGATATACCACTCGGAAAAATCGACGTAATACACCTACCAGATTGGAGTTGAAAAAATTTTGTCCTTATTGTTCTGAACATACTATTCACAGAGAATTGAAGAAGTAAGAGGATTTTTTCATATGGAATAAATATTCTTCACTAGTTCTTCAAGGTTTATGAAAGGAATTATGAACAGAACCAAAAGATCTTCTCGTAGACGGTTGCCACCAATCAGATCTGGTGAAATTATTGACTATAAAAATATAAGTTTGCTTCGTAGATTCATGAGTGAACAAGGAAAGATTTTATCCAGACGAATTAATAGATTAACTTCGAAACAACAGCGTTTGATGACTGTTGCTATTAAACGAGCTCGTATCTTAGCTTTATCACCTTTCTTAAATAATGAAAGTTAATTCCATTAAGAATTGACTATAACTAATTTCGGAGATTCCTGACTCGATTTTCGATGATGAAGAAAAAAAAGGAATGAACTGCAATTCCAAGGATAGATTATTTGATTCGTAAATATAGAATCTTTATTGGTCTTTCTTCTCCTTTTTCTCCCACCTCCCCGGAGGACATTCTCCGGAGAGGGTCTTTTTTTCTCTATTTATAAGCTCACATACCAATCTCTTTTACTATTCCGAAAAAACTATTACTGTCCAAGATAGCAATCTGTGCAAGTATTTTGCGATTTAAATGAACTTTTTTTTCAGACATAGAGTGAATTATTCCGTTGTAAACAATCCCATTATTTCGACATGCTGCATTGATCCGAGTAATCCATAAACGACGAATATCTCTCTTCCTATTATTTCTATCCCGTTGCGCATAAGCTAACGCTTTCATTTTTTGCTGGTTAGCCGTACGGAAGAGTTTTGAATGAGCTCCCTGAAATCCTGATGTGAATTTAAGAATATTTTTTCGATGTTTTCGAGCTACATATCCACGTTTCACTCTAGTCATTGATATCTACTCCCATAAGTTGTTAGGTCGTAATTTAGAATAATTAATTCCGTTAATATCGTTATTTATTGAACTAATTTTTCAATTTAATCCCTAAATGAATTGTTCATTTTTACTACAAATCCGACAGAAGATTCTTTTTTTTCCTAGAAAAAAAAATAGTATCTTTATTGTATACTTTTAATATCCTCTTAATTTAACCAAGAAATCAAATTAGGACTCTCAATTCGATAGAAGATTGAAAACTAAAACGCTAAACTCGGGATTCTACTTTTTCTCCTCTTCATAAAAAATCTATTTGGGAAGAAAAAGAAACTAATCTCTCTGATGTAGAAGATAAAGATTCCAATGGCTTTTGCTACTATAACCTTCCTAGCCATGAAGTATTGGGGTTAAGTACCTTCTTGGTAAGCAAGGGATAAAACCTTGCACCAAAATAAATCATGGATTCCTAAGTTTCTATGGTCTTTTCTTCAACAGAGAGGTCCTCTCTATACGCCGGAGCTTTTTAATTCCTCAAGAATAAGATGAGAATGCTATGGATAAATTGTATAATCCCCAATCTCTAGCTCTACTCAATCTTTCGAGCAAAAAATCTATTTTACAATAAGACTTATTGTATAGTAACGACATGTGATCTCGAGAGTTAGCTGGGTAGCTGACCTTATAAATCTGTTATTGCAAGGATCTCAGCCTAATTATTAGGCTTTATTTCCTGTTTCCTCGCTCAATGAATTCTTTTATTATCATTGAAGAATGCATTTCATCCTACACCGGGATAATTGGATTTGCGCCAATAAAAGCCATAAATTCCATCTCCAGAAACGGTAGATGATAGATCCTCGCTTCACTGGATAAGAGTTCTTCTGCAAAATCAATCTCCTAAAATTGTTCAGCTTCTGATCCAAACAAGTCGCACATACACCCTGGTACATACTCCTCTACGTTGAGGACATCCTCGAAGGGCAGGGGATTTTGTTCTATCTTCTATTGGTTGTCTTGTATTCCTAATCAGTTGTTGGATAGTTGACATTTGTTTAATAAGATGCAGAAGTTTTTGGTTCAGATTAATCCTAACCATATTGATTGAATTGTGGAAAGAATCGATAGTTTTTTCACTCCCGAAAAAATCTTCGTCTTCCTTTCCGAGACCAAAGGAGAAGAAGTTTTGAATGAGACTTAAACGGAAATAGGATTAGAAAATTCTATTTCCGTCTAAGTCTATCTCATTTAAGACTTGAGAGATCTTTAGCGAGTCTCTAAAATTTGAAATTATCTATACCTAACTCTGTACAAGATGGAAAAAAAAGCTATTCCTTATTTCTAAAGAATAATTTTTTTTTTGACTTCCATATGGTCTATTAATAAAATCAATTTCTTATAAAATTTTAAGAAGTTTCTAACGCTATGAGATCAACAATACCATAAGCTTTAGCTTCTTCTGCTGACATAAAAACATCCCTTTCCATGTCTTCAGAAATTACCCATAAGGGTTTACCTGTTCTCTGTACATAAACTTTGGTGATACAATCACGAAGTTTCAACACTTCTTCTGCTTCCATAATACATTCTCCTGCTTGTCCATCGTAATAAGAACTAGCAGGCTGGTGAATCATAACCCTGTTAGTGAACATTCAAATAAACCGTACAGGCATTATTATGCATACGGCTTCTTATACCAAAAAATATTACTGGATTCAATAAGAATCTAACCTCTAAAAGGAATTGAAATTAGTAAGATCGATCCCAATAGAAAAGAAATAATTTGAGACCTTATTAAATACTCGTCATAGAATCTATATACCATCTTTTTTTATAGAAAATACTATGATGGTTCCGTTGCTTCTTCCTTTCCCGTACCAAAAAGCAATCCCAAAGTTTTATATTGATCATATAATTTTTATTATAGAATATTTCATTAAGATCTGGTGATTTGTTCCATATTGAATACATAGAGTTTATGACGCTAAAATAAACCTCTAAAATCTAATCTCAATTGATTAGGGATAATCACAAATTTTTTCACTATCTCGATATTCAAAAATCGAATTAAATTTTTTTTTTATCGAGTTTAATATGCCATGCTATCTTTACGTCAATCTAGTTCGGTGAAGGCATAGTAATTATCTATATAAATCATTGGCGCCAAGCGTGAGGTAGTGCTATACGTTTAGTTATTTCTCCTCCGGTTAAGATGAAAGATCCCATTGAAGCAGCTAATCCCATACAAATTGTATGTACATCTGGTACTACAAATTGCATAGCATCATAAACAGATATTCCTGGTAATACTGCTCCACCAGGAGAGTTGATATACAAATACATATCTTGAGTTTCATCTTCTCCATTCAGGTACATCATGATACCAATAAGTTGATTTGCAATTTCGTCATCTACTTGTTGACCTAGAAACAGCAATCTTTCTCGATAAAGTCGGTTGATTGGGATAGGTTTGGTTATTCCCCTCCTTCAGAACCGTACAAGCAATTTTAAAAGCATACGGCTCAAGCAGATTTATAGGATATTGAAAAGTAAGATTCTTCCTTATTAGATTGATATTTCTATCTCTAGTTATTATTAGAAGATGGTCTCATCCCTCAAAATATTTTTACTACTTTTGGTTCAAGTTTGTTCTCTCTCTGTCTCTCAATCTCAATCGAACTTATTGAACTATTCTTTAATTGGTGTATTGATGAGAATTTAATTATTCTTTTTTGTTACATCAAGATTTTCTTGTTTTTTCTTGGGTTTATTTGCCAGAATCGTTAGGTTCATGCTCTACTTCGGGGAAATCTTTATCCTATCCGACTATTATTTGTACATATAGGACAAATAACTATTCCTCCATCCTTAATAATTGATTCCTATTCTATTTTTACAAGTTTTTTTTATTGATTTTCGATTTCATAATTACTATTACATTCAATAATTTTTGTAATTTTTTGAGCGAAGCCTGAATGCTTGAATCAACCATAGATTCTTGTGATTAATAGATCTTTTTTCTTTTTTACTGGTTTAAGATCATCTCACGCGCTAGACTATTGATGATTTAGTCAATCTTGAGTGAGACAAGAACATCCTGATTGGATAAAAAATGACGGGAATAGCTTCCGCATAACCCAATATTCTAACAAGTCGCACTATACGTCAACCCAAACTGCATCTTCTTCTCCAGGGAGACGAAAAGGCACTTTCGGAACACCAATGGGCATATAATAATGGGTAAAGACTGACCTATGATATGAAAGCGTAGCTTGTGAAAAATGAAAAAGTCTCTTTATTTCTTATATGGGGTATTAGTATCAATCTATATGATATTATAAAATTGATATTAATCTATATTATCCAGAAACATATTAGTTATTTACTAATAGATCTTATTAATAACATGAAGAATAAAAATGGGACCAATCTCCACATTGTTATGCAAAATCTGTGAATGCTAGAATATCTATGTCTATTCCTACAGCTAAACTGGGAATTAATGCCTACTTCCGATTTATCTATATAACCTGAAAGAAAACTTTAAGTTAGTAATTATTAGTAAATAATAATTTATTATTCGTAATATATAAAATGTTTTGGAATGCGAGAAAGTTACATAGTATTTATTTCTCTTTAAAAAAGGGGTTTTTCAATGGGTTTGCCTTGGTATCGTGTTCATACTGTCGTATTAAATGATCCTGGCCGTTTACTTTCTGTACACTTAATGCATACAGCTTTAGTCTCTGGTTGGGCTGGTTCAATGGCCTTATATGAATTAGCAGTGTTTGATCCATCCGATCCGGTTCTTGATCCAATGTGGAGACAAGGTATGTTCGTTATACCTTTTATGACTCGCATCGGAATAACAAAATCATGGGGAGGTTGGAGTATTACTGGAGACACTGTAAATGATGCAGGTATTTGGAGTTATGAAGGTGTGGCTGCATCACATATAGTTTTATCTGGTTTGTTGTTTCTAGCTGCTATTTGGCACTGGGTATATTGGGATCTAGACCTCTTCCGTGATGAACGTACAGGAAAACCATCTTTAGATTTACCCAAAATCTTTGGGATTCATTTATTCTTGTCAGGAGTCCTTTGTTTCGGATTTGGAGCATTTCATATAACAGGTCTATTTGGTCCTGGAATATGGGTATCTGATCCCTACGGCTTAACTGGAAAAGTACAACCTGTTGATCCAGCTTGGGGAGCTGAAGGGTTTGATCCCTTTGTTCCAGGAGGAATAGCTTCTCATCATATTGCAGCAGGTATCTTAGGTATATTAGCCGGTTTATTCCACCTCAGTGTTCGTCCCCCTCAACGTTTATACAAGGCATTACGTATGGGAAATGTTGAAACTGTTTTATCCAGTAGTATTGCTGCCGTTTTCTTCGCAGCCTTTGTAGTCGCGGGAACTATGTGGTACGGATCTGCTACGACTCCAATCGAATTATTTGGTCCTACTCGTTATCAATGGGATCAAGGATATTTTCAGCAAGAAATAGATCGACGGATTCGTGCTAGTAAAGCTGAAAATCTAAGTTTGTCAGAAGCTTGGTCTAAAATCCCAGAAAAATTAGCTTTTTATGATTATATCGGTAATAATCCAGCTAAGGGTGGACTATTTAGAGCAGGTGCAATGGACAATGGAGACGGAATAGCTGTTGGTTGGTTGGGACATGCTACCTTCAAAGATAAAGAAGGACATGAGTTATTCGTACGTCGTATGCCCACCTTCTTTGAGACATTCCCAGTAGTTTTGGTCGACGAAGAAGGCGTTGTAAGAGCCGATGTTCCCTTCAGACGAGCAGAATCAAAGTATAGTGTCGAACAAGTAGGTGTAACTGTTGAATCTTACGGTGGTGAACTTGATGGTGTTAGCTTCAGTGATCCTGCCACGGTAAAAAAATACGCTAGACGTGCTCAATTAGGTGAAATCTTTGAATTTGATCGTGCCACATTAAAATCGGATGGTGTTTTTCGTAGTAGTCCAAGAGGGTGGTTTACTTTCGGTCATGCTACATTCGCTCTCATCTTCTTCTTCGGACATATTTGGCATGGTGCTAGAACTTTGTTTAGAGATGTGTTTGCTGGTATCGATCCGGATTTAGATGCTCAGGTTGAATTCGGAGCGTTTCAAAAACTGGGAGATCCAACTACCAAGAGACAAGCAGTATAGGTTGCTTTATCTTCATCTCAGATTATCCAGTTTCGAGGTTTAAACAGCGGATTAATTTATGGGAATAAAAATTCCAGTATCGGATATAATTAGAAATCATTAACTATCTCAATAAAGAGTATTAGAAAATATAAGAATAGTTTTCTTGATATAAGATAAAGAATCTTTTAATTAGTACGGAAGCTATCTCCATAATTTCAATTTAAAATCAAATCTATGGAAGCATTGGTTTATACATTCTTGCTGGTGGCTACTTCAGGGATAATCTTTTTCGCCATCTTTTTCCGAGACCCACCTAAAGTTCCAAATAAAGGAAAGAAATAATTTTTTCTTTGTGAATTAAGAAATCTATTTCGTTCATCTTTTAGCAAATAGTGAAAGACCTTCCTAAAATGAATAGGAAGGTCTTTCATTCAATCAGTCTTCGTGCTCCTCGAAAGGATCTCTAAGTTCTTTGGAAGGTTGACCAAAAGCAGTATATAGAGCATAACCGGTAAAGCTCACAAGTAAACAAGATATGAAGATAGCGACCAAGGTTGCAGTTTCCATCGTTAGGTAACCCCAGAATAATGGTTTGTTTCCGATATAATAGTACACAAAGTTAACAAATCTCAACTAATACAATAAGTTTTATGGCTACAAAGATTATTGATGATACACCAAAAGGTAAACCAAAAACGAGTGGTCTAGGGGTGTTTTTAAAACCACTTAATTCAGAATATGGTAAGGTAGCCCCTGGATGGGGAACGACCCCCCTTATGGGCTTTTTCATGGCTTTATTCGCAGTATTTCTGGTTATCATATTGGAAATCTATAATTCATCTGTTTTATTAGATGGGATTTCAATAAGTTGGTAATCATTTCATATCAAAATGTTCGTTAGATCCCCCCGGTAACCATGAAACAACAAAAAAAGAACTGGGGGATTTACTAATTATTTCTTCAACTAAACGGTAGTTGAATCGTGTAATTATTTCTATTTAAGGATTCTTGGAATATGGGTGTGCGATTTGTTCGAATCAATCCAGTTCGATTGTCTCACAAGCTATTGTTTCAATAGAAAAATAGTTGTTTACCTTGCTAAATATTAGTCAGTTCATTTATTAATATTTAAAGCGCAAGAGATATAGATGAATCAAAAAATAGTAAACTATGATTAATCTATTTACATCTACCTTTTAAGCTTCGTTACCAAATCATGATTTGATAATGAGTAAGAAGAAATTTCTTTTTCTGATCTTTCTTCTTTTTTTAGGTTCTTGAGTTAGAGATAGAAATTAGAAACTATCATTTTTATGAAGTCTCTTTTATTGAATCGGATGATAGTAAAAAAGGTTGTTACCCGCTCTCCCTTCTGTTTGCTAACGAGAGATCATCGGAGTATAGTAGAAATCTAAAGTTTAAATAGAACTAGATAATTTTTTGACAAGATAATTCCTATTCATTGGTTTATTATCTATCCATGATAATTACCTGTCTGTATGTAGGAAATAAGATTGCTCATGAAGCCAACAACCGATACTACAATTTTCTATTTCTTGAAATATATGAGCTAACGTGAGATGGAAGCAAAGAAGAACCTTCTTAAAAGAGTTCTGAGAGAGTTTTTTAATCGTTCTCTAATTAGTAATTAGTGAATAACTCTTGTATTCATAATACATACTATTGAAGAAATAGTAAGAACTATTCAATAGTTTGTTCTCTCGACGGAATAATATATTTTTTAACGTTATTGCTCAAGCTGTATGAAGGGAAACTCTCACGTACAGTCTTTAGAGGGGGTTAGACAAACTTACCTATCTCAATAAAGTATACGATTGGTTTGAAGAACGTCTTGAGATTCAGGCGATTGCAGATGATATTACTAGCAAATATGTTCCTCCTCATGTGAATATTTTTTATTGCCTAGGTGGAATTACATTAACATGTTTCCTGGTTCAAGTAGCCACTGGGTTTGCTATGACCTTCTATTACCGTCCAACTGTTACAGAAGCGTTTGCCTCTGTTCAATATATTATGACTGAAGTCAACTTTGGTTGGCTAATTCGATCAGTTCATCGATGGTCGGCAAGTATGATGGTTTTAATGATGATTCTGCATGTATTTCGTGTTTACCTTACAGGTGGCTTTAAGAAACCTCGTGAATTGACTTGGGTTACAGGTGTAATTTTAGCCGTATTAACCGTCTCTTTTGGTGTGACTGGATATTCTCTCCCTTGGGATCAGATTGGTTATTGGGCAGTCAAAATTGTAACGGGTGTACCTGAAGCTATTCCTATCATAGGATCTCCTTTAGTAGAATTATTACGTGGAAGTGTTAGTGTAGGTCAGTCCACACTAACTCGTTTTTACAGTTTACATACTTTTGTGTTACCTCTTCTTACTGCCGTATTTATGTTGATGCACTTTCTTATGATCCGTAAACAAGGAATCTCAGGTCCTTTATAATGGAAAAAGAGATTACAAAGAGAAATCGATTGAATATTACGTTTAAGATATAGTTAAAATATTGATAAATTTTTATTTCATTGCCAATGAATATCTTTTATTGAGAACAATGAAAGATGAAAGATGTTTAATGGATCGAATTTCCAATCTCGAAGTCTTTTTTGAAAAAGACTTCTAGTTTGTTGAAGAAGAGAGAGATGGATTATGGGAGTGTGTGACTTGAATTATAGATTAGGCTATACGGATTCAAATCCGTCACATTGAGAGATGTGTCTCTATTCCAATCTCTTTTATTTATTAAAGGTTAAAACTTGGATTAAAGCTCTTTTTCCGGTTTTGAGAGAGAAGTTTTTCTATGATCAAATTCAATCTCTGAAGAGGCTTCATCAAATCCCATCAAAATTGATTCTGAAAGATCGATGGAATATATGGCTTCTACAAATACAATCATTTCCTTTGTATTGGAGGGATGTTACGATATATACACATTGCCATTGGAGTAGAGAGAAGATCTAAAGAAAAAAAAAAGGCCAAAGTTTTAACAAGTTAACACCTAAACTTTTGATGTCTTTAAAAAGAACAATTTTTAGGTATGAGATAATCCAAAAAGCATCTTAATGAACAATCTGAGATAGTTAAGCCAACTTGGATAGTAAGCCATCTGACTAAAATATTATCTGTATCCTCTTTACTAAGAGAATTCAATTTTTTTTTTTTGATCAGATCTGATAATATCGTTATTACGATATTTTCAGATGGAATCATTTTAGTGATTGCTTGAGCCGGATGATAAAAAAATTTTCATGTCCGATTCTTTTGGGGGAACTTCTATTAACTGAAGTACCTATCCTAATAACAAAGAAACCTGACTTGAATGATCCTGTATTAAGAGCTAAATTGGCAAAAGGTATGGGCCATAATTATTACGGCGAACCTGCTTGGCCGAATGATCTTTTATACATTTTCCCGGTAGTAATTTTAGGTACTATCGCTTGTACCGTAGGTTTAGCGGTTTTAGAACCATCAATGATTGGTGAGCCGGCAAATCCTTTTGCAACTCCCCTAGAAATATTACCCGAATGGTATTTTTTCCCGGTATTTCAGATACTTCGAACAGTACCTAATAAATTGTTAGGTGTTCTTTTAATGGCTTCAGTGCCAGCAGGTTTATTAACAGTACCTTTTTCAGAAAATGTTAATAAATTTCAAAACCCATTTCGGCGTCCGGTAGCTACAACAGTATTTTTAATCGGTACTGCAGTAGCTATTTGGTTAGGTATTGGAGCGGCATTACCTATCGATAAATCTTTAACCCTAGGTCTTTTCTAATACCAATGCGTTTTCTCTAATACCAATACGGTATCAGATCTAGTCCTTTTTTCTTAAGAAGTAATTCGATTTAATTGTTTTCTATCTAGGGAGTAATTGTTTCCAATCAATATCTCCCTAGGTATATTTCGATCAATCATTCTATTATTTCTTTATTAAATCTAAGTATTTTTAAGAACTATAATTTCGTTTTTTATTGAGTCTTTGATCGAGCTTGTTATCAAGCATCAAACAAGTAATTAGATAAAATTTATTTCTTTTTTTTTTTTTTTTTTTTTTTTTTTTTGTATTCTATAACAAATTAATCGATAGAAAACTTATTTCTGGGCAAATTTATTGCAAAACGTTCTTGTAAAGCTTCCAATACTTGGTCCACTGATTTTTTTCCAAAATTCTTAATCTTTCTTAGATCATCTTGACTATATTTTAAGAGATCTGAGATTGTATGTACATCAACTTTTTTTAGACAATTATAGGCTCTTGCAGGTAATTCCAATTGGTCAATGAAAATATGCTTAAAAGCAACTTCTTTTGCCATTCTATCTATATCTGTCGAGATAGAATTAGAAAGAAGAATATTTCCATTAGATTCACTTTTCTCGTCTCTATCGGAGATAATTTCTTCTTCTTCTGTATGTAAAAAAGGAAGAAACAAGTCAATTAGATTCCGAGAAGCTTCATAAAGTGCTTCTTTGGGAGTTAAACTTCCATCAGTCCATATTTCAATAAAGAGTATTTCTTGAAATTTTTTATTATTCCCGAATGAATGAACACTATAATTTGCTTTTCGAATGGGCATGAAGACGGCGTCGATAAAGAATTCTCCAGCTTGAGATTCTTTCGAATCTTGTATTCGATATCCGCGGTCTTTTTGTATTTCTATCTCAATATCTAAAGTAATATCTTTCGTAATAGTAGCTATATGCTGTGAATCATCAATTGCTTGGACAGAAGGTGGTAATAAAATGTCTTCAGCAGTTATGTCTTTAGGTCCAGTAATAGAAATATATGCTTTTTGAGTCTCATAAGAATCACTTCTAAGAACAATTTCTTTGAAATTAATTAGGATATCATTTATGGATTCTTCAATGCCTATTATTGTGGAATATTCATGTATCACATTTTTGAATTTTGCATATGTTATAGCTGTTCCTTCAATCTCTCCCAGTAAAGATCTCCGGATAGCAATTCCGACTGTGTTGGCTTGACCTTTTCTGAATGGGGATATGGCAAAACGACCATAATGAAGTCGTTTACTTTCTATCTTCGATTCGATGCACCTCCACTGTATTGTTTGAGCGGATACTGGTACTTCATCTTGAATCATAATACGATTTTTATAGAATGTATTTAATAGTTATACACGTCTTTTCTTGGGGGGTCTACATCCATTATGTGGCATAGGAGTTACATCACGTACGAAACTCAAAACTACACCGCTTCTACGAATAGCTCGTAAAGCTGTTTCTCTTCCTGGGCCGGGACCACTTATCATAACTTCAGCCTGTTTCATACCTTGATCAATAAGTGTACGAATAGCGTTTTCTGCTGCAGTCTGAGCAGCAAATGGTGTACTTTTTCTCGTACCTTTGAATCCACAAGCACCAGCAGAAGACCAAGAAACAACTTGTCCTCGAATATCTGTAACAGTAACAATGGTATTATTAAAACTTGCTTGAATATGAATAACTCCTTTAGGTATTTTACGTTTTCCTTTGCGTAAGCCAATCTTTCTTATCGGTTTTGCCATAATTAATATATATGTAGTAAACGATATAGATAATAGAAATAATAGTGAATTTTTACGAAAATAAAGATTATCCTTGTCGTTGTTTATGTTTCGGATTCAAACAAATTATCATAATCCGTCTTCGTCGACGGATCAATCGACATTTTTCACAAATTTTACGAACAGAAGCACGAATTTTCATGTTTATATTCCTTAAATTTATAAACTGAATAAGCTATTAAAAATTATTTTGTTCATGCCAATCCTGAGCTTTCGTATTAATATTTTCCAATACTTCAATCTCGCATACTCCTGAAAACTTCTTGCGAAATACCATTTGGATATTTATTTCGAAGACGATATATTATACGTCCTTTAGTCAAATCATATGGACTTAATTCGACTCTTACTCTATCTCCTGGTAATATTCTTATATAATTACGTCGGATTTTTCCTGAGATATGGGTTAAAACTTGACACCCATTATCTAAACAAACTCGGAACATGGCATTGGGAAGTGATTCAGTGACTATACCTTCCATGTCAATCAGATCTTGTTTTTTCATTCTTGAGTAAGAAATCTTTATCATTGATTAATATTATTAAGAATAATACTAACGATGTTATCTTTTCCAAAGATTTCTCCAAGAAACAATAGATTTGAACAATATTTCAATAATTTACCATACATAACATAAAATCTCTCCTCCAATTTGTTTTTGTCGAGCTTCCCGATCTGTTACAATTCCGGAAGATGTTGATAGAATCACAATTCCCATTCCACCTAATACTTTAGGAATTTCTCGATGATTGGAATATATTCTCAAGCCAGGTTTGCTTATACGTTTCAAATTGGTTATATATGGTTTCTTTTTCCTCCCCCGATATTTCAAAGTCAATATTAAAAAAGATCTCGTATTTTCCTTATGTTCTCGAAGATTTGTTATAAAACCTTCTTGTAATAAAATTTTTCCTACATCTTTAGTAGTATTAGTAGCAGGTATTCGAACTGTTGTTGCTTCTATTACGTTCGCATTCCGTATGGAAGTAATCATATTGGCGACGGTATCGTTAACCATAGGATAAAGTTATTTATTATGAATACGAATAAAAATTTTAAATTTTTTTTTTTTTACATCAAAAACGATTTACCCGAAATATCATTTTATAATTAGATCCCAATTTATTACTATAATCCAGTAATTTCTTAATGTTTTCTTCACCGATTCAGAACTACTTATTAATAAATTATAAGAATCGGTCAGATTTTATATAACTTAAGATATTTCTCAACAGTTTCACGAGGAATTTGATAATACTACTTTTTCTGATTCGTTCTATCAATTGCTTAGTTTTTTCTCCTGGGAATTTTTTTTTATCCAGTTATTCAAGGATTAGGGATGGACTATTACTCCCGAACCCTATTATCATTAAATATTACTTATTTTTAGTTCGAAGAATTATCATTGAGTATTAATTATTCCTAGTTCGAATAGTAGATTTTTTTCTCACAATACTTCAGGAGCTAGTGAGATTATTTTGGTGAAATTATATTCTCTCAATTCTCTAGCGATGGGACCAAAGACCCGAGTCCCTCTAGGATTTCCTTCTTGATTGATAACAACTGCTGCATTGTCATCGAATCGTATTCTCATTCCATTATCACGTTTTAGTTCCTTGCAAGTACGCACAACTACTGCTCTAACAACTTCTGATTTCTTTAACGGCATATTAGGTACCGCTTCTTTAACTACAGCAACAATTACATCACCAGTATCTGCATATTCGCGATCACTAGTTCCCAATACTCGAATACACATTAGTTTTCGAGCTCCACTGTTATCTGCTACATTTAAATAACTTTGAGGTTGAATCATTTGTTCGAAATTCTTTATTTTTATTTCTTCCCAATATGAGAAAGAAATGTCTCAGGAACATATTCTTTCTCATATTAGTAATTTCTCGGTGAGAGAAAAATCTCTTTCTATTCTTTCCTATCTAATATTGATTCTTTCATTTTTATAGTAGTAATAAATTGAGTACGTATTGGCATTTTATACGCAGCTATTTTCATAGCTGCTCGTGCTACGTTTTCTGATACCCCACTTATTTCATACAGTATTCGACCTGGTTTCACTACAGATACCCAATATTCTGGAGATCCTTTCCCCGAACCCATACGTGTTTCCGCAGGTCTCATAGTAATTGGTTTATCCGGGAATATACGTATCCACAACTTTCCACCACGACGAGCGTAACGAGTAATCGCTCGTCTTCCTGCTTCTATTTGTCGAGCCGTAATCCAAGTAGGTTCAAGTGCTTGAAGGGCGAATTTGCCGAAACAAATACGATTACCTCGAGTAGATATTCCTCTCATTCTTCCTCTATGTTGTTTACGAAATCTAGTTCTTCGAGGGTTATAGTCGATAATAGTTACATCATCTCTAATTCAGAACCGAACATGAAAGTCTCTTTTCATTCGGCTCCTCGTGAATAAACAGTTAGTTCCATATATTTTATGGAGAAGATATTATTACCACAGTCGATGAATCCTTATTTTCTTCAACAGATATCCTATCTTTTTTTCTACCACGAAATTATCTCATTGAAATGTATCATAACTTATTTTGAAATGTATCATAACTTATTCACGAGCGAATATTGACTCTTTTTATCAATTATTTATGAAAATTTTTCATTAATTCTTTCATCAATTCTCAATTAATAATTTATTGGTTTATTTCGCCATCCCTTCTAATGAATCATTGAATTTTCATTAATAATAAAATTATCGATTCATAGTTTCCATCGTTCTCATAGCTTTTTATCCAAACGTTTAGGTTCTTTTTCCGCAATGGAGCTTTCTTTTAATCAAGTCAACTCTATTAGTATTCATTGACCAAAAGCTCTCTTTGATTAATTTATTCAATAGTTTCTCCAGCCCCATTTCATTAATGCTTTATTACATTGCTCTCTCTTCCAAAGGTAATTCAGTAATTTATTAACCATACGATCGTTTTCAAAGAATATTAAGTCTTATTCCTCTTCAGTACTTTGGTATATTTTTCGCTGCACCAGAAAGAATCTCTTTCCGCGGAAATAAATTTAAGCCAATAAAAATATATTTTCTAATCAGCTTATTGGATCTTGGTACTATGAAGCAATGAGTTAGTCTTTTTTACGAATTAAAAAAAAAAAAAAATTGAATTTTTAGTAACTAAAAAAGATTTATTGAAACGAGTCACACACTAAGCATAGCATTTATTATTTCTTTTTCTCTTTTCTCTATATAGAATGTGTATATAGAGATATATAATAAGAATGAGACAAATTGTTATTAATCCTATTATCAATTGAATTTTATGATATCTCATAATGGGTCTATGAGATCTCATCATGATCGAAAAAGATTATATCGAAAAAAAAAAATTATTCTTCATCTCGGAACACCCAAATTTTTATTCCTAGAACCCCATAAATTGTTTGCGCCGGGTAATAGCAATAATTAATATGAGCTCTAATAGTTTGTAGCGGAACCCTACCTTCTCTAACCCATTCGACACGAGCAATCTCATTTCCGTTAAGACGGCCAGCTATCTGTATCTTAATACCTTTAATGTCTGTTTTTTTAGCTAGTTCAATAGCTTTTTTCACAGTTCTGCGAAAAGCAACTCGATTTTCTAGTTGTAAAGCAATATGCTCGGCAAGTATTCTTGGTTCTCCATAAGGTTGTAGAACATTCTTTAGAGTTATTTGAATTTTCTGACTTTTCTTTTTCAGCAAATTCTCTATATTTGTTCTTAATTTATCAATTCCTAGACCATTTTCTTCTACCAACGAATCAGGGAATCCTGTATAGATTTCAATTTGGAGTAAATCCGTTTTCCCCTCGATTTCAATACGTGCAATTCCTCCATAATTCGATGAATTCTTTATTTGTTTCTGCACATATTTCTCAATACACGTACGTACCTTCTCATCTTCCTCAAGGAATTTCGAATAATTCTTTGGTTGTGCGAACCAATAGGAATAATGTTGTTGGGTTACACCAACTCGAAAACCAAGTGGATTAATTTTTTGTCCCATACATTTTTTCTATTGTATTAGATTGATTTCAATCAATAAATTTTTTTCTATTTCTTCTATGTCCCCATCTAAGTTTTTTCTATCATCGTAATAGTTATATGACAAGTAGGTTTATGTATTGGATACCCACGTCCCTGAGCTCTAGGTTGAAATCTTTTGAAAAGAGTACTTTCATCTACTTTAGCTTCACTAATAAATGGATTAGCTCTGCTCAAACCTAGATTATGATTAGCATTTGCAGCTGCGGAAGAGATTAACTGTAAGATAGCATAACATGCTCGATAAGGCATAAATTCCAATAATATAAGTGCTTGCTCATATGAACGACCACGAATCTGATTGATTACTCTCCGTGCTTTATTAGCCGACATTTTGAAATATCTAGCTGAAGCCCGAGCTTCTACTTTCGATTTGTTGTCAGTTCCCATGAAATTCTATCTCCTAACTAACGACGAGATTTTTTATCACTTCTAGCATGTCCGCGAAAGATTCGAGTAGGTACAAATTCTCCCAACTTGTGACCTATCATACGGTCTGTTATATAAATTGGTAAGTGTTCTTGGCCATTATAAACAGCAATTGTATGACCAATCATGGTAGGTACTATCGTAGAGGCACGCGACCGAGTTACTATTATCTTTTTTTCCTTCCTCAAATTAAGATTTTCAATTTTTCTTAGCAAATGATTGGCTACAAAAGGACCTTTTTTTAACGAACGTGTCATGGTTAATTACCTTTTGTTAATTATTCATCAATTTCTTCTACGACGACGAAGAATAAATATATTGCTATATTTACGTATTTTTCGACTTCTTCTACCAAATGCAGTATAACCCCAAGGAGTTAATGGCTTTTCTCTACCGATTGGGGCTCTGCCTTCTCCACCTCCATGGGGATGATCGACGGGATTCATAACTACACCTCTTACTTTAGGACGTTTCCCCAACCATCGTTTAGAACCAGCCTTTCCAAAATTTTTATTGTTAATATCAGCATTTCCTATTTGTCCAACTGTTGCTAAGCAATCTTGAGATATTAAACGAACTTCTCCGGAAGGTGATCTTAATGTTGCTAATCGACCTTCCTTCGCAATAAGTTTCGCCACAGCACCAGCTGCTCTAGCTAGTTGTCCACCCTTCCCAGGTGTTATTTCTACATTGTGTATAGTTGTCCCTAATGGCATTTTGGTTGAAGTCGACTCTTTTTTGTTTCTTTTTATTATTTAGAAATGAAAGAGCCTCTTCCCAAACTGTACAAGCCTTTCTCAAGGCATACAGCTTTCCAGATATAGTGGAAGAGTCAAATTAGAGTCTTGAAATGAAAATTCATGATCTCAAAATTTAATCCTTATATCCTCGGTTTTTGTCCGGCATCTGGCTTATAATTTATGAGTTCATTTAGCAACAGAATTAATGACTTTATCAATTCACGTTAACATTATTTTAATGCTTCGAATAACTTAGGAGACATCTTTAGTATCTATTTCCTACTCCATACTCTAAATATGTTAAATATGATAATCTCACTGTATAGCTTCGATTTTGCCTTTGACCATCAAATCGAATGTGAGTAACTTGTTTACTTTCATGTTTCAACAAGGGATGCCTTTATCTAATTCATTGATGTTTAAGACATTATGTCTTCTCCATATTATCATATCTTTCGAGTCGATAGGTATACAAAAACTATTCAACTTATTCACCCGCTAGTGTTCCTTTCTGGTTTCCCTTCAAGGTTTTCTTTCAAAATCTTTCCAAATTTGATTTAGTAGTGATAGATTTATAGGTTTTGCTCCAAACCCAATCGGTTAGTTCCGAATACGTGAATTAATAATTCAAATCGCACTCAAAGGTAAGGCATTTCCTCTTGAAATAGGCGCTTCAGAACCAGATACAATCATGTCTCCGATCTTAATACCCCTAGGATGTAAAATATATCTTTTTTCACCGTCTTCATAATTGACGAGACATATATATGTATTGCGATTAGGATCATATTCTATACTATCAATTCTTCCGGGAACATCAATTTTATTCCGTCGAAAATCCATTCGACGATATAAACGTTTATGACCTCCTCCCCTATGTCTGCTGGTTATGATTCCTCTATTATTACGTCCTTTTCCAGAATGTTGTCCAGAAGTTAGTTTCTTTCGAGGTTTGATTCGTACCAGTTCTTCAAAACCCAAAACTGATCGATTCCTTGTGCCTGGAGTATAGGCTCTGTATAATCGGATGGCCATGTTTTAATATAATTCAATGCATTTTATTCATTTAGAAAAAGTGGAATAGAATAGCCTGATTGAAGTGTAATAATCATTCGTTTATGATCTACCAGTGAAGATTCTGTTCTTCGTCTGTTTCGTCTCTTTTTCGGAGATCGAAGACTGTTCATTGCCTTGACTTTCACATCAAAGAATTTTTCAATCCAGTCCTTTATTTCTGTTTTAGTTGATTCCAACTTTACATCAAAAGTATATTGGTTATTTTGTAATAAACGAATCGTTTTTTCTGTGAGTACTTGGTTATTTATTTCATCCATGTAGTTCCTTTCCCGCTAACAAATTGATGGAGTATTCTATAACTTTGATTTGTGTTTCTTCGAAGTAATATTAACACCTTTTCAAATTCCTGTATAGTCTTTCTCAGTTTATCCACAGACTATATCTCATTTCTTTCTATATACCCTCTTCCCAATATTCTTATGCATCCAACAGGAGTTGAACCTGTGAATTCGCCAATTATGAGTTGGGTGCTTTAACCGTTCAGCCATGGATGCTAAAGTACGTCTTTACAGTATTCTATAGATAGAATATTCTATCTAGATAGTTATTAAAGGAATCTTAGTAGGAATAGTATGGTATAAATACGATTGTAAAAATAAGAATTGTTTCTTATCATGTTTCTCCCTCATTCGATGGGATAAAAATATCTTTCACGTTCAAGCTTCATGAGGATGAGACAATAGAGGGAGAAAGGAGAAAAAAGGATCGATAAATAATATGATGTATCTGATGTAGCAAATGTACCATTTCCTCACAGAAGAAAAGTAGAGAGAAAAAAAAAAGAAGAAGTATTCTTTTTTTTTTTTTTCTCTCTACTTTTCTTTCTCTCTAGAGGACTAAACCATTCAAGTTTTCAGTCCCGGCTGTATAGCAGCACCAAAGACTTTGCATCTTCTACTAGATGGAGAAATATTTACGGTCCCGGCTCAGCTATCTAGTAGTCATATCGAAAACAATATTTCTAATCTCAGCTATCTAGCGACAATAATGAAAGATTTGAAGTCTTTATTTATTAAAGAGTTAAAGTCTTTATTGAAGGATTTACAGTCCCGAGATAAAGACTTTGTAAAAACAGTTACAGTCCTGAAACAAAGACTTTATTGAAGGATTTACAGTCCCGAAATAAAGTCAGAAATAGTTAACGTCTTTATTGAAGGATTTACAGTCCCGAAATAAAGACGTTAAAGTCTTTCTATGTCAAAAATTGTCAAAAATTTCTTATTTTTCACATATTCATTCAAGTTATTCATCGATATCTAGTAAATAGGCCTTATTCGGAACTTATCAACGTCCATAAATATATGGTAAAAAGGTCTCGGAACTTGTCAACGTCCATAAATATATAGTAAAAAGGTCTCGGAACTTATCAACGTCCATCGATATGGAGTAAAAGATTTCTCATCCTTTACTTCTTGAAAAAAGACACCTATATAGTATAGTCAAAGATTTCCAATCTTTGACTTGTTAGGCATCTATAGCGTCTATATAGTCAAAGATTTCCAATCTTTGACTTGTTAGACGTATATTCCATGTAATAGATGAAGTACTAGAGAAAATAGTCGTTATCCTCTATTTTCTGTAAAGTTATTACCTCTATTTTTTGTAAAGGTAATAAAGAACCGAATCGTTATCCTCTATTTTCTGTAAAGTTATTACCTCTATTTTTTGTAAAGGTAATAGAGAATAAAATCGTTATACTCTATTTTCTGTAAAGTTATTACCTCTATTTTTTGTAAAGGTAATAGAGAATAAAATCGTTATACTCTATTTTCTGTAAAGTTATTACCTCTATTTTTTGTAAAGGTAATAGAGAACAAAATTGTTATCCTTTATTTTCTGTAAAGTTATTACCTCTATTTTCTGTAAAGGTAATAAATAGAGCAGAATCGTTATCCTTTATTTTTTGTAAAGGTATTACCTCTATTTTTTGTAAAGGTAATAGAGAATAAAATCGTTATCCTTTATTTTTTGTAAAGGTATTACCTCTATTTTCTGTAAAGGTAATAGAGAATAAAATCGTTATACTCTATTTCATGTAAAGTTCATGTAAAGTTATTACCTCTATTTTTTGTAAAGGTAATAGAGAACAAAATCGTTATCCTTTATTTTTTGTAAAGGTATTACCTCTATTTTCTGTAAAGGTAATAGAGAATAGAATCGTTATCCTTTATTTTTTGTAAAGGTATTACCTCTATTTTCTGTAAAGGTAATAGAGAATAGAATCGTTATCCTTTATTTTTTGTAAAGGTATTACCTCTATTTTCTGTAAAGGTAATAAAGAACAGAGTCGTTATCCTCTATTTTCTGTAAAGTTATTATCTCTATTTTCTGTAAAGGTAATAAATAGAACAGAATCGTTATACTTATTTCATTAAAAGAGTCGTTATTCTTATTTCATTAAAAGAATCGTTATACTCTATTTTCTGTAAAGTTATTACCTCTATTTTTTGTAAAGGTAATAGATAGAACAGAATTGTTATCCTTTATTTTTTGTAAAGGTATTATCTCTATTTTCTGTAAAGATAATAAATAGAACAGAATCGTTATACTCTATTTTTTGTAAAGTTATTATCTCTATTTTCTGTAAAGATAATAAATAGAACAGAATCGTTATACTCTATTTCATGTAAATTCTCCATCCATATAGATAAAAGATTTTGTGTCTTTTACTTTTTAACAAGATATCTATATAGATAGATGTAACGACTCATTCTAAGGTAACGACTCATTCTATGATAACGACTCATTCTAAGGTAACGCTTCATTCTAACGCCTCATTCTAACGACTCATTCTAACGCCTCATTCCAACGACTCATTCTACGATAACGCCTCATTCTAACGACTCATTCCAACGACTCATTCCAACGACTCATTCCAACGATTTATTCCAACGATTCATTCCAACGACTCATTCTATGATAACGCCTCATTCTAACGACTCATTCCAACGACTCATTCCAACGATTCGTTCCAACGACTCATTCCAACGACTCATTCTAACGACTCATTCTATGTCAAACATTTCTGATTTCCCACACATTCGTTCAAGCAAGTTCTCTATATAGAGGGAGAAAAAAGATTTCTTATCCTTTACGTCTTAAAGATTTCTTATCCTTTACTTCTTGAAGAAGAAGTTCTCTACATAGAGAAAAGATAGAGAAAAGATTTCAAATCATTTTACTTATTCCATATAAAATAAAATTGGCTTTTCTTTTATATAGAAAGAGAAAAAGTAGTTTCGATTTCTTTGATTTCTTTGCCTGAAGGAGATTCTTGTAATCTCCTGCCTTGAAGAGGATTCGAACCTCTATGCCGTATAGCACAAGATTTTGAAACTTGCGTGTCTACCATTTCACCATCAAGGCTTATCAGGATTTATCATACATATTTCTCTATCAGTATTATAATACATCCAATCCATCGATGTCAAGTCAACTTGATTGTTCTAATCTGAATCTGATTGTAACAAATTGAATCCATCGGTGGCAACAGATTCAATCCATCGGTGGCAACAGCTAGTTGATCCTTCTGATTTGATTATAACAAAATCAATCATCGATGTCAAGTCAACTTGATTGTTCTAATCTGATTCAAACAGATTCAATCCGTCGGTGGCAACCACTAGCAACCACTAGTTGACTGTTCTGATCTGATTGTAACAAATTCAATTCGTCGATGGCAATAGCTAGTTGATCCTTCTGATCTGATTGTAACAAATTCAATCCATTGATGGCAATCACTAGTTGCTAGTTGATTGTTCTAATCCAATCTTCTAATAATCCGAAATTGGAACAAATCGAATCCCTAACTCGAACAAATTAATCCATTGATGTCAACCACTAGTTGATTGATGATGTCAATCACTAGTTGACTGTTCTACTATTATTGTATTCGATTCAATCCATCGATGTCAACCACTAGTTGATCCTTCTGATTTCATCGTAGCAAATTGGCTCCATCGGTAGCAACCACTAGTTGATTGTTCTATTCTTATTAGAACAAGTCGAATCCATCGATGGCAACCACTATCAATGAACTATCAATCACTAGTTGATTGTTCTATTCTTATTATAACACATCGAATTCATCGATGGCAACCACTAGTTGATTCTTCGAATCCAAAATACGAACTAGTTGATTCTTCTGATCCAATTAGAGCAAATCCAATTCACTTATGTAATTCACTTATGTCAAGATCCATTTGATTGTTTTAGTTCTAATCGTTTTATTTGAATTCCATTAGATCGAATCCATCGATGGCAACCACAAAATTAGAATTGATTGTTCTATTCTTATTATAACACATCGAATCCACTGATGGCAACCACAAAATTAAAAATTAGAATTGATTGTTCTATTCTTATTATAACACATCGAATTCATCGATGGCAACCACAAAATTAAAAATTAGAATTGATTGTTCTATCCTTATTATAACACATCGAATTCATCGATGGCAACCACAAAATTAAAAATTGATTGTTCTATTCTTATTATAACACATCGAATCCACTGATGGCAACCACAAAATTAAAGTAGAGGCGTTTCTATAGAAAGAGAAGCAAAAGGGAGGACGGTGGTAGGGCTCTCCCTGGACGATGGAAAACCCTTCAAGAGAGAAGGTAGGACCCCCTTAATTCAAGAGATTATGTAGGATGAACCTTGGGATGGATTTAGTCAGGATAACATGGATTGGGCGCATAGAGAGGACCCAAAAACGGGAAGCGTTAACGGGGTAAGCTGGGAGAGCGATGGAGGCCATGTCGAAACTGTCGAAAATGTCGACCATGTCGACCATGTCGACCTTTTTCATACTTTTCATCCTTTTCAAGTCGACCAAGGGGGTGGGGATGATCAATTCTATCACGGAACTAATAACAAAATGAATCACTTATTACGTTACGCGCGAACGGTAACATTGTGGGAACCCTAAGTAAATGGGGGAAAAATCTGACCAAAAAAGAGGCCCAAGAAACCGAGCGCTTCCTGTTGGAGCACCCCGAGCTTATAGAACACATACGGGAAGAAAAGAAAGAGTGGACAGAAGAAGAGATCATAGAGTGTGCCTGTAGGTTGGTCAAGGTCGAACCCTCCGTTAGGAATAGTATCGAGCAGCTTCATAGAAGCTTCGAACTACGACACCCTACTAACCACTTACATTTGCCACCACGGTTGGTTCCTTCCACCATGATGAGTGATAAGGTATATCCTTTGGCGGGGCAACTCAAAGGTAGTGTGATCCGTCTGAAAGAGTCCCCGGGCAGAATTACCATATTGGGGGTTGGAAGGAAGACCCTGGCTTGGGTGCCTCTGGGTTTGCTGGGGGAGATTCCTATCTATTTGCGGCCCGTAGATAATAAGAGCATCCCGGAGATTGAGGCTCCTATCCCGCAAGGGAGGAGATGGAATACCCTCTATAAGCAGGTGATGGAGAACAGATACCTGGAAAGGGAGGTCCTTCTGTTTCAAGCCCGTACCCTTTGTATTCCCCCCCTTGAGAGTGAGAAAGTAGAGGATTTGGTAGCGATACTGGGGGTGAAGAGAGAGAGACGGGAAGAAAGGGGGCCGAGAGAGGAGGCCTTAGAGGTTGGTGCGTGTGAAAAGATGGCGGAGCACCTCCGGGGGAGATGGATTTTCCGGTTACCCGATAAGGAATGGTATAGATACGAGGATGATCATTGGTCCACTCGAGATAGCTCTTCCTATGAGTTAATGAATGACATCTTTATGGAAATAAAGAGGATGGGAGGGGAATATACCAAGGCTGAAAGAATAAAGATGGGAACTCTTAAGTTTCGTAAGCTGGTCGAAGAGAATCTTAGGCAGCTACTCTATTGCACGCCTACGCCCTTAAAGGGGTTGCACTTCTTAAATTAAACGGGTTATTGGTTGAGGATGAGGATGACGGAATACGTCTGTTACCAATAAAACCGGGGCTTTTTGAGCTCATGGATGGAGACATATTGAAGATTAATTTATTGCGGATCTTTCTGAGGCTTCTTTTTACTCAGAACAATAAAGAACAGGTCAGTCTCTATCTTTGGGGCCCGGGTGCTACGGGAAAGTCTACCTTGGTCCAGCTCCTCGAGTACATAATGGGAGAGGCTTGTTGCGCCTTAGATGTGCTCCGGCTAAATAACCGCTTTGAGATGAGGGCGATCCAGGATAAATACTTGATAACTGTATACTTATGTCAACAGCTAATAACAGGTTTTATTTATTCATTGTATTACATTCAATATACTTGTGTCAACAGCTAATAACGGGTTTTAGAACAAGCTCTAGCTTTCTATTAGTTTAGCTTCTTATTGGTATAGAATCTTCTATCTTCTATATCTTTTACTAGAATCTTCTATCTTCTATCTATCTCCTATTAGTACAGAATCACATTCAAGACACTTTGTCAATAGCTACTACCAATCTTTAGCCCTCTACTTTAGCCCTCTAATACCTACTAACAATTTCTAGCCCTTTATTAGTATAATAGCATATCCAATATACTTTGTCAATAGCTACTAACAATCTTGAGTATTCTACTCGAATAAGAAGAAATCCAAGAACCTTTGTCAAGAGCTAAATAGATTATTGGATCGAAACTGGAATCGATTAAGAAATAAGCTAATAAGTGATGTTATTATAGTATCGGAAACAACAATTCCGATTCGAAGTTAACTCTTCCTAGAACAAATACTTCTATCTCTAATCAGAGATAGAAGTATTTATTCCGCAATTCACAATTCAAAGAATATTCTCTTCTTGTGAGATTGATGATATCAAAATCAACTTATTTCAAAATCTCTTTCTATGAATATTCAATGAATGAGAAGAGCTTTATTTAAAAGAAAGTATTCTGTGCGATTGCAATAATAGGATTTATTAATATCCCTGGTAGAGTAGATGCTACTACACATATAATCATAGTGATCTCGATAGAACTCTTTGGGATTAGAGCATACGACGAAACCTTATAATTCTGTATATAAATAGTTAATTGTCTGTTTTGTTTAGTAAATAATAACTTAATTATTTTTAAGTAGTAATACATAGAAATAACGCTTGTAGAAAGTGCTATTGGAACCAAAAAGTATAAACCTGCTTTCCATCCACACCAGAATAAATAGAGTTTTCCGAAAAAACCTGATAACGGAGGTATGCCACCTAGAGATAGTAGACATAACACTAAAGAGAGAGTTAAGAGAGGATCTTTTGTAGATAATCCCGCATAATCTCGAATATTATCAGTTCCTGTACGCAAACCGAATAAGGTAATACAAGCAAAAGTCCCTAGATTCATAAATATATAAATTAGCATGTAAGTTATCATACTTGCATATCCATTATTAGATTCTGCAGCAATTACTCCAATAATAATATATCCAATCTGACTTATAGAAGAATATGCAAGCATACGTTTCATGCTTATTTGAGTGACAGCAATGAAATTTCCCAATATCATGCTAGAAATAGCTAATATTTCCAGAAGCAGATGCCATTCAGTTGATGAAGAAGGAAATAAAATATTGAAAAGTCGAGTAGCTAAAGCTAAAGCAGCTACTTTCGAAGTCACGGAAAAAAAAGCAACAACTGGAGTGGGGGAGTTAGAGTCGGAAAGAAGATTACTCAATCTTTTCTCTCATTCAAAACCGTGCATGAAACTCTCATTTCACACGGCTCCTAAGTAAAAAAGAGTTTATACGATCATCTCTTTTATAACCTTCCTCGCGTGTGTATAAGATTGAATCTATTCAAAATTATTAGAATCTTTAACTTTTCGAGGAATCCTTTATCAGTAGTCTTTATGAAAATCTATTACTTGTTTAATCATTATAGTCTTTTCCTCCAAAATCGGGAAAAGAAGATTAAATAAGAAAACCATCTGAGTTTATTCGTTTTTAATAGACATGAGATTATTATTTTAGGGTGATCTCTTTGTTGACGAATGCTTCTGCTACACTCGTAGTCTTTGAAGGATTAAAACTAACTATTTAGCATCTTACAAAAGTTATTAAAAATAATATTTTTATACGTCATTTGTTTGATCTTTGCAAAAACTACCCTTAATAACTAACTTATAAAGAGATCTTTTTATTATTCCAAAATCGATCTTCTTTCTTGACTTTGCTTTACCCTAATCATTAAACAAAGATCTTACAAGAATCTTTAGTAAAAGTTATTTAGTAATCCGAGTGAGGATATAAAGTGTTCTTTTCTTTCTCCACATGTCTATAAAGTACCTTAAAAAGTAGATTAATGATCTATTCAATAATCTATTACAGATCTAAGGATTTCTTGAACGAATCACACTCCTTCATATACATCGGGAGTCCATTGATGAAAAGGAACTAACGAGAGTTTGAATCCAACTCCTACAAGAAGAAATATCATTGAGATAAACATCCCTGTAGAATTATACATTTGTGTGGTTAGGAGTCCATTGACTATCCTTTGGAGTTGAATCTCTCCCCCAGACAATCCGTATAGCAAGGAAAAACCATAAACCAAGATAGAAGAACTTGCTCCACCCATAAGTAAATATTTCATGGTAGCTTCATTAGACCGTACATCTTTCTTTGTATATCCAGATAATAGATAAGATGATAATCCTAAACATTCTAAAGCTACAAAAATAGTTACTAAATCATTTGCACAGCATAAAAACATTCCTCCTAAAGTCGCTGTTAATATGAATAATAAAAATTCTGTTAAGGCCGTCTTTGTACATTGTATGTAGTCGATAGATAATGGAATACATAATAATGAACAAATTAAAATAAATAGTCTAAATATATTGTTAAAACTGTTTATTTGAAAAGTCTCAAAAAAAGTCGATACAGGTTCTTCTTTCCATTGAAATAATAAGATTACTACACTGGTAACTAAAGCTGTTAATGATACTAGATAGAGCCAAGGTGTATTTTTTTCGTCGGATATTAAATCAATAATGATAGTAACAATTAGGCTAAGAATTAAAATACATTCTGGCAGAATGGAATTACCATATAGGAGAAATAAATTAAAATCTTTCATAAGAGAAATTCGAGATAAATTGAGAGAGAAAGTAATCATTTTTCGATATGTTCGTTCGAGAAGGCATAAGTAATTTATTAAGATATTTGGTCATTTTCCAAAATTATTAGAAACCTATACTATTATTCTATATTCTATTCTATATTCTATTCTGGACAATTATTTTCTCGATCTTTTTACAATAACTAAATAACTATATATAGTAATAATATATTAGATATTCTATATCGAATGTTTCAATATATTCTGAGAAAGGGATATTTAAGGTCTTTTCTTCTTCCGATTTCTCAGATTCTCTCTCTATTCTTATTACAACATTTCTCTTTCAGAATTCTAGTCTTTATTTTCAAGATGATTAAATAGATTATATCATTAATTATTAGATTCAACTAAAAACGTTCTATAGAACATTTTTAGTTGAATCTAATAATTAACGAAAATGTGCAAAAGCTTTATTGGCTTCTGCCATTCTATGAGTTTCTTCCTTCTTACGTACAGCACTGCCATTATTCTTAGCAGCATCCATTAACTCATAACTTAATTTTAAAGCCATACTTCGACCTGGACGTTTTCGAGATGCTCCTAATAACCACCGAATAGCAAGTGCTTTTCCTTGTGCAGGTATTATCTCAACGGGAACTTGATAAGTTGATCCACCTACACGTCTTGCCTTTACTGCTACGTTCGGAGTTACTCTGCGTACTGCTTGTCGTAAAACAGATAGTGGATTCTTTTGCGTCTTTTGCTTAATCTGCTTCATAGCTTGATAAAGAATTCGATAAGCCAATGATTTTTTACCGTCTTTAAGAAGACGGTTAACCAACATGTTAACTAATCGATTACGATAAATTGGATCTGATTTTGCAGTTTCTCCTGCTGCAGTACTTCGACGTGACATGAGTTTGAAAAGGTATTCTATTTTTGATTTTTGAATTACTATTTAATGATTTATTTTGGCTTTTTCACCCCATATTGTAGGGTGGATCTTTCAGATTCTAAGAGATCTCCCTCCAAACCGTACATACGACTTTCATCGAATACGGCTTTCCATATGATTCTACATCGATAGAATATTTTATCTCTATCCTTGGAGAAGATCATATTTACTCATTAAATATTGAGTATCCGTTTCCCTTTATTCTTCCAGATATTTCTTTCGATAAAAGGAAATCTTGTATTTTATATATCTTCACAACAATAGTCTTTAGGTTCACGAAATGAAAATGAAAGGGTTTTTTAAATCTTATTGATTCTAGCTTAAACTTGTTCTAAAAAAGTCAAGACATTGAAAGATTATTGAAACATAAAAAGAGTCAAGGGAAGACTCAATGAATAATTGGAATAGTAAACCTTAGACACAGATTGGTTTCAAATAGATTTTTAATATTCAAATCCTATAATAGCATGCTTTAGTCCCCTTACAATATTTTCATTATTGGGTTAGCTAGATTTTTGACATATTTTCGATATTAATATGGAATCATTGAGAATGATACAAATGGTAGATAATATT